ATATATATATTATGTGTATTGTAGCCCAACTTCCGTGGGAAAACAATGGGGCTTCTCTATGGCAAGCCTCTGAGAAGATTAAAATCTCCTTGGCACTAGATTGAATTTTCCTACCAGACTTCCGATAAGTTGGTCAATCCCTCAACCGTTTCACAACCAAGTTCGGGATGGAGTTGGTGTGGTTCCAATTGAGCATCGAGCACCAAAGAATCAGCGGAGCGATGCTCCGGAGATTGAAAGGTCAAAATCACTCGATCTTTAGTATATCTCAGCTGAAATCCTTACAGACCTTACACTTGATACCTATCAACGGGTGGTCTTCCCGCGATCTAATGGAGAGTACTCATCTTGGGGTGGGCTTCGTACTTAGATGCTTTCAGCACTTATCCACTCCATGCGTAGCTACCCAGCGTTTACCCTTGGAAGAATAACTGGTACACCATAGGCATGTCCTTCACAGGTCCTCTCGTACTATGGAAGGCTCCCCTCAATACTCTTGCGCTAATACCGGATATGGACCGAACTGTCTCACGACGTTCTGAACCCAGCTCACGTACCACTTTAATGGGCGAACAGCCCAACCCTTTCGACCTACTGCAGCCGAAGGATGTGATGAGCCGACATCGAGGTGCCAAACCTTCTCGTCGATGTGAACTCTTGGAGAAGATTAGCCTGTTATCCCTAGAGTAACTTTTATCCGTTGAGCGACGACCCTTCCACACGGCATCGTCGGATCACTAAGGCCAACTTTCGTTCCTGCTCGACTTGTAGGTCTTGCAGTCAAGCTCCCTTTTGCCTTTACACTCAATGTCTGATTTCCGTCCAGACTGAGGGAACCTTTGCACGCCTCAGTTACTTTTTATGAGGCATCCGCCCCAGATAAACTGTCAATCTGAAACTGTCAAGTGTCCTGATATAAGGAACACCATTAGAATTCTAGCCTTCCCAGAGTGGTCTCTCACTGATGGCTCCAACTTCCCCGGAAGGAAATCTTCAACGCCTCCCACCTAGACTGCGCAAGAAAAGCCCGAACTCAATTCCAGAGTCCAGTCAAGCTTCATAGGGTCTTTCTGTCCAAGTATTAGTAGTCCGCATCTTCACGGACATGTCTATTTCACCGAGCCTCTCTCTGAGACAGCGCCCAGATCGTTACGCCTTTCGTGCAGGTCGAAACTTACTCGACAATGAATTTCGCTACCTTAGGACTGTCATAGTTACAGCCGCCGTTCACCGGGGCTTCGGTCGCCAGCTTCTCGAGAGACTCGATAACCAACTTCCTTCACCTTCCGGCACTGGGCAGGCGTCAGCCCCCATATATTGTCTTACGACTTTGCGGAGACCTGTGTTTTTGGTAAACAGTCGCCTGGGCCTGGTCACTGCGACCATCTGTGAAGATGGCGCCCCTTCTTCCGAAGTTACGGGGCCAGTTTGCCGAGTTCCTTAGAGAGAGTTCTCTCGCGCCCCTTAGTATGCTCTACTAACCTACCTGTGTCGGTTTCAGGTACAGGTAATCTATATGTTAATGATTGACGAGCTTTTCTTGGGAGCATGACATCATTCGCGTCCAACCGGAACAAGTTCCAGCGAACGGGATCACGCCTCAGCTCAAGGTGAGTTTTTCTTCTCCCTCTCAACACCTTGGACGCTTCCACTGCATTCCATACACAGACCGAATTTAGCCTTCTCCGTCCCTCGAGATCCATATAGATCAGTACAGGAATATTAACCTGTTTGCCATCGACTACGCCGTTCGACCTCGCCTTAGGTCCTGACTCACCCCCCATGGACGAACCTAGTGGAGGAACCCTTAGGTTTTCGGGGCACTGGATTCTCACCAGTGTTTTCGTTACTCAAGCCAACATTCTCACTTCTGTCCTGTCCATAGCCGCTTACGCAACCACTTCACCCATGACAGAACGCTCTCCTACCGATGGATTGTCAAAATCCATCCCACAGCTTCGGCAGATCGCTTAGTCCCGGCCATTGTCGGCGCAAGAACGCTTTACCAGTGAGCTATTACGCACTCTTTAAAGGGCTGCTGCTTCTAAGCAAACCTCCTGGTTGTTTCAGCATTCTCACATCCTTTTCCACTTAGCGATCATTTAGGGGCCTTAACTGGTGATCTGGGCTGTTTCCCTCTTGACTAATGAAGCTTATCCCCCATAGTCTCACTGGCTTACGGAAGGCTATATCTAGTATTCTGAGTTTGCCACGACTTGGTACCGCTTTCGCAGCCCGTATCGAAACAGTAGCTTTACCCCTAGATAGCTCATCGTGGCCGCTGCGCCTCAACGCATTTCGGAGAGAACCAGCTAGCTCCGGGTTCGATTGGAATTTCACCCCTAATCACAGCTCATCCGTCGATTTTTCAACATCGGGCGGTTCGAACCTCCACTTAGTGTTACCCAAGTTTCACTCTGGCCATGATTAGATCACCCGGGTTCGGGTCCATAAGATGTGACGTTACGCCCTATTCAGACTCGCTTTCGCTTGGGCTCCGGATCTAACTCCTTAACCTGCCACATCCTATAAGTCGCCGGCTCATTCTTCAACAGGCATGAGGTCAGAGTCAATCTCCTCCCACTGCTTGTCAGCTGACGGTTTCATGTTCTATTTCACTCCCCTACGGGGGTTCTTTTCACCTTTCCATCACTGTACTACTTCACTATCGGTCACATAGGAGTATTTAGCCTTACGAGGTGGTCCTCGCAGATTCACACGGGATTCCACGTGCCCCATGCTACTCGGGATTAAACCCAAAGGAAAATCAAGGTCGATTACCGGACTTTCACCGTCTATGGTGCAGGATTCAGCTGCTTCATCTGTTTGATTGAACTTTGTATCTGGTCTTCCCACAACCCCCATCCGAAAATGGGTTTAGGCTGGTCCCGGTTCGCTCGCCGCTACTACGGGAATCGCGTTTGCTTTCTTTTCCACTGGTTACTAAGATGTTTCAATTCACCAGGTTGTCTCTTTCTGAACTATGAATTCATTCAGAAGTTCTAGAGGTTGCCCTATTCAGGAATCTCCGGATCAAAGCTTGTTGCCAGCTCCCCGAAGCGTATCGCCGGTATCTGCGCCTTTCATCGTCTCTATGTGCCTAGGTCTCCACCGTCAGCCTTTCTGTTTTTGACCTTACTTGATCATGTTTTCAGATCCGTGCATTAAGCGAACTTAACGTCCAAATCTGTGGAGATAAGCGGAGTCGAACCGCTGACATTTGGCTTGCAAAGCCAACGCTCTACCAACTGAGCTATACCCCCGGAAAAAATCGGTGTGGTGGGCCATACGGGACTTGAACCTGTGACCTTACGCTTATCAAGCGTACGCTCTAACCAACTGAGCTAATAGCCCCGAAAAGTCAGAAGCAGCCATTCTAAGAAGAATGGCCATCCTGAGCGAGGAGGGATCCGCCAGATCCCTCCAGTCAGAGCTGAGCTCTGACGCAAAAACCGAAGTCTTTGACTTTATCCTTATGAAGGAGGTTCTCCATCCCCACCTTCCAGTAGGGATACCTTGTTACGACTTCACCCTGATTACAACGACTGCCGTAGGCGTCCCCCTCCAAAAAGGTTAAGGTAACGACTTTGGGCAATCATTACTTTCGTGGTGTGACGGGCGGTGTGTACAAAATTGAGGAACGTATTCACCGCCATATAGCTGACTGGCGATTACTAGTGATTCCGGCTTCATGTAGGCGAGTTGCAGCCTACAATCCGAACTGAGGATGAGTTTAGCAGATTCGCTAGCTCTCGCGAGATCGCTTCTGATTGTCTCACCCATTGTATTACGTGTGTAGCCCAGGACGTAAGGGGCATGCTGACTTGACGTCATCCTTTCCTTCCTCCAGTTTACACTGGCAGTCTTTGCAGACATTTAACAGCAAACAAGGGTTGCGCTCGTTATTGGACTTAACCAAACACCTCACGGCACGAGCTGACGACAGCCATGCACCACCTGTGTGTGAGTTCCCCAAAGGGCACTCTTCCCTTTCGGAAAGATTCTCACCATGTCAATCCCTGGTAAGGTTCTCCGCGTTGCATCAAATTAAACCACATAATCCACCACTTGTGTCAATTCCCGTCAATTCCTTTGAGTTTCATACTTGCGTACGTACTCCCCAGGTGGGATACTTAACGCGTTAGCTTCGACACTGCTTGTGGCAACATCTAGTATCCATCGTTTACGGCTGAGACTACTAGGGTATCTAATCCTATTCGCTCCCTCAGCTGTCATCTCTCAGCGTCAGTCATGGCCCAGTAGAGCGCTTTCGCCACTGGTGTTCCTTCTCATCTCTGTGCATTTCACCGCTCCACGAGAAGTTCCCTCTACCCCTACCATACTCAAGCTTTGAAGTACTCTACGGCTGAACCAAAGTTAAGCTCTGGGATTTAACCGTAGACTTCCAAAACCGCCTACAGATGCTTTACACCCAATCAGTCCGGATAACGCTTGCATCCTCCGTATTACCGCGGCTGCTGGCACGGAGTTAGCCGATGCTTATTCCTCAGATACCGTCATTGTGTTCTTCTCTGAGAAAAGGAGTTTACGACCCACGGGCCTTCCTCCTCCACGCGGTATTGCTCCGTCAGGCTTTCGCCCATTGCGGAAAATTCCTCACTGCTGCCTCCCGTAGGAGTCTGGACCGTGTCTCAGTTCCAGTGTGGCTGATCATCCTCTCAGACCAGCTACTGATCGTCGCCTTGGGAGGCCATTACCCTCACCAACTAGCTAATCAGACGCAAGCCTCTCTTTTGGTGGTTTTCACCTTTCGCTCCTCAGCTCTATGAGGTATTAGCCGCAGTTTCCCGCGGTTGTCCCTCGCCAAAAGGTAAGTTCTTACGCGTTACGCACCCGTCCGCCACTGCCATACGATAGAGTAAACCCCATCGTACTTCGTACGACTTGCATGTGTTAAGCATACCGCCAGCGTTCATCCTGAGCCAGGATCAAACTCTCCAATACATTTATATGTGTGTGTTTCTTTCTCAAACCGAAACGTTTGAGGTGTGTTTGAACATTCCTATTGAACTAATTTAGCAAAAATTAATTCACTGTCAACTTTTTCCACAAAAGTCTGCAATAAAGATCTTTCAAAAACTGCTAAAGCCTTGAAAAATAAAGTCAATGAAGTCATTGCGTGTTTGATTGTGTGTTTGGAGAAAGGGAAAATCTCTGCGATTTTCCATTGAAGGAAAACCACAGAAAAAACCAACTAAGTTCTAGAATTAAGCGTTGATAGAAGGAGCTTCTACAGAAGCTAAGTCTAGAGGGAAGTTGTGAGCGTTACGCTCGTGCATTACTTCCATACCTAAGTTAGCACGGTTGATGATGTCAGCCCAAGTGTTTAATACACGTCCGTTAGCATCTACTACAGATTGGTTGAAGTTGAAACCGTTTAAGTTGAAAGCCATAGTTGAAAGACCTAAAGCTGTGAACCAGATTCCTACTACAGGCCATGCAGCTAAGAAGAAGTGTAATGAACGAGAGTTGTTGAATGAAGCGTATTGGAAGATTAAACGACCAAAGTAACCGTGAGCAGCTACGATGTTGTAAGTTTCTTCTTCTTGTCCAAATTTGTAACCAGCGTTAGCAGATTCGTTTTCAGTAGTTTCACGGATTAGTGAAGATGTTACTAATGAACCGTGCATAGCTGAGAATAATGAACCACCGAATACACCAGCAACACCAAGCATGTGGAATGGGTGCATTAGGATGTTGTGTTCAGCTTGGAATACGATCATGAAGTTGAAAGTACCAGAGATACCTAGAGGCATACCGTCAGAGAAAGAACCTTGTCCGATTGGGTAGATTAGGAATACTGCAGTAGCAGCTGCAACTGGTGCAGAGTAAGCTACAGCGATCCAAGGACGCATACCTAAACGGTATGAAAGTTCCCACTCACGACCCATGTAACAAGCAACACCTAAAAGGAAGTGTAATACAATCATTTGGTAAGGACCACCGTTGTATAACCATTCGTCTAAAGAAGCTGCTTCCCAGATTGGGTAGAAGTGTAGACCGATCGCGTTTGAAGTAGGGATTACAGCACCAGAAATGATGTTGTTACCGTATAGTAATGATCCAGAAACTGGTTCACGGATACCATCGATGTCAACTGGAGGAGCTGCAATGAATGCGATGATGAATACAGAAGTAGCTGTTAATAAAGTAGGGATCATGATTACACCGAACCAACCGATGTATAAACGGTTTTCAGTTGAAGTAACCCACTCACAAAAACGAGCCCATAGGCTTGATGCTTCACGACGTTCTAAAATTGCTGTCATAAGATAAAGAGAAAAAAAATTTAAAGCTCACCGCAAGTGTTACCACTTGATACATGCAACCTATTGTTACCTGGTACTTATATATATACCAATCAACCTCACAAATCTGCAAGCCTTAATACAAACAAACCATTCGTTTTCTCGCTTTCTTAAGCGGCACTTGAGACATTATAAAGAAACACACCACTTGTTTGTACATCTTATCTCAAGTAAAATAAAAGTTGAGTTGTTATAACTATATTGATTATTTTTAGGAGGAATTAAAATGAATCCAATTGTTGCTGCTGCATCTGTTATTTCTGCTGGTTTAGCTGTAGGTTTAGCTGCTATCGGTCCTGGTCAAGGTCAAGGGACTGCTGCTGGTTACGCTGTTGAAGGTATTGCTCGTCAACCTGAAGCAGAAGGTAAAATCCGTGGTGCTTTATTATTAAGCTTCGCTTTCATGGAATCTTTAACAATTTACGGTCTAGTAGTTGCTTTAGCTCTATTATTCGCTAACCCATTCGCAGGTGCTTAATTCATGGTAACCCATGATTGCTCATGACGAATTCGTTCGTCTTTACCCATTGGTGTCTGACTTAAAGTTCAGACACCAATTAGTTGTTCTCTGCTTTTAACTATTTTAATCAAGGGGGTAGATCTTGGTGGCTCATCTTTTCTTATTTTAAAACTCTCTCCCACTCGGGTCCACCAATTAGTGTGGATAGATGGGCTCATTCAAATCGACAGTGAAGCTCATGATGAGATACTTTCGAATGTTCGCGTAGAACCCTTCGATCCAGTAATCAAATATTTATATCATATTTGGTTCCATCAATCCCTCTTTTCAAACTCTCAAGTTTATGAATTTAGATATTTTAACGGCTCTACCTTTAGGAGAAGGTTTTGGGTTAAACACAAATATTTTTGATACAAACGTAATTAACTTAGCTGCAGTAGTAACTATTGTTATTTCATTTGTAGGCAACAATTTAACTGCATTACTAGATGAACGTCGCAAGACGATCCTAGGTAACATGGAAGAAGCTACAATTCGTGCAAACGAAGCTAAAGCAAAATTAGCTGAAGCTAAAGCACAGTTAGAAATGGCTAAGTCAAAAGCACAAGCTATTCGTGACGAAGGTGCATCTAAAGTAACACAAGAAGTAAACTCATGTATTAAACAACATGAAGAACGTTTAGCGTTATTAGATGAATTCAAGTCAGAAACACTAAATTTCTATCAACAAAAAGCATTTAAACAAGCTTACACATACGTAATTTCACGTATTATGGATCGTGTAAAAGAACGTTTAAACAAAGGACTAGACCCAACATACCATGTTGTAGTTAACAACTTCTATGTTTCACGTTTTACAGAATACACTCCATAAGAGGGATTTGTGAATCTCGATTTAGTCTGTCATTTGAAGATTCAATCTTTTCAAATGGCAAAAGGTATGTAACTTTTTATTGGTTTTTTAAAGGCTTTGTTATACACTATATATTAATCGCGCTTATGATTTTATTCTTCCTAATATTCATGCTTCTTCACTAACGTAACATCTTTTTTCTTTGATTTTTTGTTCGAAGTTGGTTCGTACCACATGAAATGCTGTTCAACGTCAGCTCAAAAATTTCTAGAGTCTCTTAGGGGGTATTACTCCGTGGAAACACTCTTTAACGGAACACTAACAGTAGGCGGTCGTGACCAAGAAACGACTGGTTTCGCATGGTGGGCTGGAAACGCTCGTCTAATCAACTTATCAGGTAAACTATTAGGTGCTCACGTAGCACACGCTGGTTTAATCGTATTCTGGGCAGGTGCTATGAACTTATTTGAAGTAGCACACTTCGTACCTGAAAAACCAATGTATGAACAAGGGTTAATTCTATTACCTCACTTAGCAACATTAGGTTATGGTGTAGGTCCAGGTGGTGAAATCATTGATACATTCCCGTACTTTGTATCAGGTGTTCTTCACTTAATTTCATCTGCAGTTTTAGGATTTGGTGGTGTTTACCACTCACTAATTGGTCCTGAAACATTAGAAGAATCATTCCCATTCTTTGGTTACGTTTGGAAAGACAAATCAAAAATGACTAACATTTTAGGTTACCACCTAATCATGTTAGGTTTAGGAGCTTGGTTACTAGTATTCAAAGCAATGTACTTTGGTGGTGTTTACGATACTTGGGCTCCTGGTGGAGGTGACGTTCGTATCATTGCAAACCCAACTACAAATGCAGGTGTTATTTTTAGTTACCTTCTAAAATCACCTTGGGGTGGTGACGGTTGGATCGTATCAGTAGATAACATGGAAGATATCATTGGTGGTCACATCTGGTTAGGGTCATTATTACTATTTGGTGGTATTTGGCACATCTTCACTACACCATGGCCATGGGCACGTCGTGCTTTCGTTTGGTCAGGTGAAGCTTACCTATCATACAGTCTAGCTGCAATCTCTATGATGGGGTTCATCGCTTGTTGTATGTCTTGGTTCAACAACACTGCTTACCCAAGTGAATTCTATGGTCCAACAGGTCCAGAAGCTTCACAATCACAAGCCTTTACATTCCTAGTACGTGACCAACGTTTAGGAGCTAACGTAGCTTCTGCTCAAGGTCCAACTGGTTTAGGTAAATACTTAATGCGTTCTCCAACTGGAGAAATCATTTTCGGTGGTGAAACAATGCGTTTCTGGGACTTCCGTGGTCCATGGTTAGAACCATTACGTGGTCCAAACGGATTAGACCTATCAAAACTAAAAAATGATATTCAACCATGGCAAGAACGTCGTGCTGCTGAATACATGACACACGCACCTTTAGGATCATTAAACTCAGTAGGTGGTGTAGCAACAGAAATTAACGCTGTAAACTACGTATCTCCACGTAGTTGGTTAGCATGTTCACACTTCGTACTAGGTTTCTTCTTCTTCATTGGACACCTATGGCACGCAGGTCGTGCACGTGCTGCTGCTGCTGGTTTTGAAAAAGGTATCGATCGTTTAGACGAACCTGCTTTATCAATGCGTCCTTTAGACTAATCTTCTAATCGACTTTGATTTTTAAGCATTTTTAGGGAGTTTACACTCCCTAAAAGTGGTTTTCTTTCGATTCAAATGGGAAAGGATTGCCTTATCTAATCATTTACGCTATAATTTCTTTATAACAAATCGCCGGGGTAGCTCAGTGGTAGAGCAGAGGATTGAAAATCCTTGTGTCACCAGTTCAAATCTGGTTCTTGGCAATTAAGATTTAAAAACAACAGGGTCCTTGAGAGGGTAGAATAGATGAAATGAGTTATACTCGTTTTGTAGGGTTTGCACACTTTTTTGTATGCAGCTGTTAGTGGTTTTGATTTGAGTATCCGTTAACGGATACTCAAACCTATATTTTGTCTATCACATTAATGATTACACATCTGTTTGATAAAAACGTGTGTAGTGGCTATGAGTTTGTACTTCAGATACTTGGCCTGATTTTAAAAATGTGTAGGCTAAGTGATCTAAAGATTCACGGTTTTTATGTAATTCTTCGTAACAACGGGTTAACGCACATACCATATAATGGTATGCGGCTGCATCATTGAATTTAGAACCTTTTAAGACCCAAGACTCAGCGCCTTGTTTCGAAACCCAACGACGTGAACGAACGTTATAATATCTATCTGGTAGTGGGTAATCAATATCAACGTCGTTTCCAACGGATTCATCGAAGAAAGTCCGTGTTTCTACCTCACTCTGTAAAGTCGTTTCGACATCCAGGTCGGCTAAATGGCCGTTCCACCATTGATCAATTAAATGAAAACGTTGACGTAAATGTGTACTATCACGATAGAACTTACTCGTTCCAGTTGGATGATTCATAACTAAAGCTAAGGAACTTAACTCTTCTAATGATGGTAGAACGTGACGCTTTAGTAATTCCAGCTCTGCAGGTTTATATAGCGGTCCATGCCAATCTTCAATTGTTTTATTAGCGACAGCTAGATATAAACGATAAGTTTTGTGAAGTTCAATTTTCTCGTTCATGGTTAAATTCCCTGGACGATATAAAATGCGCTGCTCTTTTTGAAGCGTCTCATAGTTTTTATCTGGGTCTACCAGGTCATAAGTTGGTAAGCCATGCGGTTCTCTAAAATCTTGGTTAATCGGTAGATATAATAGACGAAATACAACCAAGTTTTTAGTCCAAATACTACGTTTTTGAATCACACTACTAATGAAATCACTGGTACGACTCGCGGGTACCCCTAAATTCACTAAGGTGTTTCGGAAACTTGGGAAGAATGACGTAAATAAAGAACTTCCACCGGGTTTAAATCGTGTGGCAGCAAGTTCAAACTTTTCGAACGTTAAAGGAACATAATTCGTTTTTTCACGTAACTGGAATGTCACTTGTGAGGCAGCCAGGTCTTTATCTGGGTTTACCACGCTTACGCCATTTAATAATGAAGATGTAAAGAACGTTTCTGCAAAACGAGGTGCCAGTGAATTTGTAATATGTTCACGGATTGTTGTCGCATTTCCCATTAGTGCCAGATCTAAATCGAAAACTCGGTTTTGACGTTCTAGATGACTAAGTAGTGGGTTCACCTTATCTACAGTATAAGCAAGAATATCTGCATCCATGGCATCCGTCACTACTTGTGCTTTCCAACGAATTAGTTGAGCGCCTACTAAGGTATACGTTAAGGTATTTACTTTAGCTTGGAATTTTCTTTGTCGCATTTGAATATCCATCCCTAAGTTATTTGAAGGAACATCACACATGTCGTCCAGTTGTTCTTTTAAGCGTCCGAAGGTTTTAGATTGGAAGAATGCCTCGAAATAGGACATATGCATATTTCGTTTTAATGACTCAAATGGGGTTGTTGAAATTGTTTGGATTTCACGTAAGCTGACTTTTTTCGGAATAACAGACGCGAGACTTTTCAGAGCTAACGTACTAACTTCGGAATTGGATAGATTACGCGTTACGTGGGCATAAGGCATTAACTCTTGAAGTGGGTCAATACCACTATAGCGCAGTTTTAAAATCTCCCAACGTGTCATAGTAGAACTAAATAAGGGTACAGAGAGTGTTTCATCTAGTCGACCAGGACGACGTAAAGCCGGGTCTAGGGCAGTCGGGATATGAGTTGTCGCAAACATAATTAAACCTCTTGTTGAACGCACAGTATCCATCATAACTAATAAATCTGTAATCATGTCGGTTAGGTCGCCCAAAGCATCTTCTGTTAATACGGCTAATAGAGCAACTTTACTTCGGATGGAGTAGTCATATCTCGATAATAACATCCACATGTCCCAAGAAATTCCTTTTAGCGGCATGTTTTTGACAATACGTCTTGGGCGGAATGCTTTTTTATTTTTTTCAATGGCCACGGTTAGAGGTGAATTTGGTGCTGCTTTTACTTCTTTAACCGGTTTACGCGCTTGCATCGTACTTGTTAGTGATAAAGCTGGAGCTTTTGCTTGAGCATTCGATAGGTTTTCTAGCCCACGCAGTTTGATTAACTCTTGCTCAATCCCTGGTAAGTTATAGGGGGATTTCGTAAAGACACCTCCTCGGCGCATACGGGATGGGGCTGGTTCTCTAAAGAAATCAAACGCATAACAGTTAGTACTAATTAGGAAAGAGTAATCTCCACGGAATGGTTTTTCATAATGGAGCTGAGTATGTTTTACAAATTTATCAATACTGTAATCTTCTTCATAATGCTCGTTTTGTGGTGTAACTTGCATTGATTCCATTAAGTATAACTCTTCATCTTCAGCAATTAGAAGTTCACGACGACGACCAATTAAATGAATATCTTCTAGTACAAATAAACAAGGTGCTTCGACTGAAACTGCATAAAAGACTTCTTTTAAATGGCGCACCCCAATAGCGACGTTTTTAATAACAGTCGTATAACGGCGAGCATTGTCTGTAATCAGTTTCATTTCTAATTCACCGACTAAGGCGCGCACTAAACTCGTGACTTCAGGGCCTGGAGGACCTACGATTAAAGCGTTTTTAGAAGGTGTTTGTGCAAAAGTTGTACGTAAATTATCTTGAATAACCCACCCTAATTGCGTATGCATTGACTTGTAATATTTTAGTTGTGGGACAGCTGCAAGGTTAGATGCCGGCTGGTATTCCACCCCTAAAGTACTTAGCCGAGAGTGATACATGTTTACTTGTTGTGCACCCCAACGCCAACTTAATTCATCCAGAGTAGTGGCGTGACTATCTGCATAAAGGGCATCCGCAGGGTTTTTGGTTTCAAACTCTTGTAAAGCGGTTAACTTTTGTTGAATGAATTCTGATGATTGTAAAGGAGGTTGTAACACGGCCTCTAACATTGGTGGATCCCCAAGTTCTCTTGAAGCCGGTGACACTGTGAAATCTTTCCATGAACGTTTACCAAGACTAAATAAGTCAAACAGCGGTTGGAATTGAATTAAAGATTGTTGTGTCCAACTCCAATCTGATTCTGTAATTAAACATTCGACCAGTTTTTCTTGTTCTTCTTTCGTCGATAATAAATCTGCCAAACTTAGTTTATAACGTGCAACAGCTCGAATTAATAAAGCGCCCCACATATTCCAAAAGATTAGAGATTTCTGATGACGCATGAATAAATCTTTATCTGGTCGTGTCCATGCAATATAAAAGTCTTCAACTAAACGCTGCAAACGACGTTGAATAACGCTGCCGACTGGTCCTAATGCATTTGCTTGACGTGTATAATACTCAATGAAGAGTGTCTGGATTCTTTCAGCTTCATCTGGTTTTGACGTTAATAGGTCAGACATAAAGGCAATGAAGAAATACTCATTAAACGCTTGCATTGCATTTTCTGCTGGTTCTTCTAAAAACTGTAAGAGTAAGCGACGTGTAGTGTCAATCCCTTTGTCAACGGTATAGTAGGCACGATAAACTTTACGGTAAATTAGGAAATATAGGCCAATCATACCAGCGGTAAAACCTGCTACTACCTTATATACTTTAAAATTTAATCTTTCAGCGATGTAGAATCGCTGATCTAAAGTAGTTTGATACAGTTGAATTTCTGGTACAGAATCTGCAGCTAAAGCTGTCTTATAGGCTTTATGGCGCTCTTTAATGTATAGCGCTTCGTACATCCAACTCGTCAAATCTTCTTCTGATTGCATTAAACGAAGACTTAAATCATCAGTAGGTTCTGTTAACTTGTTGGAGAAATCAGGCGCACCATTATAAAACCATGACGGCTCACGCTGCATATCTGGAATCAATAGATTGATTTTATCTTCGCGTTCTAAGAACTCATTATAATAATCTTGAGCTAACTCAATGTAAAAAAGAGACGTTTCTTTTTCTTCCTCTTCTTCCTCCTCTTCTGAGGTAGTTTTCTGATCTTGTGAGCCTTTTTCCTCATCGGAAGTGGAAGTGGAAGTGGCTTCTGTTTGTACTTCGTATTCGGATACTACTGGTGTCAGTATTTCAGTGAATGGTGTCTCGAGTTCTTCTAACTCAATTTGTGCTAAGATGTCACCTTCCTCTTTTAGTCGACTACGCTCAAGTTCTTCCTCTTGGCGGAGTACTTCAGAGTAATCGAGACATAGATCGATCATAAATAAGGTCGCATGGTTTTTTTGCGCTAGATGGATAATCGAGTCACGTTTAATGTAACGCAGAGGACGCTGAGTTGGTCTACCAGTAATTCTTGGGTTATTCTCCACACGGTGTAATTGCTTCCATAACATTCTGCGGTTTAAGTGTTTCGACTGTTTAACCATTGGAAACATTAATGTACGGCCGCAAAAAATAGCATACTGAATCTCATAGACGCATTCTTGCATTAGGTAATAACAAATTTTTGTCGTCCATAGGTAACCTACAGCCAGACGATTAAAAACTAAAGCATAGAATTTTAAAAACGTTCGAGCTTCTGGTAACTGAATTAAAAATGACAGTAACGCAATGTGTAAAAGCACAAGTGATCCATTTACTAAACTAACTGTTAGAGGCTGGTTCTCACTTGTTAATTGTGTAGTAGCCATTAATCCCTCAACTAGATTCCAAGGTTGTGTTCCTGCTGGATTAGTTAAAGGGATTAGGTTCTGCTCGGTTTCACCCCACCAAAATCGAATTGAATTGGTCATGTTTCTTTGCATTTCAAATTCTTGAGGTGTTCGACGTAGATTTGGAGTAGGTGTGGCCCCTCGTTCATTTTGTAACCTTAATTTTAATTGTTGTGGGTAAAACTGGGTACGGTTGTTCACTAAACCCAAAGCATTTAACTTGGTGTCCATGACTTTTACCTTTTTCCAAGAACGACTAATTGTTACTGGATGAACTTTATCAGATTTCACAAAAGGAAGACGCAAACCAAAAATGCTTTTTTGTGTACTTTCACGAATGGGTGTTGTTAGTTTTCGGGTTTTACCAGTTTGCCAAAGACTATGAATATCAGTCACAGTTGGATCACGAAACAAGTGGGTTTGATTTAGGAACCATTGGCTTTCAATACGACTCAATGGTGACAAAGCGACAGTTGACCATCCTTCTGGCCATACCCAATCTTTGGATTTTAAGAGACGAACTCGATTGAGTCCGGGTAATCCAGGATTTTCGCCTGTCATAAATCCCGTCTTATCACGATGTAGGACAATAGTGTTATTTAATCGTTCATAAATAGCTTTATTTTGCGCAGCCACTAATCTTAGCTCATTTAGAAATAAATGGGACATTGTTGCTTCCGAATGACCAGCTTCTAGAAAATTAAAAGGAACTGTAAAGGGTAAGTCGGCAAAGCCTTGTTTGAAACGTAAACTTTCAATATCAGTGGCGGACATACTTCCTTTCCAAAACCACTGGGGAATAGCACGAAGTTTGGGCTGTACACCAGCTTCTAACTGTTTTTGTTTTACTCTTTTCAGGTTGGCATTTAATGCATTTGTATAAGGCGCAAATTCATTCGCTAAGAAAAGCGATCTCCACCCTTTTAATTTTGATTTTGGTGCGGCCCAATTGGCAACACGGAAGAATTTGCCGCTTGTTAATTGTGGCATATTACGCATCAAACTGTGATGAAGGCCTTTTTGACGAAATAGACTTGGCGTTCCCGAATTCAAGTATCTTGGCGTTAAGGTATTTTGTAAATTTAGATTCGCACGGATTTGGCCCACTCGTTGGGTTGTAATTCTTAAGTTACGATTTCCAGATGGCATCCCCGGATGACGGAGTTTAATAAAAGGGCTATATAGAGCGCTTCGTAACCACTTTGGACGTGGGAAGATACGTTTACGTTTTTTCCTAGCAATACCAGCTCGTGCGTAACGATTCGAACGACGGCGTTTTAAATCATTACGTTTGGCCAACATGTCGGGATCTTCAAAATACGAAGGGGATTTGAAAACAAAAGTTTTTAATAGAGCTCCTGTTGTTGGGTGCGATAATTTTTTAACTTTTGTGGGTGCGTTTGGGAACTCATAATTAAACTCTAACGGTTCTTGAGCTCGTTCTAACATCCGTGTGAACTCTACAGATACTGGAGGTGCCGGTTCCGGAATTGTTACCTCGGTTGTATAGCTTAAATAAGCTCGGAATAATTGTTCTGGGAGGTCACTTCGGGTTGCAGAATCTGTTTGAGCTAAGGATTGATACTCAGTATTTTGTCGCAATTCTGGACGAGCCCACTGAAATTTTTGTGACGAGTCGGGTCCAACCGCATGACTAAATTGTTTTGAAAACGTCGCATCATTAATTACACCTTCGCTAGTTGAATACATCAGACTCCAGTTTGTTAACCAAGTTGTTAACCACTGTGATAATCGGTCGTTTAAAATACTAATGTACTTAACTTCAGGAAGGAGCGCCTGTACGGTCTTTTTGGCCATGTTTGAGTTGGCTACCTCAATCACGCTTTCAAAGGGATGTGCTGCAGCTCTTAATGGCTGTAAGAATGAAGCAGTGTCTAGTTCTGTCTTATGGATTGAGCTTTTTGAGATGCGCGTAAATTGATCTGGTAAAGTAGGCCAGTCTTTTGCAAATAAAGATACCGCTTTCGGGAGAGCATTACCTGATGGTAATTGTGGACTATTTAAAACATTTTCGTTGAGATGTTCAGCATTTAGTACTAAACGATTCAGCCATTGTTTGGGATCCATAGCACTTTCCCATGATTTTGCCTTTACGCTCGTTTTACGTTTGCGGCTCATTTTCTTCGTTTGACGAGGGGTGGCAATTTGCTTTAACAGGTTTAATTCCTTGAATGAGGCTTCTAAGCGTAATGTTTCGTCAATTGGGCTTGCTGCGAATTGAACAGATTTTCGCTGACGACGATAGAGATCAGCCTCGATACTTAAACGCTGATGTAGATATTTATAGATCAGTTTTTCCGTAAAAATTCGATAATAAAACGGGTCGAAAGGTCGGCCCCAGTTTTCGCGAGATGATAGATAGGGTACCATAAAACCTTGGCCATACTTCACATCATCTTTTAACCGTAAAAACTTAAAAGCATTCGGCAACACCTCTTTTGATGGTTCTGCTTTGCTTTCAACAGGAAAATAACTTTCCGACTCACTTGTGGTAAAGGCAAGGTTTGAGACATATCCAGGCTTTGCTTTAAAAGAGTGGCAGTGAGTTTTTTTCACTAATAAGTCTAATAACATTTTGGAGTAATCAAAATTCGCCATAGGATGTTGAATTGTTGAATTGTTCCAAACATCTAGTTCATTGGTTGCTAAGCCTAAACTTAGGGTTTGTTCAAAAATTTCATTTCCTTGTGATGTGGGTTCGTTGGGTGTATAAGCTAATTTGTCAAAAAGAAGCGCCTCTGACTCGTTTTGAAGATCGCCGTTTTCTAGGTCGACTTCAACTTGAAAAAATTGGGGTGTCGAAGGTACAGGTTGTTTAACAGAACGTACGACTGGCAAACTTGACGTTAAAGCCATAATGCCTAAAAAAGGCCATACCCAATATTTAATTTGATTGTGTTGCTGAGGGAAAAAAGAGCGGTTCGACAGTTTGGCTGTTGTAGCCCGTTTAAACAATTGCTCACGGCGAGTACGCCATTCTGTTAAGAGTCCTTCTAATAAAAAATCATATTGCATGGGGTTTGTCGTTACATCTGAACCAGACGAAAACTCCGGTTTAAGGTGAGGTGGAGTCTCAGACGTTCCAGGTTTGTCGACAAAAACGACCTTCTCGGTCGGGTTCCCCTTTTGTTTTGAAACAGGAATGTAATATGTCGACCCGTTAGTCGTTTCAGAGTGTTCCTGTGCTGAGTCGGAATCAACATCAATAGTACCCGTTCCAATTTGGGCTAAAGTACCCGATGCTAATACAGCAGCAATCGGAGGACAAAATAGTTTTTGCTTTTTCACGCGTAAAAAACGGGTTAAATCTTGGTCAGATGGTTCCATTTTCCAAGGACCTAAGCCAGTTGGTACCATATGCGTGCGAAAGCAAATTGAATTAGAATATAATCGAGCTTAGCCATACAAAACGTATGGGATCCACCTATTTTATGGACAAGCAATTTGCTTTAATAGACGCTATTAGGGTTTCAGATTAAAGTTAGCCTACTACCGGAGTTGAACCGGTAACCTTCGGTTTACAAAACCGATACTCTACCGATTGAGTTAAGTAGGCTACAGAAGTTAGTTTTAGATATGTCTTATCTTACTGAGTTCAATTTGAAAAAGCAAGTCTGAAGAACGCTCTACTTTCACCTTCTAAACAAAAAAGGATCCCCTCAGAAAAGCCTAAGAGGTACTTAGGCTTAATCTTCGAGGGACCTTAAGACTGAAAAAAGTTTATTAGCTTAAAAGTTTGACGGCGGTAAAACTTGAAGGAACCCAGTTCCGGCTGGAATTAAATTCCCGACTAATAGGTTTTCTTTTAATCCTTTTAAGAAATCATATTTTTTTAACAGAGCAGATACTGTTAAAATTTTAGTTGTTTGTTGGAAACTGGCTGCTGATAAAAAGCTATCAACTTCTAATGATGCACGTGTAATACCCAAAACTACCGGTTCATAAATGATCGGAATCGTTAATAAGGGATTTAATTTTTCAACTAAATCTAAGTCTACTAATTCACCTGGGAAGAAGCCACTTTGTCCCCCATAAATAATTTGAACTTTACGTGTCATTTGACGTACAATCACTTCTAAGTGTTTTTCGGCAATACTTACACCTTGAGAACGATAAACGCGCTGAACACCATCTACAATTAATTGTTGGATTTTTAAAATAGTCTGACGAGCAGCCTTTTGTAATGGATATTCGCTCATGTAATGTTCAAAGACACTTTGCATTAATACCGGTAAACTTTGGATATAAAAACGTCCACTTTGCGTCGTACGTGCTTCTAAATACTGTTCTACTTTAGGAATCCCTTGCACAATGTCACCTGTTTTAAATGTTTGGAAAGGTAAAGTTAAAATGGGTTGATTCTTTTGCACAAAACTTTCATGGCTCATATGAACCATACCTCCAGGTGACACTAAGAAACATTGCCCTTTGCGAACAGTTAGTAAATGGTCATTAAAGTGAATAATTTGACCTGCAACGCTCATAGCAGATTTGGTTGATACAGGACTACCATAATTTACAAATCCTCCAACTTCATAAAGCATTGTATTTCCAGTTGCCGAGAAATTGGCTAGCCCAACGTGTAAGTTTTGAAGTTTATAGACTTTATTTTTATATACAATTGAGGTTTGAATTGTTGACCCTTCTTTTACAATGTCTTCTTTACCGAATGGGTCAAAGAAAGATTGGTAAGTTTTCGACCATTGAGAAAGTTTTTGGCTTAGTCGTTTCGTTTGAGAAAACTTTTTAAAGTGAGCTGCGTACTTTTGAAGCACAGGGTTGTCTGACTCAACAGCTAAGTCACCAGGTTTAACTGGGATATCTAAAGTAAAACTTACTAAATCACGCGGTGTTAATAAAATATGTTGGTTCTTTGAGGTTACTGCAGAATGACGATGACGTTCCGATGATAAAATTTCACCTTCAAACGAGCTTAAAAACTTTGTTTGACCCACAATCGATGTTGTCGCAATGCTTCCCACATCTGGCACTGTTGATACCTTGATTTGGTTTTTTAAACTTGGGAAACGGTGTAACTGGAGTGTGGATGAGTCTGTTTTAAACTCTTTTACAAATGGGCTCGATCCAGAATATGGTCGAACGCGTTCACTCTGTAATTGGAAAAAGTCACCTTCAAAATAATTGTTAGCTAATAGCCGTTGATTTAAAAAGTAAGCCATCTTTCTAGTTAGGCTCATTTTTAAGAAGAGTGGCAGTGCTAAGGTACGACCCGCGTTAAGTGTAGAAATAACAGGATCAATATCTTCAAATCCCACTAGAGACGCACGGAAACTCATCAATGTATTTAAATTTGACAGATAAGTTGATTTTTGGACTGGAGAAGCAAAAGAAAAAAGTCCTTTACGTTTTAGAACACTAGATTTTGGAATTCCTGATACGCGATCAAACTCATTATTAAATCGGCCAGTATGACCAAAACTTAAAAACTGTGCAATTGGGAGTAACTCTTGACTTAGTTTTTCTAAAGATTGCACTGCTTCTAGCTTGCCTTTGGGGCGTGCTCCCTTGCCTTTAAATCTCACTGATTTGCGTAGTACTTCTTCCACTGACGTTACGTAATCTGTGACAGGCGCCACAGAGGAAGAATAGATTGGACTAAGCTGATAGTCAGGCTTTAGTTCTGTGCTAGAACTAGTCAAACTACGTTTTTGTTTAATTCCAATTGGTGAATGATACCATAACCATAAAGACCAACTTGGGCTATCACTAAACGAACAACTTTCTTGAAGAAGAATGCGTTCGGCTGTTGATGTTGTTAATAATGATTGATACTGGATTGGACGAATAAAACCAAAAGACTCAGCCCGTGAAGGTACATTGACATCCCAGCGAGAATTTTTAGAGTGCACCCAGTTTGTTGGCTTAAATACTTTGCTATCTTTAGTGGTTACGATGGAATTCTTAGAACGATTGACCCAAGGTTCTTCAAAAGTGTTCCATTCAATACAGCTTGAGGTCGTATCTACACTCAAGTGTGGAATTCCAAACTCACCTGGTAAACAGAAACGTGCTCGATTAGTACCCGTCACAAACGAAGTTAATGGAAGAAAAACCCAACCAGGAATGATTTTACATTGGACTACGTTTGACATTTTATTTAATTGTAAGGAAATATTGGAGTCAAACACAACCGCTGATTTATCTACTGGACGTTCTGTCGACCCTTTAAATTGGTTATAAAAAGCAGATGTATGAGCGAGTAAAATACGACGTAAGATTGTGTTCGGTAACTGAATAGCATTCGATGGTTCTGCAGCATATGTTTCCCCTTGTGGTACAGCTTTGATTCCAATAAGACCAGGATGTAGCTCTAGGGAAGCTGTTTTCTGACCTTGGGCATTGGTAAATGACAGTTCTGTCGTAGCTAAAGTTGGACCATATTGTGTTACATCGCGATCAGCGGGTAGATAATAGAAAGCACTTTGGGCAATGAATCCTTCAGGTACTGATGGGCTCAGTTGAGTTGTAGTCTCTGTTGAGTGCACAAGGAGAGACCCTTCTCCTAATGAATTACTAGCCAGAGACACTGGGACGCATTTCAGCGGCCGATTTACCAGATTAAAGTGATCCAACTGAGAATTACTAAATTGAACGCCCATCTTTGTTAATTTTGGGTATGTTGTACGACTGTCATGAATACTCGGTAAAGATGGGCAATTAAAAGGAACTTTCCATTCGGTCAAGATCGGCAGCGATTGAATTACATTGCTTTCGTAACTTAATTGGGGGTATGCTACAGACTGGCGTAGACCTTGGGGTGGTGTTAGTAATGGGTAGAACATTCCCGAGATTGACATGTGACGCCCTTCTACTGTCCACTGAAACAGATCTGAGGAATCCCCTGACCACCCACATGAATTTAAATTCGTATTGTTCTGTCTATTTGACTCTAATGGGTGCCAAATAGTTAAATTCGTTTTAAATGGAAAAGATTTTGAAATTAGAGAACTCCAGTAAACTTGATTAATAAATCGCATTTCCTTTAATGCAATGTTTGTTAATGGTTTCTGAATATCACATGCTAATTTACGTGTCGACTCCTGATTTGGTCCTTGATCGATGTCTGATGTGAAGTTTAATTTTGTCGGGTCGATGGTTTGGCTAAGCGGTTGAATTGGTTGGCACTTTACAATGTCATCTTGATTTTCAAGGTCCTCCCAAAACGTATTAAGGTGTTCCCAATGGTTTGGGTTGTCTTGATGTTCCAGAGTATTTGGTCGACGGGATGTGTCAGACTCGATAGGGTCTACGTTGCCAAGCTCTTGGTATAATTTAAACTTATCTGTTGTCAGTGGTAATTTGTCAAAAAGTTCTTTATTAAAGTAATTTTGAAGTGGGTAAATATTGTTAACATTGACAATTTCTGGGCGTAATACCATTGAAGAAGAATCAGTCCAGCTCGGTAACATAGACATTTTAATCTTGGAGTCATTGATAGGCAGAGCTTGAATGTGTTCTGCTTTATCGGCAAACTCAGTAATCAAACTTGAATCATCTAACATACCTTTGCTTGGCAGTTTAATCTCAGCATAAGTTGATGGGAACTCTGGCTCTTGGTTGACTGTTGTTGGGTACTCCGTCGAGTCGGTGTTAGGTTGCGTTAAAACAGATTGAGCTTGCAATTGATAACCGTCAGGTACAGACCATTGTAATTCAGTTAATGGACAATAAGGATCCACATAGTCTAAAAACTGCCCAAACGTTTGAGCTGAGAATGGTGGTTGGTATAAGTGTGCTGATAAAACCCATACTTTACCCCAACCTCGACTCTTTAGAAGAAAGTCTTCATATTTCTCATAAGATTGTTCTAAAAGATCAATATGTGTGTAAATTAACTGACCTGCCATATCCGAAAATACGACTTGTTCAGCATCACCGCGTTGTTGCTCGCTTGTTTCTGAAAATTGAGCCAATAGTTGTTTCATTTGAACATGTTCTCCATTTCGAACAAATAAAATTGTTGCGGGAGGGAGTTGGAAAATTTTCGTCATATTCTGTTCTCCTTGTAACATTAATTGGCCAGAAGTTTTTGTTAAAAAAGCGATATCTCCTTGTGGTGTTCGAATACATGTCCCCGGGATCGAGTTCAAATAGGAAATCATACCTTGCATTGGCGCTAGAATCTGATCGGTAACGCCTCCAGAGAAAACACCTCCAGTATGGAAGGTACGCATTGTTAATTGTGTTCCTGGTTCACCAATTGACTGGGCTGCAATAACTCCAACGGCTTCCCCAATAGACATTAACTTTTGAGTTGCTAAGCTCCACCCATAACACAGTTGGCAAACTAGGTTGCGTGTTTGACAGGTTAAAGGTGATCGTACAATTGCTTTCTTTGTGACTTTGGCTAGACTTTGAGCAAGCTCCATTGAAATTTCTTGGTTCCGACTGGCTAAAACTTTACGTCGTTTACGAGGCATTTTAATATCGCGCGCTAAAACACGCCCAATTAATCGTTGCTCAAAAGAATAAATTGTTTTAGGGCCATCTTTTAAATCGAAAATATAAATCCCTCGTTTTGTTTTACAGTCGAACTCAGACACAATGACGTGTTGAGCGACGTCTACAAGTCGACGTGTTAAATAACCTGCTGTGGCTGTACGTAAAGCCGTATCCACGATCCCTTTTCGGGCTCCATATGTTGAAATTAGATACTCGGTTAAAGTTAATCCCTCACGGAAGTTACTTCGAATCGGATAGTCAATAATTTGTCCTTGAGGATCCGACATTAAACCTCGCATCCCTACTAATTGGCGGACCTGTGATAAATTTCCTCGAGCTCCGGAAAAGGCCATCATATAAACGGGGTTTAAGCGATTCGTGCGCTCAAAATTATGAATTACTTCTTGTTTTAACGTTTCACTGGTTTGGTTCCAAGTTTCAATTAAATTTTGAAGACGCTCAATGGCTGTGATTTCCCCACGCGAATAAAAGATTTGTTTTTCGAAAATTTGTTTTTCAGCTTGATTAAGGAGTTCACGCTTTTTAGGTGGAATTGCTAAATCATCAATCCCTAAGGAAATACCTGCATCTGTTGCATAATGAAATCCTAAGCTTTTTAACTGCTCTAATAATTGAACAGTTTGAGCTTCCCCATAATGATTATAAAACCAAGCTACAAAATTTTTTAAACGTCCTTTATCAAATGGGACGTTCCAAAAATATGTTGGCGGGGTGGCCGTACCTTGCATTAAAGAAAAAGAAGAATCACTCATAAATAGTTATCTATATATATATAAAACACTCCATTACGGAGAAAAAGTCATTGACTTTTTTACGAAAAGTGCGCTCTAATACAGCTTTCTCAAAAGGGCATAACTGATAATGAGCACATCTATCAAAATCTTAAAAACAGAAAAGGCTAGACTTCAGTCAAGATTAACTGAAGTCCAGCAGTACCCTATGTGTGAAGTAGGATGAGGAAGTTGGAAATTAAACGGCTGCTAAACTCTTTTTCAGTTTTGTGTAACCTGTGTAAATCCAAACTTTAACACCAATAATACCGTATAATGTTTGAGCTGTTTTGTAAGAGTAATCAATATTAGCACGTAATGTTTGTAGTGGTACTCGACCAGCACGCACCCATTCTGAACGAGCAATCTCTGCCCCGTTTAGACGACCTGATACTTGAATTTTAACTCCTTTTACACGAGCTGTTTTCATTAATGTTTCTTTCGCTTGTTTAATAACACGACGGAATGCCTTACGTTTTTCTAAGTCATCTACAATCGATGCTGCTACCACTGACGCTTGTGTTTCTAAAATTTCTGGCTTCACTGAGTAGAATTTTAAAGAAATTTTTGGAAGCAGTTGAAGATTACTTTGTGCTAATGCTTTTTGTTTCTGGAATTGTTGCACGAAGATCTCTTGGAACTGTTTCTCATTCTCCGATTTACGTGAAATCTGTCCTAATGTTTTTGTAACTTGGTTTGCTACAAATTCACGACGTTTGTCTTCAGGAAGACTTTGTAGTGAATCCAGTTGGATACCAAATAAAAATTCCGAATGATCTTTTGTAAAGCGTTGAATTTGACGTAAATATTGGCGTGATTCAGCTAACGTACCTAAGTATAAAGCTAAGTTTTTTGTACGGTGCGTACGCACTAAGCTTTGTAGGTGTTCAATGAATTTTACTTTACGATTTTCATCTGTAACGTTTGTTAGTTTTTGACGTAAAGCTAGTTTTGTAAAATTCATTAGAGTTTCTTCAGATTGCGCCTGATTTGCATTAAACATTGCATCTGTTTCACGGCTTGTTTTTGAAGAACCAGATTGAACGTGTTCTAAACGACGTTTTTCAATGCATTGACGTAACCCTTTAATAAAGCGAATACGTTGGAAGTAAGCAAATGAACGTGATTTCGATAGTGTACCAAAAGCCATGTATTCACGGCGTAAAAACTCTAATTGTCCCATTGCACGCGTTTGTAGTGCTTTTACAAGTTGAATTAAAACTGGTAATGGTTGGTTTTGTAGAGTTTCTAAACGGCTTAAACCCCATTTCGGGTTATAACCTAAAGGCGCGTAACGTAAATAACCATATTTCTGAATTTGTTCTTCTTTGTGTTTTTCTAAGAATACGTTCCAATCAGTTAACGTAACTTTTAAATCGTTTAAGAAGTCACGGTTTAATTTTGTTACGAATACATTCACAAATTTTTTCATTGCTGTTGATTGTGTAACTAATGAACCTAATTGTGTTGGTTGTTTACGTAACACTAAGTTTTTCCCAACAGGACCAGAGGCAGTACGCTTCCATTTTGTGTTTTGTAAACGACGTGTAATTGTGCCACCTTTTTTCACTAAAAGCATGTTGTTTAAAAAACGTGCTTGGAAACGTTCTGCTACAGATTGACGTTTTGCTAAACGTTTTGTTGTTGAACGTTGGAATACAGGTGCTTTTGTTTTTACACGTGCCTGTGGTTTTTCTGCTTCTGATGGTGCCGACATTAAAACGTCTGTTGCATTAGCGGAAGCTTTTTCTAACACATATTGTGCTTTTAACGTTTTTTGCAGTAATGTTGATTTCACATCTAGTTTATCAATAGCTGCTTTGATTAATTCACAATCTTGAGCGTGAATTTGAATTGTAATCTCGTATGGAATTAGACCACGCTCAATTTTAATGTGTGAGATTTTTGGAGACTGCTTAGCCGTCCCAAATTTTGCTTCAATTAATTGAGGTAGTAGTTTTGCTAATGTTGAACGTAACATTTGATCTTCTAAAACGCTTTGTGCGTATTGATGCTTATGAAAACGAGCGTACCATTGTGCTTGGTGTTGTTTCGTGATACCTACACGAAACCCTAATGGATTCATCTTTTGTCCCATGGATAGTATGATTTATGAAGAACGGAGGTAGTGCTCCTCTATTCTGAAGAGTTCACGAGCTTTTAACAAAGGGCGTAACTCAGTCCTGTTTATATAAGAAAGTAAAGGTAAAGGGGTAGTATTAACGATATAATCAACTTTATGATAACAAAGTGATCCTAAAAGAGCAACTGAAAGCTCAACTGTATCTTAGCCAATCAGAGCTAACTTCGAATGACGTGTTAAAGCCTTCGTAATTAATTCTAAAATAGTTCGGCTATTTGAAAACCCATGAATTTGGGCAAACGTGAATTCCACAGACCATTTGGTTGCAATTCCACGCGCTTCTAACGGGTTGGCATGAGCCATCCCTGTAATAACTAAATCAGGTTCGAGTTCACGAATACGTTGTACTTGATAATAATTATCTGGCTTTTCTACAATAGGAGGTAAAGGCATATTTAATTCTTCACACGTTTGTTGGAAAAGTCTTAACTCAGATTCTTGGAAACGGCGGTCTAGGTAAGGAATACCAACCTCATAAACCTGCATTCCACAACGTGTTAAAAAGCGACCTAAGGATACTTCTAAAAGGTTATCGCCCATTAGAAATACAGATTTCCCTTCTACTTGACTCGTTAATGGTTTTAAGGCTTCCCAACTTTGAGCTTCTCTTTGCATCAGTTGAGAGCGTAGTGCAGGAGATAATGGACGAATCGCGTCACAGATTTTTTCAATCCAGGCACGAGTACCGTCTGGGCCGATTGGGAATGGGGCATTAATAAACTGACATTTTTGACGTCGAATTAAGGTTGTGGCAGTTCGGCTTAAAAAAGGATTCACGGCGCACACATACACATTTTCACCAAGTGTTGGTAAATCACCATAACGGGGACCAGGTAACCAGCCAGATACTTCAATATCATATTTTGCTAACTCCATAGTTAACTCCTTAACAACCGAGTTCGGTAAAGAACCAAATAGGACTAATTTTGACTGCGTCACCGCAGAAGTCGAATTGTCGTCAAGTTTCACCGAACTCTCTGAGGGGCAGCGTAAAGCCATTGCGGCTAAAACTGTGTCTTCACCTTGAGTAAAGGCATAGTCTAACCCATTGGCACGTGCTACTACAATTGGAATGCCTAACTCTTGTTCAATCTTGGGGGCCATCCCTTCTAAATCCATTTTGATAATTTCTGTAGTGCACGTCCCGATCCAAACTAGAACACTTGGTTGACGGTCTTCTTTAATTTGTAAACATAATCGTTTAAGTTCTTTGTAGTCATTTAATTGAGCGGAAATGTCGCTTTCTTCTAATTCCGCCATGGCATAACGTGGCTCAGCAAAAATCATAACCCCTAAAGCATTTTGTAGGAAATAGCCGCATGTTTTCGTCCCAATAACTAAAAAGAAACTGTCTTCAATCTTTTGATAAAGCCAAGAAACGCAACTAATGGGACAAAATGTATGATAATTACCTGTTTCACATTCCATATTAAATGCTAGAGGGAGAGGTTCTGCTTGCGTGGGTAAGGCAGCATACGATCGCATTGGTCGGCCGACTGAAGCTTGCGTAAATGATAAAAGATAAGACATGAGGAAGATGAGTTTAAGAACGACAAGTTAGTTCTTTTTTTAAAGAAAAAGATCTCCTAAATTAACGTAAAGTGTCCATTGAAGAACAACACACGTGAGGAAACACTTTTAAAAACCAGCAAATTAAGGAAACAGGCAAGTCTGAATTTTTACCAAATTCAGCTTGGTGTTCAAGATTGGAAAACCAATGTTTGAAAAACATTAGAAATGATTAACAGCAGAAAGACTGATACGCCCAAAGTATTGGACGACCTTCATTTCTTGCGTAGACGAGGTGATTGATATCTAACCCTCTGATAGCTGAGTCAAACTAGTTGAAAATGTAGCTTGAGAATAGAACTGCTAAAACGAAGATTAATAATAATCCCCAGTAAAGACTTGTACGGTTTAGTTCTACGACTTGTTTGTTTGGATTTGGTCTAGCCATAAAAATCAAAAAGAGTTGCAAGGTCTAACGCTAATTGTTTAGCCTTTTTAAATTTCTTTTACCTATGAATCTGCCCATGACTTCACTAAAATAGGGTGAGTCCGGTGGGATTTACTCAACAACGTTTCGCTTCACGGTGTGCTTAAAGATGGCACTCCGATTGGCAAATCTTAACGTTGAATAAATTGCATTGCTGTAATTGATCCTAAGAAAAAGATAGTAGGAACCGCTAGAGCATGGATCGATAACCAACGAACTGTAAAAATAGGATAAGTAATCGCTTCAGCTGATTTTCGTGTAGTCATAAAAAATGGAAATGCTCATTGCTAATGTTAGTGAAGTTAATGAATCACCTGGATCAATCAAATGGACTGAGCTGGAGACACATTAATGGAAAATCGGGACCGACGCATGGTCCTATTCGTCTTTCCACTTTCCCAAGAGGTTTAGTTTAAAAAACGTACTCTATAACCATAATTATGGACCCTTGAGGGTGGAAGATGTAGAGTAACGTAAAGGAAGGTCAACGAAGTTTGCTTTTGCTAAAAGTCACAAAGCTCTAAAACCTAGGTATAACAACTTGAGTAACTTTCAAAAGTTTTGTTAAAGATATATATACTCACATTATATCATAGTTCGGGAAAAATACTCAATTTTCCACCTTTTGCTGATTCTAGCCATAAATTTCTTCACATGTAATGCTTAAAACGATGCAAGCTATCTATCTTTCTTTGGTTCAGTCTTCTAGGCCCCACAAAGAAAAAGATAGTTGTTCTCAACCCGGACCTTTCTGCTTTGGCTAGAAAGGGCAAAACCTTAGATTTCCTTTCCTCTGATTATGGTTTTAACACCCCCTTTAGAAGTAGAAACACAAACGTTTCTAGCACCTAAGTCCAGTGCGGTTTTTGGCAAACAACAACCGAACCGGGATCAGTTTTTCATGCCCGATTTTCTGGAGATCCAACGCCGTGGTTTTTTCAACTTTTTGGAAAATGGTATTCTCCATGAATTTCAGAAACGGAACCCTATTACGAGTTCAGATAATGATGTAGAAATTACGTTCTATCCAGAATTTTATCAATTTGAAATGCCTACGTGCTCTTTAGAAGACACATTATTTCATCAAAAAAGCTATGTAGCTAAATTGTGGATGCCAGTTCAGTATACAGATCGCCGCCGTAAAACCATCCAAATTAAATGGATGCTGTTAGCCCATTTACCGTTAATGACAAACCGTGGACATTTTCTGTTAAACGGATCTCCCCGAATTATTGTAAATCAACTAATCCGTAGTCCTGGGATTTATTTCCGTGAGAGTCAACACGAAATCCATTCCGATAAATCTGCTACAAAAGCTGAGTTTACAACTCAACGTTATTATGCCGACATTATTTGTTTAAAAGGAACTTGGTTACGTATTGAGTTAGATAAAGAGTCCATTTTATGGGCACGCTTAAAACAGGGTCCTAAACTTCCTTTCTTTTGGGTTTTATTAGCCTTTGGACTAACCGATCGTTTAATCTTCAGTTTATTTACACAATATGGACGTTATGGCAATTCGGCTTTGAAATTCGCCTATCAATTAAAAAAACTAGAACAACAGTTTTTACCGGGTGGTACATCTAGTAAAACCCCGACAGACGAAGAACTCAAATTCAGGGCTCCAATTTCGACACCTCCTGATGCGTGGCGTCAATTAAGCTATGCGTTAAATTTGACGACAAGCTCAGACCCCAAATTAGCTGCGGAACTAGGACGTAAATGGATTTTTAAGAAATTTATGAATCCACGTACCTACGACCTTGGACTACAAGGACGTTTTGCATTAAACCAAAAATTAAATATTAATGTGGACCCAATGCAAACGACGTTAACAGTTCAAGATTTATTAGCCGCTACGGACCGTTTATTTCAATTACAGAATGGAGATGCACAAACAGATGATATTGACCATTTAAAAAATAAACGTGTACGAACAGCGGGTGAGCTCATTCAAGTGCAACTAAATTTAGGCTTATTACGTCTCGAAAATAATATCCGTCTAAAATTAAGTACCGCTAATTCGGACCCAAATATCGAGCTTGATTCTCTAGTAACGTCCAATCCTATCGATGGTGCTTTTAAAGAGTTTTTTGGGACAAACCCTTTGTCTCAATTAATGGACCAATTAAACCCATTAGCAGAATTGACACATAAACGACGTTTAACCTCTTTAGGGTTAGGTGGGGTATCTCGGGATACAGCAACTTTAGCAGTCCGTGGTATTCACCCTTCTCATTATGGCCGCTTATGTCCAATCGAGACCCCTGAGGGTAAAAATACTGGCTTAGTCAACTCTGTGACTACGTATGGGCGTGTAAGTCTACAAGGGCTTTTAGAAAGTCCTTTTTACAAAGCCTATAAAGGCTTTGTTTTAAAAGATGAAGGTCTTGTATACTTAACCGCAGAACAGGAAGAAAGCATTCAAGCTGCTACTCCGGATTTAGAATGTAGCGTATTAGGGTTTTTACCAAAACAGCCTATTCCAACACGTTCTGGGCCAAATTTCACCTTAACTTTACGCCCTTTATTGAAATATGCAGGGGTTTCTCCTATTCAAATGATTTCAGTAGCAACTTCATTAATTCCATTCTTAGAACACGATGATGCGAACCGAGCTTTAATGGGGTCCAACATGCAACGTCAAGCTGTGCCTTTAATTCGTCCAACACGTCCTCTTGTAGGTACAGGCTTAGAGGCTCGTGTAATGAGTGATTCCGGTCACTTAGTATTAAGTGAAAACTCCGCTTATATTTTATACGCCAGTGGTTCTACCATTCATGGTTATACACTGGACGAATAATATCAGGTCTCTTGCAGACATCGATTTGTTTCTTTTCAAACTGACTAGGCTCGAACCTAGTCAAAATAGCCGAAGGGTAAGTCTTCGGTTATTGCTTTAAATATTTTTAACCTTTATTTATGATGACTTATTCTTTAGAACGCTTCCAGCGTTCCAATCAAGACACTTTTCGGGTTCAACGCCCAGCTGTCTTCGAAGGAGATTGGGTTGAAAGTGGAGATCTATTAGCGGATTCATCAGCCAGTGTACATGGCGAATTAGCTTTAGGGCAAAATATTTTTATTGCCTATTTACCTTGGGAAGGTTATAACTACGAAGATGCTATCTTAATTAATGAACGCTTAGTCTTTGATGACGTATATACATCGCTACACATTGAACGATACGAGATTGAGACACAAATGACACCCTTTGGGATGGAACAAATCACCCCCAATGTTCCAGAATTATCACATCGGGAGTCAGAACGTTTAGATGAATTTGGAATTATTAAATTAGGGTCTTGGGTAGAAGAAGGTGATATTTTAGTAGGCAAAGTGACACCAATTCAACAACATTTTCAATCCCCTTACCAACGTTTGTTATACACGTTATTAGAAAAAGAATTACCAACCAACCGTGATAGTTCATTAAGAACAGCACGGGGGTTACGTGCCAAAGTAATTGATATCCGCATTTTAAAGACGGATCCCGATACCTCAAGTCCACAAATTGTCCACCTTTACTTAGCTGATAAACGTAAACTTCAAGTGGGAGATAAAATGGCTGGACGACACGGTAACAAAGGTATTGTCTCTCAAATTTTACCACGACAAGATATGCCGTACTTGCCTGATGGTACCCCTATTGATATGTTGCTTAACCCATTAGGTGTACCTTCACGAATGAACGTAGGTCAAATTTATGAGTGTTTATTAGGACTTGCATCTCACTATTTAATGGAGCGCATTAAAGTGCAAACATTTGATGAGCTTTATGGCCCTGAAGCGTCACGAACAATTACGTTTAGTAAACTAGAAGAAGCAAGTCGAGAATGTAACAAACCATGGTTATTTAACCCGAATTATCCCGGAAAAGTAAGATTATTTGATGGACGGACTGGCGACTTATTCGACCAACCCGTAACTGTAGGAATTGCCTATATTCTAAAACTGGTTCACTTGGTCGATGATAAAATCCATGCTCGTTCAACAGGTCCATATTCATTAGTAACTCAACAACCTTTACGAGGACGTTCTAATTATGGAGGACAACGTTTAGGGGAAATGGAAGTATGGGCTCTTGAAGGTTATGGTTCAGCTTTTACACTCCTTGAAATGTTAACTTTAAAATCAGATGACTTGACGGGACGGATGACACTTTGGTCGAATATTTTAACCCATCAAGAAATTTATATTGGGACGCCAGAGTCTTTCAAAGTTGTAGTGTGCGAACTCCAAGCTTTATGTTTAGATATTGGCTTATATCGACTAAAAGATCCAAATAAATCAAATGTATTAACACCAGTTAACCATTTAATGAGATTACCGTAGAGGATCTAGTTTTTATTTTAACTCTTATCTTTCTGACGTTTTGAAATGGATATTCTAAATTAATTAGATATCCTGTAGAATGAATACTTGAAGGCTGGGTATCCTTCATTACCCCTTTGGGTCTACCCGATTGCCTTTCATTTTTCTAAGAAAAGCTATCCAATGGAAACGCCATTTTAGGTAGTTTTGAAACCGAGTCTTATAGAAACGAATCCGTTCACAGATTTAGGGGACCTCTATCTTTTCGAGTTTCTCAGTTGTCTATTTCAACTTCAGATACACCCGAACTCCATCGCCAAACAGGAAAAAAGAATATTTTATTCTGAAAAGGATGGGTGAAAAAGCAAACGCCTTCTTGTAATGAGAAGGATACTATTTACATGCTGAATTCCCCAACCAAGAGTCTTTTCCTTTTTCAATGAAGCACTGCATTGCCTCTGTTGAGTCTCTTTTGTTCAGTCTGCTTTGTTTTTTGTTACTTCCAACTACTGGGGCTTTCAGGTCCCAGGTTGTTTTTAGAGGGTTTACTTGTTATTTGACGGTTCTTCATGGTATAATCTCTAACATAAGATCCAAACCAAAACAGTAAAGGGGATATGGCGGAATGGTAGACGCTACGGACTTAAAATCCGTTGACTTTTGTCGGTCGTGAGGGTTCAAGTCCCTCTATCCCCAATTGGTCTATTGAAGTGAGTTTAGTTTAACGATTTAAGAAGTAATTCTTTGACGACCCATACAATGGGTGTGTCCATAAGTCCTTACGGGGCTTCCCCATTCAAGGGAAGGTGTCGTTGGATTATTTGTCTAAATTCTCACCGTAAAAACTTTTTTGATTCGAACTTTTCTTATGGTTGAACCTCTATTATCTGGAATTGTATTAGGTCTAGTACCAGTAACAATTGCTGGTTTATTTGTAACAGCATACTTACAATACCGTCGTGGTGACCAAGCAACTTGGTAAACGACTTTCCCTTTATAGGGATTTTTAAAGAATTGAGCAATCGTTGAATTTAACGTCGATTGCTCAGCAAAAGTAACAGAGAGCTATTTATTTAGAGCCTGCTTTAACAGCCGCTAATTTTACCCCGTATTTTGAACGACCTTGAGCACGTACTTTTACGCCGGCTGTATCTAAAGCTCCACGAACGATATGATAACGTACCCCTGGAAGGTCTTTCACACGTCCACCACGTACTAATACAACTGCGTGCTCTTGAAGGTTGTGACCAATCCCCGGAATGTACGCTGTCACCTCAAATCCAGAAGTTAATCGCACACGCGCTACTTTACGTAAAGCTGAGTTTGGTTTTTTCGGTGTTACAGTATACACACGTAAACAAATCCCACGACGTTGAGGACATGATTTTAAAGCAGGTGCTTTGGGTTTTTTCCCAACTTTTTCACGTGCTGATTTAATTAATTGTTGAATAGTAGGCATAACCTGATCAAAAAAACTGTGCGGAAGGAGTTGGGTCAATGCCCGCTCAACGTATCCGCGGTGTAGAAAAGTCTCACATTTATCAAAATTTAGGCAAAGAAAAGAGTTTCCTTTCTTTGCCTGAAAAAAAGTTAAGAATTAAAAACTGAAAACTAATGGATCTGGGAAGAAACGGTTAATTTCAATTAAAAGAGCAGCTGTCACTGTAAACCACCCTAGAGCAACTACAGGAGCTGTTGAGAGATATGTTGTAAAATCTTTCATAAAAGTCAAGACAAAATGAAAAACGCTAGTTTCTCTTCTAAGAAAAAGAGATTCGAAACCACGCGCTATAAATACTACGAAGAAGAAACGTCTTGTCTCATCTTTCTAAAAGTTCGCTTAGATTAATGGTGGTCTTCAACCGCTTCACCAATGTAAGCTCCGGCTAATGTTGAGAATACAAGGGCTTGGATGGCGCTTGTAAACACCCCTAATAACATAATTGGGATTGGGATGAATAAAGGCACTAAAGCCACTAATACACCTACAACTAGTTCGTCCGCTAGAATGTTACCGAAAAGACGGAAACTTAATGATAGCGGTTTTGTAAAGTCTTCTAAAACGTTAATTGGTAATAAGAACGCTGCTGGTTGAACATAACGTTTGAAGTAACCTAAACCTTTTTTCTTAATCCCAGCATAGAAGTATGAGATTGATGTTAGTAAAGCTAAAGCTACTGTTGTGTTAATGTCGTTTGTAGGAGCTGCTAATTCACCACTTGGTAATTCGATTAAACGCCATGGTAATAAAGCTCCTGACCAGTTTGATACTAAGATGAATAAGAACACAGTACCTAAGTAAGGTACCCATGCTAAATATTCTTCTTCCCCAATTTGTGTTTTCGCTAAATCACGGATGAACTCTGTAACAAGTTCTGTGAAGTTTTGAAAACCATCTGGAGTCGATTTTAAGTTACTGTTCCCTAAAAACGATAAGACTGCAATAATCGCTAATACAACCCATGACACAAGTAAAACTTGGCCGTGTAGTTGAAAACCAGCGATCTCCCAATAAAAATGTTTTCCTACTGAAACTTCAGCAAGTTCTGCGAATGGATTCACAATAAATTCTGTCATTTGTGATTGTTAATGTATTCCTTCAGTTTCAAAACGAACCCTCGGGACGAACGTTATGTACGCATCCAATGGTCATTTTGTGATGATTGCTCATCACCCAAGTCATCAAGCGACCTACTCAAAAAATCGTTGAGAACAGACCGCTCAGCGAACTGTAGAACACAGCTCGACAGACGTTCTCAAGATCGTGCCAAAGGTATAGGCAATGGTGTTTCTTATAGAGAAGAACCTAAACCAACGTATGCCCCGTAGAAGAAAATCGATAATAAACCAATCGCAGCAGTTCCTACTAATGTTCCAATAAGCCATAGTGGGATACGCCCAGTTGTTCCAGTATTTGACATGAATTCTGAATCAAAATAATTTTTCAAAGAACAAAACAAAGACCCAATAACACTCTTGTTAACATCTCGATTATTTCAATCGAGGTCAAGAATTCTTTCTGGTATCGCAGAGACCCCTTCCGCAAAAGAAGTCTCTCTTGTTTTGGGAGGTTTCGAACCCTTGCTATACTTATGATAGAAAGGGACTAACACTGCCAATAAAATCTGTACGAGATCAAATAAAAAAGTAGCACAAACGTGTTCAAAGTTGAAATAAGACCTTTCTGGCCCTGATTAGTTTCCATCTAAACATTCCGAATGTCATAAATTTCTAATGACTTTAAATTCGGAATAATCTCTTTGAACATCCTATCTTAATGAATGATACATAAACAGGTTCTTTGACCTGACAAAAGACACCCATTAAGTTTCCACATTAAATGCTGTCGCAACCTAAAAGGAGTTGGGCTCTTTCAAAACAAAGATTATAGTGAGGTAGAGAGTCGTTTGAAGTGGATCAACGCTCTTTGTCTTTATTTTGTTCATTAAAGCCAAACGTTCCTTAAAAGCATTTCGTAAGACGTTTCACTCAGACACTTTGAAGTGTCGGATTGGTCTCTACGTTTAAGCAGACAACATCCATGCTGTGTCACACCCACTTAACCAAATAAAGATAACACCTAATTGTCCGAAGTGCGCACTAAATACTTTACGTGAGATTTCTTCTAAGTCACTTGTGTGGCTATCGAAATCGTGCGCATCTGCGTGAAGGTTCCAAATCCACGTTGTTGTGTTTGGACCTTTTGCTAATGTACGAGAGAAATGACCAGGCTTCGGTGGGTAGACCTTTCTTGAGAAAGGTCTCCGTCAGAATCGGACATGCACCTTGCAATGCATCCGGCTCTTTACTGAGTCTGTAAAATGTAGGGGTTAACAATAAGCGATCGTGAAAAACCCAAAACTCTAGATCTAGAGTGCAGGATTCTTTATATAGATGATAGTGTACCGTAAAATAGACGTTTGGAGAAGTCTTTCTGCAGAAAGATAACTTCTGATCTGCTTTAAAGCAGATCAGAGGTAAATTAATAGAATCGATTATCTACATCCACAGATTATAGAGCGTTACCACGAGGTAATACTTCTTCAGGGAATACTAAACGTTCGTGTGGTTGGTCTTGAGCAGCCATCCATGCACGAATACCTTCGTTTAATAAGATGTTTTTAGTGTAGAATGTTTCAAATTCTGGGTCTTCAGCTGCACGGATTTCTTGAGAAACGAAGTCGTATGCACGTAAGTTTAGAGCTAATCCTACTACACCGATCGCTGACATCCATAAACCAGTAACTGGAACGAATAACATAAAGAAGTGTAACCAACGTTTGTTAGAGAAAGCAACACCAAAAATTTGTGACCAGAAACGGTTTGCAGTAACCATACTGTAAGTTTCTTCAGCCTGAGTTGGGTTGAATGCACGGAATGTGTTTGCACCGTCACCATCTTCGAAAAGAGTGTTTTCAACTGTTGCTCCGTGAATAGCACATAATAATGCACCACCTAGAACACCTGCTACACCCATCATGTGGAATGGGTTTAGAGTCCAGTTGTGGAATCCTTGGAAGAATAGAATGAAACGGAAGATTGCAGCTACACCAAAACTTGGTGCAAAGAACCAACCAGATTGTCCTAAAGGGTAAATTAGGAATACAGACACGAATACAGCAATAGGTGCTGAGAACGCGATTGCGTTGTATGGACGTAAGTTTACAGAACGTGCAATTTCAAACTGACGTAACATAAAACCAATTAGACCAAAAGCACCGTGAAGTGCTACGAATGTCCATAAACCACCAAGTTGACACCAACGAGTGAAGTCACCTTGTGCTTCAGGACCCCATAAGAATAACAGAGAGTGAGCCATACTGTTTGCTGGTGTAGACACTGCTGCTGTTAAGAAGTTACAACCTTCTAGGTAAGAAGTTGCTAGGCCGTGAGTGTACCAAGAAGTTACAAATGTTGTTCCTGTTAACCATCCACCTAAAGCAAAATATGCACACGGAAGTAATAAAAGACCAGACCAACCTACGAAAACGAAACGGTCTTGGCGAAGCCAGTCATCTACGTTATCAAACCAAGTACGTTGTTCTTGGTACGAGCTACCAATCGCAATAGTCATTGCGTTGTTCTTCAAAAGATTTATTAGAGTTCATCATAGCGTTAATATCTATCTTTTGAAAATTTAAAATACTTGAAACGTTTATCAAATGCAAGAAATTTTTGCAGAGGCAGGATTTGAACCTGCGACCTTGGGGTTATGAGCCCCACGAGCTACCAGACTGCTCTACCCTGCTATCCCCATCCGCAGAGGAATGGGTTAACGAAAGACCTTTCGACCTTCTAAAACTCCCCAGGTAGGACTTGAACCTACGACCTATCGGTTAACAGCCGACCGCTCTACCGCTGAGCTACTAAGGAATCAAAAATAAATGCTGACCCCGGAAACAGGTGTTAGAGAGTCTCCTGATTCATATTTAATATTATAAACTCTTTTGTCACAAATCACAAGTCGACCAAATGCTAAAGTGAGTCTTTAAGACTCACTTTTTATTAATTTGGAGAATTAGATTAGTTTAACAACACGTAATAGACCAAAATATAAACTTAATGTAAAAGCTAATGCGCCGATTAATAATCCAACGTAACTTGCAATTGTAAGCATGGTTTTTAATAAGAAAGAGATAAGATTTTTGCCAAGATAGATTGTCACAGCAAAACTGAGACTGGGCCAAAAATACGAAAAGCAGTGAAAAACAGACACAATCAAATCTGAAAAGATCTGAAGTTCAACTTAGTAAGCTAAGCCCATACTACGTGTCGTTTCAGAACCTAAATACACACGTACACTTAAAAAATCTGTTGGACACGCTGTTTCACAACGTTTGCAACCAACACAGTCTTCTGTACGAGGAGCTGAAGCCATTTGAGCAGCTTTACAGCCATCCCAAGGTACCATTTCTAAAACATCTAAAGGACATGCACGAACACACTGAGTGCATCCAATACAAGTATCGTAAATTTTCACAACGTGTGACATAGGGAAAAAAGGTCAATGCTCGAAAGAAGATTGAGGATATCCGGGAAATCATTGGGCGAACGACGGGGATCGAACCCGCGAATGGTGGCGCCACAAGCCACTGCCTTACCACTTGGCTACGCCCGCCATTTAAAAGAACTGAAAAGTCCGCATCAACACCTCGAAAGGCGGATTGTACCAGTTTCAGGTATAAGGAATTTTATCATGTCTTGATTGGAAGTTCAAGACCTATGGTCCTGAAAAGTGTGAATCCTAAATGTAAACAATTGAATTCGAGTTCTTTGATGCCTTAACGACATCAAAGAACTCGAATTCAAAAGTTAAAAAAGTCTCAATAGAGAACTCAAAAGCCTTAACCTACCGCGATAATACGCGCTAAGAAGAACGACCAAGTTGTGGCAATACCACCTAATAGGTAGTGTGCTACACCTACAGCACGACCTTGAGTAATACTTAAAGCACGAGGTTGGATTGATGGAGCTACTTTTAATTTAGAGTGTGCCCATACAATCGACTCAATTAATTCTTGCCAGTAGCCACGACCACTGAATAAGAACATTAAACTGAATGCCCATACGAAGTGTGCTCCTAAGAACATCAGACCGTATGCAGATAGTGCAGAACCGTATGATTGGATAACTTGTGAACTTTGTGCCCATAAGAAATCACGTAACCATCCGTTAATTGTGTTTGCACTTTGTGCGAAGTTACCACCTGTAATGTGTGATACTCCTGAGTCACTTACTGAACCCCAAACATCAGATTGCATTTTCCAGCTGAAGTGGAAGATTGCGATTGATAATGAGTTGTACATCCAGAATAGACCTAAGAATACGTGGTCCCATGCAGAAACTTGACAAGTTCCTCCACGACCTGGACCATCACAAGGGAAACGGAAACCTAAGTTTGCTTTATCTGGGATTAGGCGTGAACTACGTGCAAATAAAACACCTTTTAATAGAATTAACACTGTTACGTGAATTGTGAAAGCGTGAATGTGGTGAACTAAGAAGTCTGATGTTCCTAAAGGAATTGGCATCATTGCTACTTTTCCACCTACAGCCACTAGATCACCACCCCAAGTTGCACTTGTTGCTGCTAAAGCATTTGGTGCAGTTAATTGTGGTGCTAAGTAGTGTGTGTTTTGGATCCACTGTGCAAATACAGGTTGTAATTGAATTGCTGTATCTGAGAACATATCTTGTGGACGACCTAATGCACTCATTGTGTCGTTGTGAATGTATAATCCGAAACTGTGGAAGCCTAAGAAAATACATACCCAGTTTAAGTGTGAAATGATTGCGTCACGGTGACGAATCACACGATCTAATAGGTTGTTGTAGTTGTTAGTCGGATCGTAATCACGTACCATGAAAATCGCTGCGTGTGCCCCAGCCCCTACAATACAGAAACCACCAATCCATGTGTGGTGTGTAAATAGAGATAACTGTGTCCCATAGTCTGTTGCTAGGTATGGGTATGGTGGCATTGAGTACATGTGGTGAGCTACAATAATTGATAGCGAACCGAATAAAGCTAAGTTAATAGCTAATTGTGCGTGCCATGATGTTGTTAAGATTTCGTATAAGCCTACGTGTCCTTCACCTGTGAATGGTCCACGGTGTGCTTCTAAGATTTCTTTTAAGCTGTGTCCGATACCCCAGTTTGTACGGTACATGTGTCCCGCAACTAAGAATAATACCGCAATTGCTAAGTGGTGGTGAGCAGTGTCACTTAACCATAAACCACCTGTTACAGGGTTTAATCCACCTTTAAATGTTAGGAAATCGCTGTATTCTCCCCATTGTAACGTGAAGAATGGTGCTAGTCCTTTCGCAAAGCTTGGGTATAAATCTGCCATTAGTTGACGGTTTAATAAGAATTCGTGTGGTAACGGAATTTCTTTCGGGTCTACACCTGCATCTAGTAATTTGTTCACTGGTAATGAAACGTGAATTTGGTGCCCAGCCCAAGCTAAACTTCCTAATCCTAGTAAACCAGCTAAGTGGTGGTTTAACATTGATTCCACGTTTTGGAACCATTCTAGTTTTGGAGCAGCTTTGTGGTAGTGGAACCAACCAGCAAAGAACATTGCTGCAGCCATTACTAAACCTCCGATTGCTGTTGTGTACAGCTGAAGTTCACTTGTAATACCGCTAGCACGCCATAATTGGAAGAACCCTGATGTGATTTGAATCCCTTGGAATCCGCCCCCTACGTCGCCGTTTAAAATTTCTTGACCAACAACTGGCCAAACAACTTGAGCACTTGGTTTAATGTGAATTGGGTCACTTAACCAAGCTTCATAGTTTGAAAAACGAGCTCCGTGGAAGTACATAGTCCGATAAAGTTAATTCGAGTGAATTAGCCTCTCAAAAAATCCATGCGTGCAATTCACACTGCACATGGCTTACGTTTGTGAAAAAGAGAAAAGCCGTTTAGGCTAAAATAGGTATGAGATCTGTGTTGAACTTTGGGTTAACTAGGACTCGAACCTAGAACAAATCGGTTAAAAGCCGAGTACTCTACCATTGAGTTATTAACCCCCTTAAGTGATGAGACACTAGTCTTGACTGATTCTATTATATGCAATTTTAATTGTTTTGCAAGAGAGACAATTCGCATCTTTCACAAAAAGACACCTAGGTCAAGTTAAATGGGCGAGCTCAGACAGCAAAAAGCTATGAGAGTTCCCCCTTAAAACATTAACCAGGCGTCACAAAAACCAAAGCTAGGCTTTAATTATAGGTTACCACCTTTTGCTGATAATAAAATTACCACTAATGGTCCAGCAGCTACTACTAAAAGTAAGCTTCCAAGTTGGAAAACGATTTCAAAATTCATGAGAGTGTAAATCGGAAAGTTTTAGGGTTAAAAATACATAAAATGGCCTGTTAACTTTAACATACCATAATAGCACTGAGTTAAAAAGTTAGGCCCCTAACGACTCTTTCGCAGCAAATAAAACATCCAGCGTGATTTCTGTAATTTGACGACTCGTCGCAAACTTTTCAGTGTTCGCTTTTACACGACCACGCACAAACCCAGGGATTTTCGATAATTCACTGCTTGATTCTTCGTCCCAACGTACGCCATTAGTTTGAAGGCTTTCAGGTTGAATAATCTCTTTTGTGTCATGTCCACCAAAAATTTCAAGTAAATGGTCTTCCATGCCTAAACTAAATGAGTTATAAACTAAATCGGCGATTTGGTTACTGCCTTCATAACCTAAGAAAGGTTTAAACGCGAGTGGGTAATTTTGAATATGTACAGGAGCAGAAATTACTCCACATGGGATGCCCAGACGTTTTCCCACGTGACGTTCCATTTGAGTCCCAAAAATAGCTGACGGGGCTAATTCTGTAATAACTTCACCGACTTGTGTATGGTCGTCAGTGATTAAAACTTGTGGTGTAAACCCTTTTACTTGGTCACGGAACCAATCCGCGTCATGTTTACAGTAAGTACCAGCGCAGACTACGTCAATACCCATTTCTCGACTTAAGACCTTGGTCATTCCAGCCGCGTGGGTTGCATCTCCAAATACAACTACCTTCTTACCTGTTAAATTTTGACAGTCGATTGATCTAGCAAACCAAGATGATTGTGATAGGTATTGTTTTTGTTGGGCAATGTAAGCTTCGAATTCTAACTCTTTTTCACGTTGAAAAGCTTCTGTTTGTGCCATTAAACGATCTGAACCATAAACTTCTGTAAATGCTTTTGTTAATTGACGAATAAAGTTTTCAGTTTCCGAAACACCCATTGGGATCACATCAACATAAGGCATCCCGAATTGCTCATATAAATATTGCGCGGTCATTACCCCAACTTCACGATAGGGAACAATATTGACCCATGCTCGACGCAGGTCTTTTAAGTCATAAACCGATGCTCCTTCTGGAATCATTTGGTTTACCTCAATATTTAAATCATTGAATAATCGTTTTAATTCACGACAATCGTGGTGATTATGGAAACCTAGAGTAAATGGGCCAATAATATTAACAGAAGGACGTAGGCTTTTTTCCAGAGAAGCAGATCCTTTTTTTAATTCTTTTTCCATAATAAATCGGACAATTTGTTCTAATGTTCGATCAGCTGCTTGAAGCTCATTAATTCGATAATGGTTTACATCAGCTAATAAAACGTCAGCTACAGTTTCTTCGGATGCTCGTTTTACAAAGTTGTCTAAATCTTCTTGTAATAGACTTGATGTACAAGTAGGTGTTAATACAATTAAATCTGGCTGTTCTTCTTTATCTTTGCGGGTAATTAAGTTTGATACTTTTTCTTGCGACCCACGACTTAAAACATGTCGATCCACAACACTTGTAGTAACAGGAGTAAAATCACGTTCACGTTCTAACATCGAACGCATAACGTTAAAGTAATCATCCCCTAGGGGAGCATGCATAATGGCGTGCACATTTTTAAAAGAACTGGCTACACGTAATGTACCAATATGCGCCGGTCCGGCATACATCCAATAAGCTAATTTCATAAGTAAATTATTTTTTAATTCATACTGTTTAAAGAATTCCAACCGTATACCTTACTGAACTTAGCGTAATTCGGAAAGGGAGGGATTCGAACCCTCGGTGACCATAAAGCCACGCTGGTTTTCAAAACCAGAGCATTCGACCACTCTGCCACCTTTCCTAGAAAGTTTTTTAAGATATAAATTTATAATATCAAAGAGGCCTGTAAAACGCAACTAAGCTGGACCATCTCAAACAGACACTCTCGAGAGAAGACTCTCGAGATGCCAAAGCTTTGTTAAATTAAGCTAATTTGTTTACAACTTTTACTACTTGGAAACGTGCTTTTGCACGTTTGAAAGCAAAGTTGGCTTCTACTTTTTGTTTTGCACCCTCTGCTTTTTCTAAGTTTGCTTTTGCTTCTTCAAAAGCTGCTTTTGCTTCATCCGCATTAATTGATTCTGCTGCTTGAGCTTCGTTCGCTAGAATAGTTACTTGGTTCTTTTTAATAACCGCAAACCCACCCATTAGAGCTACTGAATTCCACTGATCTTTCGTACGGATTAACATTGCTCCTACGTCTAACCCAGTAATAATTGGTGCGTGGTTGTTTAAAACACCCATTTCCCCAGTTTCTGTAGGCAAAATAATTTCTTCTGCTTGACCGTCAAAGAATGGACGTTCTGGCGTTAAGATTGAAATTTGTAAACTCATAAAATAAAGAGATAAAACATTCGACCAAAAGAGAAAAATGAAAGACTGAGACGTAAAAAAGCGGACGGGAATGATTCCCACGCTTCGACAGAATTAAGCACCTTGTCCACTTAATAAGTTTAAGATGAATTGTGGACGTTTCGCATACATAGCATTACTTGCAGCCATTTTGTGTAATTCTTCTTTTTTCTTAATCGCAGCCCCTTTGTTGTCGTAAGCATCTAAAATCTCTGACTTTAGACGTGTTACCATACTTTGACTCGATTTCTTACGGCATGCATCTAAAACCCATGATAAAGCCATCGCTTGACCACGTTCTGTTGAAGTTAGCACTTTTGGTACCATTTGCACAGCACCTGCACGACGTTTTGGTTTTACCTCTACCTCGGGCATAACATTTTTTAACGCCATTTCGAAAATTTCAACAGGGTTTTGTTGTTTTGCATCCCCTAATTGTTTTAGGGTTTCATACACAATTTTATAAGCTAAAGCTTTTTTACCCTCTTTCATCACTCGGTTCACTAACATGTGAACTGAAATGCTGTTATAAATTGGGTCTGGTAATAAAGTACGTTTTTTAATTGGACGACGTGCCATAACAGAAAAAATAAATATCATTATCAACTCAACACCTTGAGATTGAACCAAAATAGAAAATAGACATACGGGACTGACGGGACTCGAACCCGCAACTTCCGCCGTGACAGGGCGGTGCTCTAACCAATTGAACTACAATCCCAAGACCCGTCTTGAACTTTCATTCAAGACGTCGCTTTCTAGCTTAGAGAGTATTTTAGCATAGATGATGTCCGAAAGGCAAGTCTTTGAAACCGACCTTTCCATTTTGCCAACAAAGAATCGATTTTGCCAGCCAGATTAAACTCGACGTTTTTTCGGTGGACGACAACCATTGTGTGGGATACCTGTTTTCTCACGAATCACACTCACTTTAATCCCTGATTTAAAAAACTCACGGATAGCGCTCTCACGCCCTTGACCAGGGCCCGATACTAAGATTTTTGCCTCTTCCATTCCGAAGTCAATAGCTTTTTTCGCTACTACTTCAGCTGCTTTTTTTGCCGCAAAACTTGTTGATTTACGTTTTCCACGGAATCCACAAGCCCCAGCTGAACTCCAACAGCTCACATCTCCACGAATATTTGTTACAGTTAAAATCGTGTTGTGATAACCTGATTGAATATAAATAATTCCGCGATACATATTACGTTTTACGCGGGTTCCACTTCCTTTACGCATTACTCGTGCCATAATAAGAAAATTGTTAAAAACTATAGAAAAGAAACAATCCCCAAACGTCATTAACGTTTGACAGCTTACTTCTTAAACCTCAAGTACCGTGCTTCACAACGTAGACATCGGTAAAAATCCCTAAAGGGAAAGGTCTCTTAAATATTAGAGAACCACTAAATTGAAGACAATTCTAGAAATCTGGTATCAGATTCCACCAAATTGGGTCGAGTCAGATTTGAACTGACGTAGGCGTAGCCAACGGATTTACAATCCGTCCCCATTAACCACTCGGGCATCGACCCTTCCAGTATGGAAGTAAAAAGTACCATTGAACCTGAATCTAGGATTTCTTGGTATACACCTATTATACTAGGGAAAACGTGAATAGACAAGTCACGAGGAAGTTATGCAAAAACCTCAAAGTAGAAGAGGTTCTTTCGAACCTCTTGAACTTTAATCAAAAAGAAAGAAATCGATCAAACAATGAACTCGATTATAGAGTGTCAATAGTTTCGAATTCGAATTTAATTTCTTTCCAAACCTCACAAGCAGCAGCTAGTTCAGGACTCCATTTACATGCAGAACGGATAACATCACCACCTTCGCGAGCTAAGTCACGACCTTCGTTACGAGCTTGAGTACAAGCTTCTAAAGCAACACGGTTTGCAGCAGCACCAGGAGCGTTACCCCAAGGGTGACCTAGAGTACCACCACCGAATTGTAGACATGCGTCGTCACCGAAGATTTCAACTAGAGCTGGCATGTGCCATACGTGAATACCACCAGAAGCAACTGGCATAACACCACCCATAGAAGCCCAGTCTTGAGTGAAGTAAATACCACGGCTACGGTCTTTTTCGATGTAGTCGTCACGCATTAGGTCTACGAAACCTAAAGTAACTTCACGTTCACCTTCTAATTTACCTACTACAGTACCAGAGTGTAAGTGGTCACCACCAGACATACGTAGAGTTTTAGCTAGAACACGGAAGTGGATACCGTGGTTACGTTGACGGTCGATTACCGCGTGCATTGCACGGTGAATGTGTAATAGAAGACCGTGGTCACGACAGTAGTGAGCTAATGAAGTGTTAGCTGTGAAACCACCTGTTAGGTAGTCGTGCATGATGATCGGTACACCGAATTCTTTAGCACAAGCAGCACGTTTTAGCATTTCTTCACAAGTACCTGCAGTTGCGTTTAAGTAGTGTCCTTTGATTTCACCAGTTTCAGCTTGCGATTTGTAGATCGCTTCTGCTACGAATAGGAAACGGTCACGCCAACGCATGAATGGTTGAGAGTTAACGTTTTCGTCATCTTTTGTGAAGTCTAGACCACCACGTAAACATTCGTAAACAGCACGTCCGTAGTTTTTAGCTGATAAACCTAGTTTTGGTTTAATAGTACAACCTAATAGACCACGACCGTATTTGTTTAGTTTGTCACGTTCAACTTGGATCCCGTGTGGAGGTCCTTGGAATGTTTTAGTGTAAGCAGGTGGGATACGTAAGTCTTCTAAACGTAGAGCACGTAACGCTTTGAAACCGAATACGTTACCTACGATTGAAGTGAATAAGTTAGTAACTGATCCTTCTTCAAATAAGTCGATTGGGTATGCTACGTATGCGATGTATTGGTTGTCTTCACCAGCTACAGGCTCAAGGTCATAACAACGACCTTTGTAACGGTCTAAGCTAGTTAAACCATCTGTCCATACAGTTGTCCAAGTACCAGTTGATGATTCAGCTGCTACAGCGGCACCACATTCTTCAGGTGGAACACCTGGTTGTGGAGTCATACGGAATGCTGCTAAGATGTCAGTATCTTTAACAACGTAATCTGGAGTGTAGTAAGTTAAACGGTAGTCTTTAACACCAGCTTTGAAGCCAGCACCTGCTTTAGTTTCAGTTTGTGGAACCATTTTATAAAAAATGTTCATAAACATCTTGTCGATCCTCTAAAAATCTGTCCGGGGGAATTGTTAATTATTATTATAACGAAAAATGGGTAACATATACAACCCTTGATAACCAGACAAATCGAAGCGTCCCCTTTTCAAAAGACAAAAAACAAAGTATCATACCATTTAGATCAGTTTAAACCGTATGGTTTAAACTAGAAATTATGCAAAAATCAATCCCCCCTTAAGGACACAACACTTTCTGATTTGTTGAATACAAATAAAGCATGGCTTTAATAGAAAGCGCCCATCTTGGGTTCTGAAAGTTGGTACCCCTTAAATTCTTATCTTATTTTTGAATTATGACTCGAGTAAAAAGAGGCAATGTGTCACGTAAGCGACACAAAAAAGTGTTATCGTTAACAAAAGGTTTCCGTGGTTCTGCGTCAACACTATTTCGTACAGCCAATCAACAAAAAATGAAGGCTTTACGTTATGCTTACGTAGGTCGTCGTCAAAAGAAACGTGATTTTCGTCGTCTTTGGATTGCACGTATTAATGCAGGAATTCGTCACTATGGAATGAACTATAGTGAGTTTATTCATCTGATGAAACGCTCATCAATCCTATTAAACCGTAAAGTAGTGGCACAACTTTTAATTTGTGACCCACAAGCTTTTATGGAATTCATGACACAACTTCCAAAATAAGATTTGTGCTCTCAGAGAGTGAAAGAAGCTGTGAATCTGGGAAGCAGATTTACACAGTTTTGAAGCCGAATCTAGTTCCCAGATTTAGGTTAACAAAAACGTACTTCAAAATCTAAGAAAAACCTGCGTAAAAATGTTTGGAAACAAAAAATTGAAAAACAAGCAACGCGTGCACTTTTTTTAGCAAAATCTGTTTTAAAAACTGAGTCGGTTCAGGCAGATCTTCCTAACTCAGATGCCTCAACATCAGAAACTTAATCTTCTCGACTTAGTGAGAGTTTACTCTACAAAAGAGTAATTCGATCTTCGAAGGAACTTGTAAACAAGTTCCTTCGAAGATTCTTAACTTTAGACCACTGTATGATGAATGTCTTTGATGGCTAGCTTTGACGTATACCTTTATCTTTCAAAAGATTAAGAGTATAAATGGCTCAATTTAATGACTAGTTTTCTTGAAAAAACTAGTCACTTTTCGAAAGTTTACACAGTGTATACACACAGATGCAATCTTAACGGAAACTTACTGATGCTTGCCAAACGAAAGCTAATAGTAAGAATAAAACCGGAATTACCGGTAAAATATCTACAAGTGGGTCAAAAGGAGCGTACGCTTCTGGTAATTTTGCTAGAGTTAGGGCCATTGATTCCATGGGGATCCTTCATTGTTTTTGAAATTTTTAAAGTATTAAAGTCAGCGCTCTGCAAGTATACAGATGCTATCTGAATTTAATAAGTTCGATTTGAACTACATGTTTATCTAATCAGAAAAAAAGCATAAGGCTTAGCACTTCTTAACTAAGAAAGAAGGCACTGGAGTTAACAGAACTTTAAATCGTAAGAAATTACGATGCTAAAGTATCCCAACTCATTGTCACGTCTTCTAATAGAAGTGAACTGTTGTAAATTTCTAAAATGATTACTAAAAATACAGCGAAAAGTAGGATAAATGTTCCCATTAACACTGTTGTTCCCCAACCTGGTAATACTTTACCAGCTTCAGAGTTTAGTGGTCGTAATAAAGTTCCTAGTGGAGTTACAATCCCAGGTTCTAATGAGCCTGATGAAGCTTTTGCTTTTGAAGAAGTTCCTGTAGCCATATGTCTTCGGATAAGATGAAGTCAGTATGTTTACTTGCTGTAAAGATGAGAACAAAGACAGTCAACTCCCAGTTATCACAAGGAAATGGGAGTGATCGATTAGCGAACCTAACTCACTAGGAGTTTCCAAAATAAGAGAGGTCCCGTATAATAAAGAATCAGTATGAAGGAGAGACTTCAACTGTAATTAGACTCGTCAACATTAGTGTTATGAGATCTAAAAAGTCATGATCGAAGATCAATTTATGGATAGCCCTGCTTTCTTCTTTACCTTTTTCTTGTGGTTTTTATTATTAAGTGCCACAGGGTATTCTGCTTATGTAAGCTTTGGACCACCGTCTAAAAAACTAAGAGATCCGTTTGAAGAACACGAAGACTAAGTCCTCGTATTAATAATGGACATGATTAAGAATTTGGGTTAAACCCCCAAATTCTTAAAAGTGAAAATCGAAATACTCAAACGAGTCTTTCGATTCAAGAGAGTTAAATACCCAGAAATACTGAGTTATTTAAGCATACGTGGTGGTTCTCGGAAGAAAATCGCGAAGAAAATAATTCCTAAAGTCCCAATTAATAAAAATGTGTAAACTAAAGCTTCCATAATGAAATAAAGAGAGGATAATTGTTAATAAGTCGGAAAATCAACTAGTTCAACAGGGAATTGAACTCGATCTCCTAAAAATCTGGCAAACTAAAAGAGCGTAAACACTGAAATCAAATTTCAGCCTAGTGTCCCTAAAGGACACTAGCTTTAGGTTTGAGCCCGTGGCCAAAGTTAGCCTTAGGGTACTCAAAAACTAAAGATCAAAAACTTTAAATTAGAATGCTTCACGTACAGAACTTGTGTCACCAAGTTTCTTGTATTTACCAAATTCTAATTGTTCGTTTAAGTCGTCATCAATACCTGCGAATACATCACGGAAGATTGTACGCGCACCGTGCCAAATGTGACCAAAGAAGAATAATAAAGCAAAACATACGTGACCGAATGTAAACCAACCACGAGGGCTACTACGGAATACACCATCAGATTGTAATGTTGAACGATCAAATTCGAAAATCTCACCAAGTTGAGCTTTACGAGCATATTTTTTAACTGTAGCTGGGTCGTTAAATGTTAAACCATCTAATTCACCACCGTAGAATGTTACTGAAACACCAACCTGTTCAATACTGTATTTAGATTCAGCACGACGGAATGGAACGTCAGCACGTACAACACCATCTTTATCGATTAAAAGAACTGGGAATGTTTCAAAGAATGTTGGCATACGACGAACATATAGTTCACGGCCTTCGTTATCTTTGAATACCGCGTGGCCTAACCAACCTACTGCGATACCATCACCACTGTTCATAGCTCCTGTACGGAATAAACCACCTTTAGCTGGGTTGTTTCCGATATAGTCGTAGAAAGCTAGTTTTTCAGGGATTTTTGCCCAAGCTTGCGCTACAGAAGCACCTTCTGCAACACTAGTTTGTACACGTTTTTGGATCTCTTGTTGGAAGAATCCTTGGTCCCACTGATAACGAGTTGGACCAAATAGTTCAATCGGAGTTGCCGCTGAACCATACCACATTGTTCCTGCAACTACGAAAGCTGCAAAGAAAACTGCCGCAATACTGCTTGATAGTACTGATTCAATACTACCCATTGATAAACCGAAGTATAGACGAATCGATGGACGTACACATAAGTGGAATAATCCAGCTAAAACACCTAAAATACCAGCTGCAATGTGGTGTGCTGCAATACCACCTGGGTTGTATGGGTCAAACCCATCTGAACCCCAAGATGGAGCTACTGCTTGAACACTTCCTGTTAAACCATATGGGTCAGATACCCAAATACCTGGACCAAATAGACCTGTTACGTGGAATGCCCCAAAACCAAAACATAATAGTCCTGATAAGAATAGGTGAATACCGAAGATTTTTGGAAGGTCTAATGCTGTCTTCCCTGTACGAGGATCACGGAATAATTCTAAGTCCCAGTAAGTCCAGTGCCATACGGAAGCTAGGAATAATAAACCTGATAGTACAATGTGTGAAGCAGCTACACCTTCGTAACTCCAGATACCTGGGTTAGATGCAGTTTCTCCAGTAATAGTCCAACCACCCCATGATTGTGTTACGCCTAAACGTGTCATGAATGGTAGAACGAACATCCCTTGACGCCACATTGGGTTTAATACAGGGTCAGATGGGTCAAAAACAGCAATTTCGAATAGTGTCATTGAACCAGCCCAACCAGCTACTAAAGCTGTGTGCATTAGGTGAACAGAAATTAAACGTCCAGGGTCGTTAATAACAACAGTGTGGACACGATACCAAGGTAAACCCATAAGTATGAAAAACATGAATTTGATTACTTAATTGCTCTTTTAAAAAGATAAGTCTTTATCAACAGTCAGAAAGAGAATAAAGCTCTTCCGAAAATAAAGAGAGTCATTAACGATGACGATATGTAATACGTCCTTTTGTTAAATCATATGGACTTAGTTCAACCGTTACCCGATCTCCTACAACAATTTTAATACGGTTTTGACGAATTTTACCAGATAGGTGGCCAATTACTTGAACCCCATTCTCCAAACGTACACGAAATTTCCCGTTCGATAAATTATGGGTAATAATACCTTCAATATCTACTAGTTTTTTTTGTTTACGACGTTGTACACGTGGATTCTTTGAATCGTCTGTGGTTTCCATGTTTTCCATTAAGCGTAAAATTAGTGCGAAAAGTTTTTATTTTGCCCAATTGCCTGGAATATGAACAAATTTAAGCTATTCAATCTTGGCAAATTCAAAATACGTAAAATGAAATTTATTAAAAAAGAAAAACAGAAAAAGAAACTCCACTCTATAAATTCGTTTATAGAGGGAGAAAAGTTCCTAAACACATTTTTATAATTATAACTTAAATAATAAAAGAAGGTGTAGGAAAAGTCAAAAGTTAAGCTGATTTTGCAAAAGCTAAACGTACTGGTTGACGTTTTGCTACTTTTTGACGTAATTTTTGTGCTAAACGAATATATGTCAGCATTTCACCTAAAATATATTTCATAGTATTACGTGAATCATCGTTTGCTGGAATGACGTGGTCTGATAAACGTGGGTTTGAGTTCGTGTCTACAATTGTAAACATTTTAATACCTAATTTCTGACACTCACGAACTGTATTTAGTTCTTCTTGTTGACCAATAATGATCGCAACGTTGTTTGAAATTTGTTTACGACCCATTTTTGCCATTTTTGTTACTCCACCGAAGTATGTTTCTAAACGTTGCCATTTGTGTTTACGCAGGGCTGCCATTTTTTTCGATGTTAAACGTAGACGTTGGTCATATACTGTATCCATTGAATATGTTAGGCGTGGGTCCACAAATTTACGCATTAACACTTGAATTGTCTCTACCATTTTTGCGTTTTGACTTAATGTTGGTAGTGAACGTAAACGTGGTAAGAATTGAAGTAAACGTTGTTCAGCGGCTAGACGACGTAATTTTAATTTTAAAACACGTAATGTTTCTTGCTCGCTTAAAAGTTTACTCTTAATTAATGTTAGTTGTGCCGTTACTTCTGCGTTTAGAGTTTCAAATTTAGCGAAATCTGATTTAATCGTTTGTAAATCGTTTTGAATTGATTTTAAGGCTTTTTGGATTGCTAATAAACGTTCTTGCGTCACTTCCATTGATTTTGTTAAGAAGGGTAAGAATGTTACAAATTTGTGAACTAATTTACTCATAACAATAGCTTTACCGCCATTTTTAGCTGTTGAAGTAAATAAAGTATTACTGTTAAAAATATCATAACGTGTTTTCATTGCATTAATCATTGCATTTAATACTTCAGGTGATGGGTTAGGTACACCCCAGCTTTCTTGAGTCACTTGAGCAAATTGGTTATATGATAATGTCCACACTTGATTCCCTTCTTTAGCGTTTTGCGTTTCTAGCTCAACTAATTGTGTTGCAATACGAGCTAATTGTTGGAATTCTTGGAATTTGTGTTGGTAATACTCGTGTTGTGTTAATAAGTTTGTTTTTTGTTCTACTAATTTTTGTCCTTTTTGACGTAATAAAGCAGTTTGTTCCGCAATTTTTTGGCTTTGTTGAGTTAAAGACGTGTATTTTTGTACTAATAATTGAGTACGAGCTAGTAACTGCTCACGTTTTAAAATTAAAGCCTGGCTTGTTTGGATTAAATCTTGGTGGTTTGAATCCGCTTGTGATTTTGTTAGTTTTGCCATTAATAATTGACCTTTAGTTACTAATTGACGACTACGTTCACGTAGTAAATTTACTTTAAAGATTAAACGTTCTTTAATTTGTTGACGCTTTTCTAATAAAGTACGGATTAAACGTTGTTTTTCTTTTAAAATCGGACGGATTTGAGCGATTGATTTTAAAATTGTTTTCCAGTTTGTTAACATACCACCTAACCAACGAGTGTTTACGTAGAAAGATGTTTGTGTTAGTAAACTTGTTTTCGCAATTAAACTTGCCGCTGATTTTTTCGTCCCAACAAATAAGAATGTTTTCCCTTTAGCAGCATATTTTGCTAATTGCATTAGTGAGTGATGTAAACAACGACGTGTGCGTAAAACGTTAATAGTGTGACGACCTCGTTTTACAAATGGACGATCTGCATTTTTCCCTTTTTTACGGATCCATAAATAAGGACGCATGTTGGCATGGCAACGTACTGTTTTCTTACCAAAATGTAAACCTGTTTGGATCATTGTACGTACTTCAGCCTGAATCATAGCTTTTTGTTGTTGGCTTGATAAAGGAGAAATTTTTAAAATTTGACCTACGACAAAACGTGAATCAATTTTCGTTAATTTCATTAAGACTTTGTCACCTGATTGAACACCTAAGCCTTGACGTAAGAATAAAACAGTACCTTTAAATTGGAATACAAAGTAGTTGTTATATGTTTTTACAGTACTTGGGATTTCAATTTGGAATTTTGTTCCAGCTTGTAATTGGAATGAGGCGTGCTCTTTTAAAGTTGCTGACTTAGCTTGAAGTCCGCGTGATTCTAATAGAGTACCAAAAGCGTAAGTCGATTTAACACGTGTAATAATTACTGAAACTGTACCATTCACATGATTAGCAGCATTCGGTACGATAACAGTAAAATTATTGTCTAAGCTAATTAAACCTGACTCTTTAGGACCAGCTTTTGAAATAGAAGCAGTGATTCGTTGTCCTACGCGAACGGGTAAAGTTAAAGTGCTTGATGTTACATAGTCTAATACGTTTGCAGTTGCATATTTAACTGCACCTGTCATTACTTTTGAAATCTTACAACGTACGTGATCCCCAACCTGACCTTCTGGTAATACTACTGTAAAACCATTTGGTAATTCTGCTAAAGCTGTGTTTTTAGCTCCGATAGCTGTGATGTGTAAATTTAAAACATCCCCAGCTTTTAATACGTTAATTGTCTCTGTTTTACGAGTTGACTTTGCTCGAGTTTTTGAAGTTGTTTGTTTCATGAAAATACTAATAGTAAAGTTTTGGAGCAATCCTTTTCAATAGAAAGTAGATATGTGGATAATAATGTTAATGAGGAATATGTTTCTAAAATTAAAGAGAAACAAAAATCAATTCTTTTCAAATTCTTATTATAAGTGTTTCTTTATAATGTCTCAAGTGCCGCTTAAGAAAGCGAGAAAACGAATGGTTTGTTTGTATTAAGGCTTGCAGATTTGTGAGGTTGATTGGTATATATATAAGTACCAGGTAACAATAGGTTGCATGTATCAAGTGGTAACACTTGCGGTGAGCTTTAAATTTTTTTTCTCTTTATCTTATGACAGCAATTTTAGAACGTCGTGAAGCATCAAGCCTATGGGCTCGTTTTTGTGAGTGGGTTACTTCAACTGAAAACCGTTTATACATCGGTTGGTTCGGTGTAATCATGATCCCTACTTTATTAACAGCTACTTCTGTATTCATCATCGCATTCATTGCAGCTCCTCCAGTTGACATCGATGGTATCCGTGAACCAGTTTCTGGATCATTACTATACGGTAACAACATCATTTCTGGTGCTGTAATCCCTACTTCAAACGCGATCGGTCTACACTTCTACCCAATCTGGGAAGCAGCTTCTTTAGACGAATGGTTATACAACGGTGGTCCTTACCAAATGATTGTATTACACTTCCTTTTAGGTGTTGCTTGTTACATGGGTCGTGAGTGGGAACTTTCATACCGTTTAGGTATGCGTCCTTGGATCGCTGTAGCTTACTCTGCACCAGTTGCAGCTGCTACTGCAGTATTCCTAATCTACCCAATCGGACAAGGTTCTTTCTCTGACGGTATGCCTCTAGGTATCTCTGGTACTTTCAACTTCATGATCGTATTCCAAGCTGAACACAACATCCTAATGCACCCATTCCACATGCTTGGTGTTGCTGGTGTATTCGGTGGTTCATTATTCTCAGCTATGCACGGTTCATTAGTAACATCTTCACTAATCCGTGAAACTACTGAAAACGAATCTGCTAACGCTGGTTACAAATTTGGACAAGAAGAAGAAACTTACAACATCGTAGCTGCTCACGGTTACTTTGGTCGTTTAATCTTCCAATACGCTTCATTCAACAACTCTCGTTCATTACACTTCTTCTTAGCTGCATGGCCTGTAGTAGGAATCTGGTTCACAGCTTTAGGTCTTTCAACTATGGCTTTCAACTTAAACGGTTTCAACTTCAACCAATCTGTAGTAGATGCTAACGGACGTGTATTAAACACTTGGGCTGACATCATCAACCGTGCTAACTTAGGTATGGAAGTAATGCACGAGCGTAACGCTCACAACTTCCCTCTAGACTTAGCTTCTGTAGAAGCTCCTTCTATCAACGCTTAATTCTAGAACTTAGTTGGTTTTTTCTGTGGTTTTCCTTCAATGGAAAATCGCAGAGATTTTCCCTTTCTCCAAACACACAATCAAACACGCAATGACTTCATTGACTTTATTTTTCAAGGCTTTAGCAGTTTTTGAAAGATCTTTATTGCAGACTTTTGTGGAAAAAGTTGACAGTGAATTAATTTTTGCTAAATTAGTTCAATAGGAATGTTCAAACACACCTCAAACGTTTCGGTTTGAGAAAGAAACACACACATATAAATGTATTGGAGAGTTTGATCCTGGCTCAGGATGAACGCTGGCGGTATGCTTAACACATGCAAGTCGTACGAAGTACGATGGGGTTTACTCTATCGTATGGCAGTGGCGGACGGGTGCGTAACGCGTAAGAACTTACCTTTTGGCGAGGGACAACCGCGGGAAACTGCGGCTAATACCTCATAGAGCTGAGGAGCGAAAGGTGAAAACCACCAAAAGAGAGGCTTGCGTCTGATTAGCTAGTTGGTGAGGGTAATGGCCTCCCAAGGCGACGATCAGTAGCTGGTCTGAGAGGATGATCAGCCACACTGGAACTGAGACACGGTCCAGACTCCTACGGGAGGCAGCAGTGAGGAATTTTCCGCAATGGGCGAAAGCCTGACGGAGCAATACCGCGTGGAGGAGGAAGGCCCGTGGGTCGTAAACTCCTTTTCTCAGAGAAGAACACAATGACGGTATCTGAGGAATAAGCATCGGCTAACTCCGTGCCAGCAGCCGCGGTAATACGGAGGATGCAAGCGTTATCCGGACTGATTGGGTGTAAAGCATCTGTAGGCGGTTTTGGAAGTCTACGGTTAAATCCCAGAGCTTAACTTTGGTTCAGCCGTAGAGTACTTCAAAGCTTGAGTATGGTAGGGGTAGAGGGAACTTCTCGTGGAGCGGTGAAATGCACAGAGATGAGAAGGAACACCAGTGGCGAAAGCGCTCTACTGGGCCATGACTGACGCTGAGAGATGACAGCTGAGGGAGCGAATAGGATTAGATACCCTAGTAGTCTCAGCCGTAAACGATGGATACTAGATGTTGCCACAAGCAGTGTCGAAGCTAACGCGTTAAGTATCCCACCTGGGGAGTACGTACGCAAGTATGAAACTCAAAGGAATTGACGGGAATTGACACAAGTGGTGGATTATGTGGTTTAATTTGATGCAACGCGGAGAACCTTACCAGGGATTGACATGGTGAGAATCTTTCCGAAAGGGAAGAGTGCCCTTTGGGGAACTCACACACAGGTGGTGCATGGCTGTCGTCAGCTCGTGCCGTGAGGTGTTTGGTTAAGTCCAATAACGAGCGCAACCCTTGTTTGCTGTTAAATGTCTGCAAAGACTGCCAGTGTAAACTGGAGGAAGGAAAGGATGACGTCAAGTCAGCATGCCCCTTACGTCCTGGGCTACACACGTAATACAATGGGTGAGACAATCAGAAGCGATCTCGCGAGAGCTAGCGAATCTGCTAAACTCATCCTCAGTTCGGATTGTAGGCTGCAACTCGCCTACATGAAGCCGGAATCACTAGTAATCGCCAGTCAGCTATATGGCGGTGAATACGTTCCTCAATTTTGTACACACCGCCCGTCACACCACGAAAGTAATGATTGCCCAAAGTCGTTACCTTAACCTTTTTGGAGGGGGACGCCTACGGCAGTCGTTGTAATCAGGGTGAAGTCGTAACAAGGTATCCCTACTGGAAGGTGGGGATGGAGAACCTCCTTCATAAGGATAAAGTCAAAGACTTCGGTTTTTGCGTCAGAGCTCAGCTCTGACTGGAGGGATCTGGCGGATCCCTCCTCGCTCAGGATGGCCATTCTTCTTAGAATGGCTGCTTCTGACTTTTCGGGGCTATTAGCTCAGTTGGTTAGAGCGTACGCTTGATAAGCGTAAGGTCACAGGTTCAAGTCCCGTATGGCCCACCACACCGATTTTTTCCGGGGGTATAGCTCAGTTGGTAGAGCGTTGGCTTTGCAAGCCAAATGTCAGCGGTTCGACTCCGCTTATCTCCACAGATTTGGACGTTAAGTTCGCTTAATGCACGGATCTGAAAACATGATCAAGTAAGGTCAAAAACAGAAAGGCTGACGGTGGAGACCTAGGCACATAGAGACGATGAAAGGCGCAGATACCGGCGATACGCTTCGGGGAGCTGGCAACAAGCTTTGATCCGGAGATTCCTGAATAGGGCAACCTCTAGAACTTCTGAATGAATTCATAGTTCAGAAAGAGACAACCTGGTGAATTGAAACATCTTAGTAACCAGTGGAAAAGAAAGCAAACGCGATTCCCGTAGTAGCGGCGAGCGAACCGGGACCAGCCTAAACCCATTTTCGGATGGGGGTTGTGGGAAGACCAGATACAAAGTTCAATCAAACAGATGAAGCAGCTGAATCCTGCACCATAGACGGTGAAAGTCCGGTAATCGACCTTGATTTTCCTTTGGGTTTAATCCCGAGTAGCATGGGGCACGTGGAATCCCGTGTGAATCTGCGAGGACCACCTCGTAAGGCTAAATACTCCTATGTGACCGATAGTGAAGTAGTACAGTGATGGAAAGGTGAAAAGAACCCCCGTAGGGGAGTGAAATAGAACATGAAACCGTCAGCTGACAAGCAGTGGGAGGAGATTGACTCTGACCTCATGCCTGTTGAAGAATGAGCCGGCGACTTATAGGATGTGGCAGGTTAAGGAGTTAGATCCGGAGCCCAAGCGAAAGCGAGTCTGAATAGGGCGTAACGTCACATCTTATGGACCCGAACCCGGGTGATCTAATCATGGCCAGAGTGAAACTTGGGTAACACTAAGTGGAGGTTCGAACCGCCCGATGTTGAAAAATCGACGGATGAGCTGTGATTAGGGGTGAAATTCCAATCGAACCCGGAGCTAGCTGGTTCTCTCCGAAATGCGTTGAGGCGCAGCGGCCACGATGAGCTATCTAGGGGTAAAGCTACTGTTTCGATACGGGCTGCGAAAGCGGTACCAAGTCGTGGCAAACTCAGAATACTAGATATAGCCTTCCGTAAGCCAGTGAGACTATGGGGGATAAGCTTCATTAGTCAAGAGGGAAACAGCCCAGATCACCAGTTAAGGCCCCTAAATGATCGCTAAGTGGAAAAGGATGTGAGAATGCTGAAACAACCAGGAGGTTTGCTTAGAAGCAGCAGCCCTTTAAAGAGTGCGTAATAGCTCACTGGTAAAGCGTTCTTGCGCCGACAATGGCCGGGACTAAGCGATCTGCCGAAGCTGTGGGATGGATTTTGACAATCCATCGGTAGGAGAGCGTTCTGTCATGGGTGAAGTGGTTGCGTAAGCGGCTATGGACAGGACAGAAGTGAGAATGTTGGCTTGAGTAACGAAAACACTGGTGAGAATCCAGTGCCCCGAAAACCTAAGGGTTCCTCCACTAGGTTCGTCCATGGGGGGTGAGTCAGGACCTAAGGCGAGGTCGAACGGCGTAGTCGATGGCAAACAGGTTAATATTCCTGTACTGATCTATATGGATCTCGAGGGACGGAGAAGGCTAAATTCGGTCTGTGTATGGAATGCAGTGGAAGCGTCCAAGGTGTTGAGAGGGAGAAGAAAAACTCACCTTGAGCTGAGGCGTGATCCCGTTCGCTGGAACTTGTTCCGGTTGGACGCGAATGATGTCATGCTCCCAAGAAAAGCTCGTCAATCATTAACATATAGATTACCTGTACCTGAAACCGACACAGGTAGGTTAGTAGAGCATACTAAGGGGCGCGAGAGAACTCTCTCTAAGGAACTCGGCAAACTGGCCCCGTAACTTCGGAAGAAGGGGCGCCATCTTCACAGATGGTCGCAGTGACCAGGCCCAGGCGACTGTTTACCAAAAACACAGGTCTCCGCAAAGTCGTAAGACAATATATGGGGGCTGACGCCTGCCCAGTGCCGGAAGGTGAAGGAAGTTGGTTATCGAGTCTCTCGAGAAGCTGGCGACCGAAGCCCCGGTGAACGGCGGCTGTAACTATGACAGTCCTAAGGTAGCGAAATTCATTGTCGAGTAAGTTTCGACCTGCACGAAAGGCGTAACGATCTGGGCGCTGTCTCAGAGAGAGGCTCGGTGAAATAGACATGTCCGTGAAGATGCGGACTACTAATACTTGGACAGAAAGACCCTATGAAGCTTGACTGGACTCTGGAATTGAGTTCGGGCTTTTCTTGCGCAGTCTAGGTGGGAGGCGTTGAAGATTTCCTTCCGGGGAAGTTGGAGCCATCAGTGAGAGACCACTCTGGGAAGGCTAGAATTCTAATGGTGTTCCTTATATCAGGACACTTGACAGTTTCAGATTGACAGTTTATCTGGGGCGGATGCCTCATAAAAAGTAACTGAGGCGTGCAAAGGTTCCCTCAGTCTGGACGGAAATCAGACATTGAGTGTAAAGGCAAAAGGGAGCTTGACTGCAAGACCTACAAGTCGAGCAGGAACGAAAGTTGGCCTTAGTGATCCGACGATGCCGTGTGGAAGGGTCGTCGCTCAACGGATAAAAGTTACTCTAGGGATAACAGGCTAATCTTCTCCAAGAGTTCACATCGACGAGAAGGTTTGGCACCTCGATGTCGGCTCATCACATCCTTCGGCTGCAGTAGGTCGAAAGGGTTGGGCTGTTCGCCCATTAAAGTGGTACGTGAGCTGGGTTCAGAACGTCGTGAGACAGTTCGGTCCATATCCGGTATTAGCGCAAGAGTATTGAGGGGAGCCTTCCATAGTACGAGAGGACCTGTGAAGGACATGCCTATGGTGTACCAGTTATTCTTCCAAGGGTAAACGCTGGGTAGCTACGCATGGAGTGGATAAGTGCTGAAAGCATCTAAGTACGAAGCCCACCCCAAGATGAGTACTCTCCATTAGATCGCGGGAAGACCACCCGTTGATAGGTATCAAGTGTAAGGTCTGTAAGGATTTCAGCTGAGATATACTAAAGATCGAGTGATTTTGACCTTTCAATCTCCGGAGCATCGCTCCGCTGATTCTTTGGTGCTCGATGCTCAATTGGAACCACACCAACTCCATCCCGAACTTGGTTGTGAAACGGTTGAGGGATTGACCAACTTATCGGAAGTCTGGTAGGAAAATTCAATCTAGTGCCAAGGAGATTTTAATCTTCTCAGAGGCTTGCCATAGAGAAGCCCCATTGTTTTCCCACGGAAGTTGGGCTACAATACACATAATATATATATATACCTTGGAAGTCCCAAAAGACTGCAAGGTTGGAGAGATGGCTGAGTGGTCGAAAGCGACTGATTGCTAATCCGTTGTACAAGTTTTTTGTACCGAGGGTTCGAATCCCTCTCTCTCCGATCGTTTTTGTCGAGGAGGTTTTCTTTTTTCTTGACCTTATTTTTTTGCATGCTAAAATACCAATACCCCCTAGCATTTAAGTTTAATGGTGGTTTTAATTATTTAAATCAAGTTTCAAAGAGGTTACTCGATTCGGGCATAAGGAATTCATTTTGTACTGTATACGTACTTGCATTTGGAGTGTGGTCTAAAGAGACTAGATAAAACGTGTAACTAGGTACATCAATTTATTAGTAAGGGAGTATTGTGATACCTAGATTGGGTCTTTTACGATAAAGAATCCTCTGCTCAGTTTTTAGTGGGTGTTACTGTTGCTATTATATTCAACGCTGTATTTTATTTAGTCATCAGACATGCAGTTTTTTCAGCCTGACTTCCTCGTGATTTTCTTTAGGACCCACTCGTTCATTGACTATTGTTTTTCTAGACGTTTTGAGGATGTGTTCTTTTTAGAGTTCAATGTACTCAAATCTCCCTATTTTGAACCTTACTCAAGAACATGGGTATTGGGATAGAAGCTGAGATTTTGGCCTTTAGATCTCAGATGGCTATCTCAGTATCACTAAGTTATTGTGGACATTATTCTTCCACAAAGAAAGAGAAAAACTTCTATTTAATTTTGATATTTCCTTCCCAAACATTAGTATCTCTGGGAAAATCCTTTACTCATCAATAAGGGCTGGGTAAAGTTATTGTATTGTCAATTGATTCTTTTTTCTTATGCTGACTTTATTATCTGTACTTACTTCGGCTAAAGATTATGTCGACATCGTACATACGTTCATGGATCATGACCCAATGTGGTCAGAGATTATGACTACGTATTTCGATCCAGGTGCAATTTTAACCTTTTGCTTTTTATTTTGTAAAGAGCTATTAATTAAAATTTTTACATTTGGGTGGCTTCCAAACTTTGCTGCTTTACCAAGCTTAGTTCCCGAAGTTACACGCTCAATGTTAACAGAGTTGTCCGTTTTTGACACGCCAGCTCTGCGTTTTTCTAATATGTTTACGTTTTTAGACACGCCAATTTCCTATGGCCCTCAAAACGTAGTGTTTTATAGTTTAGAAAAATTCATTATTGGTTTAATCAATAGTGTCTTTTTCTGTTTACCGACTTCTTTTGCGCATATGGTATGTATGCGACGCTTTGTGATGCAAGGTGTAGAAGCAGGTTATTACGCCGGTTTAGGTACTATTGCCGGCAATTTAGTTTGGATTAGCTGTATTGTATTAGGCTTACGATCTTTTGTTATTCCATGGGTTGCTTTAGATACGCTGCGTTATGCTATCGGTGTTGCGCTTGTTTTCAAATATCTATGGGATAGCTATCGTGATCGTCGTCTTGTATTAACTCGTGTAGATGAGTTCGATATCATGGTGTTCAACTTTTGCTTAGCTTTTTTAGAGCAAAGCATGGTTTTCCCATTTATTAGCAACTTATCAATTGGGTCAGACGCCACATTAATTGAAAGTTTCCCAACAGGGCACATTGTTAGTTTCTTTTTAGTACACTTTGCCTATTTAGGAGGGTTATTACTAGGTAGCTTAACTCTTTTACAAGGGGCTTGTTGGTTCTGGGAAAACCCAGCATTCTCATTATATATGTGGACGTTATCTACGTTCAAAATCTCAGCACTAACGTATTACCGTCTATCTAACTTCTTCTTTTTATATGCATCGATGTTCTTTGCAATGGCGAATTTAGCCTACTTTGGAACGGACTATTTAGTAACCAAACCTTTAGGTTTTCTGCCAAATGACCGCTTAATTAGCAACAGCGATGAAGCTCTCTTGGAAACAAGTTATTTAGGTGTCAAAGGGTCTAGTCGAAATACGCGACTGAATGAAGGACGTCATAACCGTCGCGAACGTTGGAAACGTCGTCATAAACGTTTCCGTATGTTTGACACCGCTTTATACGATGATGGGATTTATGATCTATTTACTATTGAAGATTTAAACTATGGGTTCCATAAATTCTGGTTACGCCGAAAAATGCGAAATCACCGTTCTAATTATCGTGTGTTACCTACTAAACAAGTAAGGGCATTTAAACAAGAAGCAGCCCGTTCAAAACTGGAAGGTTTTATGGGACCACGTTTCGAGTTTACACGAATGTTATTTGAAAATGCATATCACCCAACCTTCCACAGGTATCAAACAAACCAACAACCACAAAAAGCCGCTGCAAAAGCTCAACCATTTAATGTGTTAACAGGCAACCAGGTGACGTCCGCGTATGCTATGGATAAAAAAATCCAAGTAACCGAGTCGCTGCGTCATAATAATTCGGCCTTACGTAAATTTGTGCGTAAGTTGAAGTTACGCTTAAAAGGTATGCCTAGCATTGATCGGGCTCCACCGACAGAACAGTCGACAAACCCGTTATATTCTAAACGTTGGCGTCATTTATTCTCAAGAATCTATCACCGTCAACTAAGACGTAATACGAGTGTTTATCAATTATTAACTCGTGATGCTCTATTCTTTGGGGAAGGCACGCCTGATTACGAAGATAGTCTAATTCCCTTATCTGAACGCGACCGTCAATTAGTACGTTATAAATCAGCCATCAAAGGGGAGTTCAAAGACCAGAGCATTTCTATGGGCACAGCGTTGCAAACTAAACCTTTAAATGCTGTACACCCATTATCATTCTATTTAAAACGTGAAGAAGCATTTAAACGTAAGTTACTAGCTTATGGACCAAATGTAAGCCGTACTCACCCAGTTGGTACAAACCTTCATGTATTTAGTCCGATGAGTCAACGTTTATTCTACTACCACAAACCAAATAACCGTTGGGAACGCGCCATGCAAGTAGCGCGGGTGACTCGCAAACGTGTTCGAAATCCTCGCTACCAAGAAGTAGATGTTTCAGACCCAACAACGTTTAAGGCAGACTGGGAGAATATCGACTTTAATGAACGTGAGAAGAAAAACCCGTACCGTTTTACGTACCCAACAGACTATCTTGCTTTAATTAGCAAACGCGCGGGACGGATTCGCCATCAAATCTTTAAAGATGTCTTACAACATTGGTATTATAGCCCATACAATCGTTTCTTATTACAGTGGGACATGGACTCTTTTATTCGTCGTCAACCACGTTCATACTTTATGAATAAAGAAGACGAAAAACAATTACATCTACGTCGTGTCTTATTAAACGATTATTTCCAAACATTCCGTTGGTATGCCCGTATGGACCAATACCATATTATGAAACAACGTATTGGTGGTACAAAAAGTTTTAGAAGTCGAGTGTATAACCAGCAGTTCCAAGGAACCTTTAAAAAGGTACGTCACCTATTTGCAGTGACACCGACTCTAGAGACACAACCCATTTTAAAATTTGACCAACCATTATTCAACGAATACCCAAATACCACAAAGAGCCCAATTACAGCACAATCCTTCATTCACGAAGAATTAAATCTTGAGCCAAACCAAAAACGTGGTTTAAGTCGAGAATTGTGGGATCAAGCTGCTATGGCTTTGGCCCTAGCATTGACCAATCAAGAAAATTACCGTAACAATTATACCCAACTGCTGACAAATGAAGATCAGCCGACAGGGACATTAAGTCGTTTTATGCTACGCGGTAAAAAAACCCAAGGTCTTACTTCTTCTTCAGGTTCACGTGCACATTTAACGAATCAAGCAAGTATTTTAAACTTTGCGAAAAACCCGACACCCAAATTTGACCCACGCCCATATGTGGACGAATTATGGCTTCGCCTGTTAGATCGAGCAGCTGAACATATTTATGATGAAGAAATTATCAAAGAAGCGGTCGAAGATTATGCTGATGATGAGTATGAAGAAAAGGCAAACCATGAACAACTCCTAGATAACAAAATTGAACGCCTGAAAAAATGGGTTGTATTTATGAATACCACAAACCCAACTAAATCAAATTTATTAAGTGGTTTAACTCAAGCAAGTTCAATGGCGATTAAAGATGTTTTATATTTCCAAAATGATATTGTCAAAGATCGATTAAATCGTCGTAAAAGCCGTCCGTTCTATCCAGATCGTTATAATAAGTTAAAGACTGTGAAAAAAGTCTTAAAACGTCGTTATCAAAAACGTTTCTTAGAAAACTTAAAAGCAGAAAAATTAACGACAACATATACCAATAAATACAGTCTAAACCGAACACCAAGTCGCACTGTACGTGACGCACTTCAATCTGATCTACCGGATGGATTCTGGACAAATGTTGTCAAACCACTTAACAAACGACTACCACTTGGAGATCCGTACCCTCCTATTGTAGATTTCATTGTAAGACCAATTAAAACGGTCCTTTTTGAAATTACGGACCGCTTCATCAAACCAGGATTCTGGTTAGTGACAAAACCAGCCCGTGTCTTATTACGTGGGCCGGAAGATCCCGATTTCTACTACTGGCTCAAACGCGAAGAAGCGTTTGAGCTAGAAGAAGATGTTCTACTAGAACTGGATCAGTTACGACGTCGTATGCCTAAATCCCTTTCTTGGGGTGCTAGAACGGCACTGTGGAGAAAGCAGGCGGCAGAAAAGGCTATTCCTAAGGGCATTAAAAAACTTCTATCTACTCAAGAAGGAAGAGAATTATATACTGCAAAAGGCTTTGCGGAAAGAAAAGAACGGATTGCCAAGGAACGAGCAGAGGAGGACAAACAAATGGTAGCCGACATTCCAAAAGAGCGCCAACAAGAGCACATTGACGACTACAGATGGGTTCAAGAGCTAGCAGTGGAGTACCGTAAACGACAAAAACGTGAGATGGCTTGGCTGCAGACCGATTTTATCCCAGCGCGTGTCAAGGCTATCGACTATTACTTGAAGCGACAAAAGAAATTAGATAGAAACCGTGACTTTATGACGCAGGAAGAAATCGCTCAAGAAGAGAAAACTTTAAGCTACATCAAACGAGATCCTCACAAATGGCTGGATTATGAAAAGCTACAAAAGCGATACAACCCACGAATTTTTGAACTCGAACGAAAACGTAAATTTAAGGAAGCGTTCTTTGTATGGGTCGACAAAAACCGAGAACGAAAAATCATCGACGGGCGTCACAAAAAATACAAATTTTTAGCTGCAAAAGTAGGACTAGACGGATCTATTATCGACCCAGAAGTTACGATGAAAGTCGGACGACCTGTTCGAATTATGGGAGATATTCCATGGTTCTCAGCAAAAGATGAACCACCCCAAGGTAGTACATTTGAAATTCAAGTACCATTATCGGTGTACCGACTTGCTGGCGGTGATTTAACGAACAAACGAGATATCTATGAAAAGCTTCGCGCACAACGTGCCCAACGTTACCGTCAATGGGACCGTAAACGTATGCGAGCCGTTCAAGCAGAATACAATGAAGAGTTCCCGTCAGAAGACCCACCATCACTTTTAGACCGTATTGGTGATATCTTCACTGGAGGGCTTGAATTAGACGAAGACCCGTTAGGAGAGGCTGTTCCTGTAGACTTTGAGTATGGGACACTATCCCTAGCGGATACAAACGAAGAATTTATGCAAGAGCGTAATTTACGTAAACTTCAACTATTAGATGAATATACTGAAGCACGCAAATCTGGTGATGCCAAAACCAAAGCAAAAGCCAAAGAAATGCAAGAAAAAGTGCTACGTAGTGTAACAGGTAGACCAAATTTAAAATTAGAAGACTCGTTTGTTCCTTTACAAGACGATGAACCAGCTCAGTTTGAAGTTGAAGGTGAGATGAACTGGTGGGAAGAACATAGATGGCCAACTCAAGCAGAAAATGAAGAAAGTATGCTTTTCCACCCAGCTACAACGCAAACCGAATATGAACGCATTGCAGATGAGACTTATCGAGAAGCTAAACGTCAAGACTTACACCGTTGGTGGTGGCAGGAATTCTTACCACAATTACGTAATCAAGATTACGCTAAAGCCTATGGTCGTACAGACCGTAAACAGGCTAAAGCCTTACTCATTGCAGGTCAAAAGAACTTATTAGAAGCAGCTGCAGATGTGGAACAAGTTAAGGAGTTAAGTCCTGAAGACTACTCTCAAATCGGTGGCTTAAAATTCTTAGGAAACCGTGACTATAAACCACTGCAAACTCCTCAAGGGTCTCGTGTACTCAGCGATGTGATTAATCGTTATTATGATGAGAATAAGAATAAAGAAACATATGAAACTTATGCTGCGATTGATCCAAGTCCATTAATGAGAGCCACTGCAGGTAAGTTAATGACTTCGTCAGGTGCAGCACCAAACCCAACACAATGGGTGTCATCAACACCAGCACCTTTTTATGTAGGTTGGGATGAAACAGCGCGTCAGTTTGTCGTGACAAATCGTTATCTATCACGTGAGCAAAGCGGTTATCAAATGAACTGGGATCCAAATTTCCCAATTTTCTCCCGCGATGTTGACCGCTCTTTATCGCCAGATAACAGCGATAGCGATACGTTGACATTTAGCAAATACCCATTAAAAGGGTTAGCTGCAACGATTACGATTTATAACAAAGTATATTTTGCATCATATGATGCCGACCAATTCTTTAATTTAGGTTTAGATGGGTTTAGTCCAGTAGGTTGGCGTAAGTTTAAGTTCCGCCATACTGCACCACGTGTTCAACCTTTATTAGTTCATTCTGTAGAAACCTCAAATGATTTCAGTGTGCTTGATAAAAAACGTCCGTTTGCAAACTTAGTTCAAAACTACGTCACACCATCTGTGACTGGTTTTAAACCGATTGCAAAAGAAGAACAAGGTGATGAAAAGCGTGACGAAGTAATGGAGCTTGACTCGATTCATAGTCACCCACAAGCACCACCTTATTTCCCATCAGGTCCATTATTAACTGATACTTTACCGGTACACTACGTGTTCACGTTATACCAACGTTACCGTCTTCCAAAAGAACGCTATGCTGACATTGCCCCAAATGGTGTGGCAGACGAGGAAGATGAAGAAAAGTATAATGTTCCAGGTGAGTACCCAGGAGGCAAAATGGATGACTTTACACTGCGTAAACGCGTAATGCCACAACGTAAATATCATTCGAAACCACGATCATTAACCGAGGAAGAATTATTACCATCCCGTCGATCGTTCCGTGGAAAACGCGGTGACCAACGTCAACGCCGTCCTGGCACATATCCATCAGAAGGGAATTTAGCTGCACGCGTAAAAGAAGCAGATGGAAATCGTATGCGTAATTTACGTCGTCGTGTTTTACGTAAAACACAGCGTCCACAATTACGTTACACCCCACTTGTAGGTGGTTTTGTATGGCCAGGAGATGCGCTTCACTTAGAACAAGTTGAAGGTTCACTAGTTACAACTCCAGAAGAGCGTGAGCAACAGAAGCAACAATTAATTGCGGAAGGACGTCCAGTACCAGAAACTCTTGATAACCCAGAAGACTTAGTGCTACCATTATGGCAGCCACAAGCTCGAGAGATCTTCATTAAAGAACATAACCAGAAAGTGTTAAAACGACGTCTAGAACGTACACAAAATAAAGCGCAGTATTATCAGAAATTAAAATTACAGCGTTTACAAGCTCAAAATATGTTTATTATCTAAGATTTTGCTGATGTTTGAGTGTTAGCTCTAACAAATACAAATTGAATACCATTGATTTAAAGAGGGGGGAGTTCCCCCCCCTCTTTAAACTTTTTACTAAAACCAAAGAGTATGAGTAGTATCTTGTGACGTTTTTTGTTAATATGTAAGAAATCCATATTTATTCCATTTTTTAAATGGCGGTATAGCCAAGTGGTAAGGCCGAGGATTGCAAATCCTTTATTCCCCAGTTCAAATCCGGGTGCCGCCTGTTGAAGTTGCTTTGAATCATTCCGTATTGATACAACACAAGGGAAACAAATGAAGATTCATTTGAAGATTCATTTGTTACTCCCCGCGTTTTGTATCAATCGACACTAAGTTTCGTCTTAAATTTTATTATGTTAAGTCCAAAACGCACTACGTTCCGTCGCCACCACCGTGGGCATTTGCGTGGTAAAGCTACCCGTGGTAATACGATGGTTTTTGGGGATTATGGATTACAAGCCTTAGAGCCTTGTTGGATTACAGCCCGTCAAATTGAAGCAGGGCGACGTGTTTTAACACGTTATGTACGTCGTACAGGTAAGCTTTGGATTCGTATTTTCCCGGATAAACCGATTACTTTACGTCCAGCTGGAACACGTATGGGTTCTGGTAAAGGATACCCAGAATATTGGGTAGCAGTTGTACACCCTGGTAAAGTAATTTATGAGTTAACAGGGCTTTCAGAGCCGTTAGCAAAACAAGCTTTAAAAATTGCATCTTATAAAATGCCAATTAAAACAAAATTCTTGAAAAAAGAAGACAACTAAGACAGTTAGCTTTTTTTTAGAACTGTCGTAAAAAATGGTCTCCAGAAATGTGAGACGTTTCGTTAGAGAAAATACAAACCTTAATTCAACTTATGATTAAACCTCTTTCTTATTTAAATGTCGCTGATAATACAGGGGCACGTCAATTAATGTGTATTCGTGTGTTAGGAGGTGGTAAGCAGACTGCAGGTATTGGTGATGTTATTATTGCCGTAGTTAAAGATGCTTTACCAAACATGCCCCTAAAAAAATCGGATGTTGTACGTGCAGTTGTAGTTCGTACAAGTAAAGGTGTCCGTCGTGATAATGGGATGGTCTTAAAATTTGATGACAACGCTGCTGTGGTTATTAATAAAGAAGGCAACCCGCGTGGTACACGTGTTTTTGGCCCGATTGCTCGTGAATTACGTGACCGTAACTTTACAAAAATCGTATCTTTAGCCCCAGAAGTGATCTAATCACTTGGCTAAACCCAATTTTCATAGCTTTGTTTTCAAAAGCTTGCATGCAAGCGTGTGGTAGAAGCTTTTTTGCGCTACCCTATTTTCTTTTTTGTTTCTTTCTATATGACACAACGTTTAAAAACACAATATTTAAATACCATTGTTCCAAACTTGGTAACAAAATTCCAATATAAAAATAAACACCAAGTCCCTAAAATTGAAAAAATTGTGATCAACCGTGGTATTGGTGATGCGTCACAAAACAACAAAGTCCTAGAATCTTTTTTAAATGAATTAGGTTTAATTGCTGGTCAAAAAGGGATTGTAACACGTTCAAAAAAATCAATCGCTGGATTTAAGATTCGTGAAGAAATGCCAGTAGGTATTTGTGTAACATTACGTAGTGACCGTATGTATGGTTTTCTAGACCGTCTAATTCATTTAGCGTTACCACGTGTACGTGACTTCCAAGGAATCAGTCCAAAAAGTTTTGATAAAAACGGTAACTATAGTTTAGGTTTAGAAGAACAATTAATGTTCCCAGAAATTGATTATGACAAAATTGATCAATTACGAGGGATGGATGTTTCAATTGTAACAACAGCCAAAAACCAAGAAGAAGGCTTAGCTTTATTAACAGAATTTGGATTACCATTTAAAAAATCGTAACTAAAGACTAAAAGTTAGCTAGCATAAGCCTCCAGTAATATTGAAGAGTTGGAATTTACCAATTTCTTCTACCCGATCGATTGAGAAAAACCATTAAAATTTTTCCGACTATGGTAACAGATACTATTAGTGATATGTTAACTCGTATTCGTAACGCGAGTTTAAGTCAAAATGCTGCGGTGTTAGTTCCACTAACACGTATGACACAACAGATTGCTCAGATTTTAGAAAAAGAAGGTTTTATCCAAACTTTCCAATTTTCAGAAGATGGGCGCTTTTTAAATCTGCGTTTAAAATACCGTTCAAAAGATACGGCAAAAGGTAAGCGCAAAGAATCATGTATTACGAACTTAAAACGTATCAGTAAGCCTGGTTTACGTATTTACGCAAACCATAAAGAATTACCTCGTATTTTAGGAGGGGCAGGGATTACGATTATTTCAACACCAGAAGGATTAATGACAGACCGTGAGGCACGTTCATTAAGTTTAGGTGGCGAAGTCTTATGTTCAGTATGGTAATGCTTGACTTTATTTTAGGAGTTCTCTCCTCTTCGGATGAGAGAACTTCTATTTACTCCGCTCTTTTCTTTTGTTATACTCTAGTTTAAGTGACATTTCAGACACCTTAGAAAGATTTAAGACTTTCTAATGTAAATTTAGTGAAAGCAACAATAATGAACTAATTTCTGTTAAGAGCTAGTATCAAAAGCGTTCGCGCTGATTAAGTAGACTTCAAGAACTTTCCTGTTTCTTACTTCTGTGTAGTCACAAGTTTAAAATGATTCGCTTTCAATAAATAACGTTACATTCGAATTAATATGACTATTAGTTCACCAGAGCGCGAGGCAAAAAAAGTAAAAATTGCCGTTGACCGTAATCCAGTTGAAACGAGTTTTGAAAAATGGGCGTGCGACCTGAAAATTCGATGAGAGTTTATTTTTTAGTTAATGTAGAAAAGGTCAGATGAACATGATAACTTTTTCTGTTTTTATAACTTAAGAATTGCAAGTGCTACTTTGACGCGCTCTGTCACTTTATATTTTTCCCCTAACCTTATCGATGTATAATTCTTTGACATTTTATTATTCTCACTCTAGATTAAATGAGGATACAACTACCCAATCCTTTCCTTTTCCTTTAAATGTTTCGGGGCAACGCCAAGTTAGCAATGAATGGTTAAAAAAAGAACACTTCCAACATCACCAGTGGACATCTACTCTCATGCGTGATTATGAAACGAGTTATTGTTACGATGTGCATGCCTTTGTGGATCCAAATCGACCAACTATCTCAGTTGATCCATTTTATGTGGACTTTACACCCATTCTTGTAATGTCGTCAAAACTACTTTACTCTCAGGTAACTAGTTGGCACACCCACACGATGTTTCCTGGATTGACTCCAGACGTTTCCGAGGCTCCAAGCTTCCAACCATTTGAGTGGCAAAAGTGTACTAAACTGTACTCGGGGTCATTTGCTCAAGAGCCTCAGGTATTACAACAATTATTACCTAGATTTGTTGCTTGGTTTAAATTCTCAAAACTCTATTTCTCCTTTTATGTGCGCACGAGTACTTTAGAAGAAGATGGTCGAATCAGTGAAACTTTTTCAAATCGTCTAGTTTGTCATTGGTTCAGAAGTCGCTGTTTTGCAGCCCAAAGCCAGAGATTACACGCCCCCTTTATGGGCCCAACCCAGGTTGAAGTACAAACTCATTTAAAGCGTGTTAAAGAGTATACTACCCGTATGAAAACCGTGTCACAAGGTGTTTTAATTTGCGAATTAAACTCGTTTATTCACCACTGGGTTTCAGCTTGGGAATTAAACATTCGCTGGCCGAACTTAACTTATTGTGAGGACCGTTTACGACGTTTTTTACAGCGTTGGGCTAAGCGACGCCATCCTAATAAAGGTTGGGGTTGGGTATGTCACAAATATTGGCGTGTAGGGGTCACTGCCACGAAATATATTTTTTGGTTAGGGCTATTCAGCAATGTTTGGGACTCAGCCCAAACACGTACGGTCATGAGGTCAGCACTTAAAGAGCAGCTCGTTAAGCTTGTGAAGCTGCGTCTCATTGAGTGTGTTAGTGAGGTTAGTTCATTTACTAATTGGCAGTTTTTCTGCATGGACTCAAGAGAGGGATTACTCTCTTATACTGTTATGCCTTTAAAAAAATGGCGAAAAAGTCGTTCTTTTGACTATTTTCTGTTATATTAAATTTTAAACAACCTTAAAATATATAACTTATTTCAACCTAGTACACAAATTATTAAGAACAATCATAAAACCGTCCAAGCAGTGGCTGGGCGGGCCGAAGGAGTCAAGAATGGCCGGGAAACCAGTAGAACGCCCTTTCTCAGATATTTTAACTAGTATTCGTTACTGGGTTATTCACAGTATCACAATTCCTGCTTTATTTATTGCAGGATGGCTTTTTGTTAGTACAGGTTTAGCATATGACGTTTTTGGAAGTCCTCGTCCAAACGAGTACTTTACAGAAGATCGTCAAGAAGCGCCGTTAATCACAGACCGTTTCAACGCGTTAGACCAAGTTAAAAAACTATCATCTCAACAATAATTCTATTATTTTAACTTCGATTTTCATTTAGAAAATCGAAGTCTTTCGAAAGTTTTCTGTTTTTTAATGTCTTTTTTGAAAGCGTTTCTAAGTTCTTAGAAGCGACGGACAAACGTTTTCTCTTTTTTATGAATTCTACAAATGTTTTAGCTCGTGCAGTGGGTCGTCGTAAAGAAGCCACTGCGTTAGTGCAGTTTATTAAAGGTACGGGTAAAGTAACGATCAATAATAAACCTGCCGAAACGTATTTACACAATAATGCTTGCTCTCTATTAGCAATCAAAGCACCTTTTGATGTGCTTCAAAAATTAGAGGCTGAAAATCCCACATACCAAAACATTGACACAATTGTTAAAGTTGACGGTGGTGGTCTTGTAGGTCAAGCTGAAGCCATGAAATTAGCCGTAGCCCGTGCGGTATGTCAACTGGTGGAATCAACAACAGAAACGCCAGAAGGTGAATTATCAACTGCGCGTAAACTTTTAAAAGATTCTGGTTATTTAACACAGGATGCTCGTGTTAAAGAACGTCGTAAATATGGTCTGAAAAAAGCCCGTAAAGCTTCTCAGTACCACAAACGTTAATCTTTTATTTTTAACTTTGAAGGAGATAACAGCTCCTTCAAGGTATATGTCACCCTTGTTTTGTCAGGGTCAATCAGATGAGTGTATTAATTTAGGCAGGATTCCAATGCATTTAAAGTGTATGGAATAGGTTCTGTTTTCTCGAACTTTGTTCAATATTGTCTTAACCTTTTTTATGATGTCGAATCCCTCTCTTTCAGCACCGGATTCGGGCGGCCCACCAGAGGCTGCTCAAGTTCGTCGTTATTTTATTATTGGGGAACGCCGTTTTAGTAATTATTGGTGGGCCTGTGTAATTCTATTAGGCGCTTTTGGGTTTTTAATGACGGGATTTGCCAGTTATCTAGGTCATTCGGTTTTTGTTTTTAATGCCAATAATGATATTAACTTTTTCCCACAAGGACTTCTAATGTCGTTTTATGGAAGTTTAGGACTTCTATTAAGTCTATATTGGTGGCTATTAATTTTTTGGAATGTAGGTGGTGGTTTTAATGAGTTTAATAAACGTGAAGGCTTTATTCGCCTATTCCGTTGGGGTTATCCTGGAAAAAACCGTAAAATCGACTTATACTATTCTTTAAAAGATGTTGAAGCCATTCGTGTCGAATTTAAAGAAGGTCTAGATGCTCAACGTACCATCTATTTAAAACTTAAAGGGAAACGTGAAATCCCATTAACGGGAATTGGTCAACCTATGACGATCCGTGAAATTGAAAAGCAAGCTTCTGAATTAGCCAACTTTTTACAAGTATCTTTAGAAGGCTTTTAAACGAGCTATTTAAGACTTGATGGGACCCCAATGTGGAATAAACTAGCCTCTTGCTAGGAACGCCTGAAGAATTCTCAGGCTTTTTTGACGTTGAAAACTAATCTGTCCTTAGGACTCCCTATGCCACGTTCGCAAAGAAACGACAACTTTATCGACAAAACGTTTACAGTTATTGCAGATATTTTATTAAAAGTTCTGCCAACTTCACAACGTGAAAAACAAGCATTTACTTATTACCGTGATGGTATGTCAGCACAAGCAGAAGGAGAATATGCAGAAGCTTTACAGAACTATTACGAAGCTATGCGGTTAGAAGTCGATGCATACGACCGAAGCTACATCCTTTATAATATTGGTTTAATTCATACAAGTAATGGGGAACATGGGCGTGCGTTAGAGTATTATTATCAAGCTTTAGAACGTAACCCATCGTTACCAAGTGCATTAAATAACATTGCGGTAATTTATCACTATCGAGGGGAACAAGCCATTGAAAATGGACAGTCGGAAATCTCGCAACTTTTATTTGAAAAAGCAGCCGACTATTGGAAAGAAGCAATTCGATTAGCACCAACAAACTATATTGAAGCGCAAAACTGGTTAAAGATGACAGGACGTTTAGCATAGACTTTGCTTGTCATGACGGTGATGATTTCTTTTTGGAATGGCCAACTCGATTGAGTGTTTTGATGCCATGAAATGTAAGTCTACATAGACCATGAAATTATCAGTTTATGGTAAAGGTGGGATTGGTAAATCCACAACAAGTTGTAATATTTCAATTGCTTTAGCAAAGCGCGGCCAAAAAGTTTTACAGATTGGCTGTGACCCGAAACACGACAGTACGTTTACTTTAACCGGGTTCTTAATTCCAACAATTATTGACACATTACAAGCCAAAGATTATCACTATGAAGATGTTTGGGCAGAGGATGTTATCTATGAAGGCTTTGACGGTGTTCACTGTGTAGAAGCTGGAGGTCCACCGGCTGGTGCTGGCTGTGGGGGTTATGTAGTTGGTGAAACAGTTAAACTATTAAAAGAATTAAATGCTTTCTTTGAATATGACGTCATTTTATTTGACGTCTTAGGCGATGTTGTATGTGGAGGCTTTGCTGCGCCTTTAAATTATTCCGATTACTGTTTAATTGTCACAGATAATGGATTTGATGCACTGTTTGCCGCCAACCGTATTGTGGCTTCTGTTCGTGAAAAAGCTAGAACTCACCCATTACGATTAGTTGGGTTAGTGGGGAATCGTACATTAAAACGTGATTTAATTGATAAATATGTAGAAGCCTGCCCAATGCCGGTTTTAGAAATGCTTCCATTAATTGAGGATATTCGATTATCGCGTGTTCAAGGCCAAACTGTATTTGAAATGGCGCAAAAGACACCTTTCCGTGAGCAAAAAGCACATTTCCATCTAATTTGTCAACATTTTATGAATATTGCAGACCAGTTGTTAACGGAGCCAGAAGGTGTTATTCCGCGTGAATTACCAGATAGTACATTATTCTCTTTATTATCAGAGTTTTATTTCCAAAGTCAGTCGAGTCCTCAAGGAAGCGACAAAGTGGACAAAGCAGGTGCTACGCCAAATTTTGTAGTGTTTTAAACCCACTGCCGTGTTAAATGTTTTCAATGTATTCTCTAGCTAGCATGCTCTGAGTCTCTAAGAAAAAGTTATTATGAAAGTACGTTCATCTGTAAAGAAAATTTGTATTAAATGCCGTTTAATCCGTCGTAATGGAACAGTCATGGTTATTTGTACAAACCCAAAACATAAACAACGTCAAGGTTAATCGGAGCGGTCATTCGCTGGGGGTTAGCCAACTGACTTGTTGAGTAGAATTTTTGAGCGAGGTCATGTGACCGCTCCTACCACTTGTGCTGATGCTTTAAACTCTCAAGTTTGCTTTTCAAAAGTTGAGTGCTTCGAGATGATAAAAAGGCTAGCTGGGATTGATTCGAGTTAGCTTAACGTGTCTAAATCCTATAGACAACCCAACCCTTTCAATTCTTATGAAAAACATTCAAAAATTCTGGCTTGGACTGGTAGTTAGTACACTTCTAGCATCTCAGCCTGTTCAAGCATACCCTATTTTTGCTCAACAAAACTACGCAAGCCCGCGTGAAGCAACTGGTCGTATTGTTTGTGCAAACTGTCACTTAGCTCAAAAACCTGTAGAATTAGAAGTACCTCAAGCGGTATTACCAGATACAGTGTTTGAAGCAGTAATTAACATTCCTTACGATAAGGAAGTTCAACAAGTAGGCGGAAACGGTAAAAAAGCTGATTTAAACGTTGGGATGGTTTTAATTCTTCCAGAAGGATTTGAACTAGCTCCTGCAGACCGTGTTCCAGAAGAGATCAAGAAAAAAGTAGGTAACTTATTCTACTCTCCGTACAGTCCAGAGCAAAAAAACATTTTAGTAGTAGGCCCGGTTCCAGGTAAACAGTACAGCGAAATGGTTGTACCAATTTTAGCTCCAGACCCAGCAACAAACAAAAATGTGTCTTACTTAAACTACCCAATCTACTTAGGTGGTAACCGTGGGCGCGGACAAGTTTATCCAGACGGTACAAAATCAAACAACACAGTATACAACGCGTCAGCTGCAGGCAAAGTTGTAAGCATTGCTCCAGGTGAGAAAAAACGTACTACAGCTGTGAAAATTGAAAAAGCCGATGGTGAAACAGTAATTGATCTAATCCCAGATGGACCACAACTTCTAGTAAAAGAAGGTCAAACAGTAACAGCAGATCAACCATTAACAAACAACCCGAACGTAGGTGGTTTTGGTCAAAAAGATGTAGAGATCGTGTTACAAAACCCAGCACGTATTCAAGGTCTATTAGCATTCTTCGCAACTGTTTTAGGAGCACAAGTTCTTTTAGTTCTTAAGAAGAAACAATTCGAGAAAGTTCAGCTTGCAGAAATGAACTTCTAATTTTAATCACTTCGTGATTAGCAAAAAAGATTCTGATTTTTTAATGTGAAAGGGTTCTGTGGCACCCTTTCTATGAGTTATTTTCCGAGTCGGTGAGCTCCTCACCACTTGCATTCCTGACAGACTAACAAGCCTCAAAGAGGACCTGTCAGTTTAACCCTTCATTTCGAAGTGTTAGAGCCAAACGCACTTTCAATATTGATTGAAATCATGTCAGTTACTAAAAAGCCTGATTTAACAGATCCAGTTTTAAAAGCGAAACTGGCTAAAGGAATGGGACACAACTACTACGGTGAACCAGCTTGGCCAAACGATCTTTTATACATGTTCCCAGTTGTAATTCTAGGGACATTTGCATGTGTAATTGGTTTATCTGTAATGCAACCTGCAGCACTTGGTGAACCAGCAAACCCATTTGCAACACCGTTAGAAATTCTTCCTGAGTGGTACTTTTACCCAGTATTCCAGTTATTACGTACAGTTCCAAACAAACTATTAGGAGTTCTTCTAATGGCAGCTGTACCAGCTGGTCTAATCACAGTACCATTCATCGAAAACATTAACAAATTCCAAAACCCTTACCGTCGTCCAATCGCATCAACAGTTTTCCTAGTAGGAACTGTAGCAGCGATTTGGTTAGGAATTGGAGCTTGTCTACCAATTGAGACATCGCTAACATTAGGTTTATTCTAAACAACAAATGACCTAGCCATTATTCTTGTTCAGGGTCTTAAACAACCCTGGACACGTTGGATCTATCGTCTAAAGGATAGGACAGGAACCTTCTAAGTTTCTAATGTAGGTTCAATTCCTACTGGGTCCGTTAGAAAGCCTATAGGGCTTTTCTTCTCGCCATACTTTTGATATTATAATTATTATAACCTTTAATGCCTACTTAGCTCAGTTGGTTAGAGCATCCGTTTCATACGCGGGATGTCACTAGTTCAAATCTAGTAGTAGGCAAATCCGTGAAGCTATCAACATTTATCGAATGTTTTTTCGACGCTACATTTTTATGCAACCTTATACTTTATTATGTGAAGATTCCAAAATGGAAAGTCCACGTAGTCTCTATGGCTGCTTTTCTTTAGGACCATTAAGTGCCGGCCAAAGCTTAACTATTGGGAATGCGTTAAGACGAACTCTTTTAGCCGAACTTCCGGGATTTGCCATCAGCGCAGTTGAAATTGATGGGGTCGCTCATGAATATTCAACTTTGCAAGGGGTTCGTGATTCCATTTTAGATATCCTTTTGAACCTGAAAGAAATTGTATTAACAAGTCCAGACTTTTACCTGAAAAATCAACCAGAAGCGCATTTTTTATTAGAAAGCGATCAGTCTCCAGGGGTAGAACTAGGGCCTTGGCAAAGTCCGCTTATTGGTTATTTACAAGCCCGCGGACCTGGTATTGTCAGAGCCGCCGACCTAAAATTACCTTTAGGGATTCAATGTGTAGATCCTGAACAATACATTACCACTTTAAGCGAGGATGGTTTATTAAACATGAAATTTCAAGTTGAACTGGGGAAGGGATATAGATACGCGTCGTCAAACTTGAAAGATTGGTCGGGAGCCGATACCACAGCTTTATCGCGTATTTCAAACGATCGTTCTTGTCTACTTTTAGACACTGTTTTCATGCCAGTTTTGAAAGTTAATTATACCGTCGAACAAGTGTCTTCAAAAACATTACGTCAAGCGACGGAACTATTAAAACTTGAATTATGGACTAACGGGAGCATTCACCCTCGTCAAGCACTATATCAGGGTTTAAATCATTTAGCTTTTTTATTCCAAGACCTTCAAAAATTAAAAATGTTAACAAACCCTTTAATCTAAGGAAGTATAAAATAAACTTGAGTGTAGGGCCTTAAACGGCCCTACACTCAAAAAGAAACCCACCTTTTAAGGTGAGCTAAGCAAAGGCTTAGAAAGTGCTTCTAAGGGCCCGTAAGATAAAGATTCTGAGGGCGGCACAGACTGAGATTTTAATAAACTGTTTAGAAAAACTCGTCCTGGCGTTGTTCGAACCCACTGATTGCTTAAGACCCCTTCGTGGCTATAATGACGCCATGTTTTGGGACTAAATTCTTTCCAGTGCCCTGTGATTTGAATCTGTAACTCTTCCGGTTTCTCAATCCCACCTTCCATTTGAATTTCGGTATCCACCTTTAACCAAATCGGCTGATGTAAATGAACCAGTTTGGCTTGGAACGCCTTCAATACATCTCCAATACTATTATAATAACTCGACCCTTCATCTTTCAACGGTGTAAAGATACCATTCTGACGCAGCGTTCTTTCGGTTGTTAAGTAATAGCAGCCTAATACCATATCTTGACTTGGTAGCATCATTGGTTCTCCAGTTGCTGGAGAGATTAAATTATTTCTAGAAAACATTAATTTCCACGCCTCTGAACGAGCTTCTACAGTTAAGGGGACATGCACAGCCATTTGGTCACCATCAAAGTCTGCGTTAAAAGCAGGACATACTAACGGGTGAATTAAAATGGCACGGCCATCCACAAGTTTAGGTTGGAAAGCTTGAATCCCTAAACGGTGCAGAGTGGGTGCTCGGTTTAATAATACTGGATGATTTTTCATAACCTCTTGTAACAAGTCCCAGGTTAGTGAAGGATTTGTTCGGATTAATGTTTTGGCCCCAACGACTGTTCGTGCTAATTTATAATGCATGATACGTTTCATCAGAAATGGTAAAAAAAGCTCTAACGCCATTTCTTTAGGTAAACCGCACTCATGAAGTTTTAATTGTGGTCCTACGACAATGACTGAACGTCCAGAATAATCTACACGTTTCCCAAGTAAATATTGACGAAAACGCCCTTGTTTTCCTTTTAAAAGTTGTTCTAAGGATTTTAAAGGTTGACCACGCGAGTTTGTTTCTGGAGCGACACCTCCTTTCCCATTTGCGATTAAATTATCTACAGCTTCTTGTAATAATCGTTGAGCATAACGCATTTCAAAGGATTGAGTCGTTGCTAAGTCTTTTAAAAAATAACGTAAACGATCATTTCGATATAAAATACGTTGGTACAAACGATTTAAATCAGACGTCGCAATCTGATTTTGCATTCGTAAAATAGGACGTAAGTCAGGAGGTAGAACTGGTAAAATCGATAAAATTGTTGAACTTGGGGACGTATTTTTACGTGCTAATCGACGTAAAAACTTTAAACGACGCAATAAATTATCTCGCGTTTGACGGAGCAATTGAAAAGATGTCACATCCGCTTTTGAAGCAATGGCTTCTCGACTTTTGCGGATCGCTTTATTTACCATTGGGACTAGGACTTGGTGTTGCTTAACCATTTTTTTTAATTCAAACGGTGTTAATTCTTTTAACAATTTATGAATTAAACCAGCCCCAATGCTTGGTTTGATTAATGTAAAATCCATAGGACTCACGGTACGATATGAGTAAGCTAACATTTTTTGATCCTCCATCGCGATTCGAGCTAAATTATACGATGCAAAAGCTTGCCAATCTTTATCATTTTCCCAACCATGCTGAAAGGCTACACAATATAAATTATTGTGTAACACTAAAGTTGCAGGAGTCGGATTTAAACTAAATTTACCTTGAGTATTCACCTCAGGGAATTGTTTAGAGATCTGAGCCGCTTTATTGTGATAAATATCTTTCTTAGACAAAGTAGTATAGGGAACACTTTGTTTTAATCCCTTGTTAGCACGGTTTACGATTTCGGTTTGAGATAAATTAAAGAGATGGATTAGTTGATCTACTCGGCTCGAATACAAGACATATGAAGTTAAATAAGATTGTTCTGGAGGAGATTCAGTTACCCAATTTAATTGCTCTAAGACAGGGTCTGGGCAATTGGCAACAGATGAATCAATTGGGTCTAGTTTCCAGTGTTCATATAAACGTGCACGTGTAAATTGTTCTTTAAGTAAACTGATTAAAGTTGTTTGAAGTTCATTACACTCGTTTTGTAAAGTCATTCCAAACTTAGAAATTTTTGTAGATGCTTTAGTCGTTACGTTTACAAACTGTTCCAGATTTAAGCTGTGAACAATTTGGTTCGAACGTGAACTACGAATATGAATGTCAACAAGATTGCTATCTGGGATTAACAGTTGGGTCACATATGCGCGAACCGCATGTTCAATTTGAGCAAACGGAATTACTGGGATAGTTAATGCCCCTTGAGTGCGTGATTCTTTCGCGTTTGGTAGAAGTTTAACGAGTTGATTATAGAACGGGTTGAGTTGCAGACCACTATTGGCTGCCATGCTTGGTGCAGCTTGTAGTTCTGAGGTAGTTTGGTCAAATAGATGCTCAGTTTGTTGAAAAACTTTACCATAAATTTGTTGTAGTAACTCATATGTGACTGATAATCGGAGCTGATTTAAATAGATATCTTGCAGCTTTTGTTGCTGTTTACGCTCTGATAATTGAACACCCGTTGTCGTTAACAAGGTTCCAGTTTCCAGGGTTGAGGTTTTCCAATATTTAGTTTGGTAGCGTTGACGGTTTTGGAGTTCAGGTTTTGGGTGTTGTAGGGGAATGCGTTTTTGGACGGGGGCTTGCTCATTTTGAGATTGAGTTAGTCTCTGCCAAAAATCATAAATGGCCGAAGGTGATTGTTCGAAGCCCAGTTGATGGTAAGATTTCCAATAATTTTCAAGAGTCATGGACTCAGAGCAATACAGAAAAGACTCCAGTTGTGCTTTACGAAAATCTAATAATACCGATAAGTAACTTGGATTCGATTTTACATACCATACATGACTTACTGGTGCTACTAAACGAATATGACCTAGTTGATAACGTCGAATTACCGACCATGTATATTCTACATCACAAGTAGGGCAGAAACGTCGTTCCGTTGCTTCTGGGTCGGTTAAGGTTTTAAGAGGTAACCCGGCCGGTTTATAACGAGTTCCACAGGCACATTCAAAATCTTTTAAAGGGCCAAAGATTCGTTCACAAAAAAGACCACCTTTTTGGGGTTTAAAGGTTTTATAGTGAAGAGTATTAGGGTTCATAACTTGACCTAATACTTTTCCATTGGGCAGAGTTTTCGTCGACCATTTTCGAATGGTTTCAGGAGCAGCTAACCCAATGGTTACGAGTTTAAACTCTTGAACACGTGAGTATCCTTTTAACGAAGAAGATTTCGTTGACATAAGAAAGTCAAAAGAAAAAAACAGAGAATAATAAGTTTACATCATGCGCATAAATTGGATCTGGGACGGAAGGATTCGAACCTGCGAATGGCGGTGCCAAAAACCGCTGCCTTACCACTTGGCCACGTCCCATGAACCCATCCATTTTCATAGTTCTAAAAAGGAAGTATGCTGCTATGAAAATCATTCTGACATGATCATACTTTTTAAAAGCTTAAAAGGATGGGCTTAAGCACTACTATAGCATAGTTTTGAAAAAATTCAATCTTTAGCTTTGTGTTTGTGTTTTTAATCCTGAGGTAGCATTATCACGACTTTCTAATAAACGTTGTTGCTCTGTATCATGATAATCCCATACTTGGTTAGTCATCTCAATGATTTCATGCATCACTACGTTTGTCGCAATTTCATCGGCTAATCCGTAATAAATAGATTCAATAGCTGTTAGATAGAAATCACGGTCTAAATCACGTAAAATACGGTGACGTGGACGATATGTTGATAAAGAATAAATCTCCGCAACATCTAGACGAATCTTCATGATTTCTTGGCTATCAATCCAAATATCGGATGCTTGGCCACTTAAACCACCTTCTGGTTGGTGAATCATAACGTGACAACCCTCTGTGATATAACGGTCTCCAATAGTTCCACCTGCTAATGCTAACGAAGCAGCAGACGCAGCAACCCCTAATCCTAAAGTCATTGACCCAGCTTTAATGAATTGAAGAGCGTCATGAACGGTAATTCCATTCCCTACTGAGCCCCCGAACGAGTTAATTAGCATAAAAACTTTCTTCGTTTCTTCTTCTAATAACGTACGTTCTGTTTGTTTACGGAAATAATCACGATAATCTAAGTACGTTGAATCGTCTGAAGTGTTTAAAAACGCCGCAGGTGCTGAAGCAGCACGTGGGAAGAAGTTATGATCTTGGTCATAATCCGTGCGTAATTGACGTTGTGTTAACGCTTTTTCACTTAGACGAGTATTCCCTTGACGTGACCAGCTATTTAATAAATCACGCCCTGCAAACTCAGACATTAAGGCTGTTTGTGGGTCTTTTGTACGTTGTAGCTGTTCTAAACGGTTCATTAAACGCTGACGCACATCTGCGTTCATGTGGAATGGTTTGTATTCTTGTGAACAGAATTGACGTAATAAACGGAATGGTGAATAAATTTCTAGAGGTACTGCATCACCTACTTCTGGGAACGCTCCTGGAGGAAGTCCTTCTGAATTAACGGGGAAGTTTTTGAAGTATGTTAGTAATTTTTGCAGATCACCTGAAGGATTTAAGTCATATAACAGTCGAGCATCTTCGGGATCTACATCTCGACCAATTAAAGCATCAATATATTGGAAATAAGGTTGATCTAACGTTTCTTCTGAGAATCGTTCATTCCAAATAAACCATTCTAAAGTAATATTTTGCAATGTTTTACGTTCTAAGAAATAGTTCGTATCAATCGCAAAATCTTCCTCAGAGAACATTAGGTCTTCTACCATTGTCTCTAATTGATCTTTAGTGAAAACACGACCAAACCCAACATCGGGTAAATCTTGCGATTGTTGGCCATTTGGGAACATCCCGTTCCCATTGCTTTCCATTTCTTTCTTTTCCATTTCTTCGGTACGGTCTTCCATGTGAATATTGATTAGTAACCCACAAATTTGGTTGCAAAGTTCATCATCTAAATATTGCATTAGGAATACCATACGACGACGGAAAATAAAATTATAAATATCGGTCCATTGTGCAGGAAGTTCTTCTCCCCAACAATAAATAATACGTGGTACACCAATTGGCATAAGTAAAGTTTCAACAGTTTTATGTGGTGACCAAAGTCAAACCTAGCATAAGAAGATTTAGGTGCTTTTAAAACAGAGAGTCTCATTCGGAATTGCCTTCGATCGGACTCGAACCGATACGCCCGAGGGCACTGGTTCCTAAAACCAGGATGTCTACCAATTTCATCACGAAGGCAAGAAGTAGTTATGGATAATTTTGTTACTTCTAATCACTAAAATAACATACTTCTATGGTTTTGTCTACTCGAGTCAACACTCCAAAGTGGTGTGTTACCACTTTGGAGAGGAAACTCAAACTTGAATTTGCTTATTCGAACTTAGTTCTGGAAATATGAAGCTAATTTAAATTGGCGAGCGCCTTCTTTAGTCATTAAAGAAATCACATCACGTGGTCCACAAATATAGTTTGGAATAGTTACACGACGGTTATTAATTTGAATTTTACCTTGCGCAATTAACTCTAATGCAGTTGCCATTGTTGGAGCTACACTCGATTTAAATAAAATATACGCTAAAGTACGTTCTAAACGTTTCTTGTAGAAATTCATACGTGTATAGTAGTCTTGTAAATTTTGATTTACTAAACGTAAAGATTGTTCTTTCATAGCTACTGAAATTACATCTTTTGGTTGACATAAATAACTTGGGATTGTTACTTTTTTGTTATTTACACGCATGTGTCCATGACTGATTAATTGACGAGCTGCAACAATCGTTGGTGCCATATTTAATCGGAAAACGATGTTATCTAATCGCATTTCTAATAACTGTAATAACACTTGTCCTGTTGAGCCTTTCATACGTTTTGCTGTACGTACATAACGAATTAATTGTTTTTCCGTTAAACCATAATGGTAACGTAAACGTTGTTTTACTTTTAAACGAATTAGGTAGTCTGATTCTGAAGAGTCAAACGGACGGTTTTTGAATAATTTCGATAAACCATGTTGTCCAGGTGGAATAATTTTACCTTCTAAAAAGCCTTTACCTTTAAAAGCACGGCGGAATGGCTTTTTACGTGTTAAGCCACGAAGTTTTCCTAAACGTCGTACAATACGTAGACGTGGTCCAATATATCTTGACATAAAAAAAGAAAAATGGTGTTAAACTCTGATTAATCCTGTGATCTTTTACCCCCAGGGGAATTCGAATCCCCGTTTTCTCCGTGAAAGGGAGGTGTCCTAGGCCTCTAGACGATGGGGGCGATAAAGAGCTCATAGAGTGAGCTTTGTCACTTGCCATAATGCACATAATACCAGGCGAGACTTGGATTGTCAACACTAGCCTCGGTTCGACTGGCCTTTGTTTTTCTAATGATCATAGCGGGTAACGCGACTCGAACGCGCGACATCCTCCTTGGCAAGGAGGTGTTCTACCAACTGAACTATACCCGCAGATTGTGAATAAGTTGTTTGACCGGAAGCCAAAACTTCAAGCAAACCACGCCCTGTAGGACTTGAACCCACGACATCAGGTTTTGGAAACCTGCGTTCTACCAACTGAACTAAGAGCGTTAAAAGAAAGATAACTGTTACTTCCTGTGTGTCATTTAAGCATAAACCTTTAGATGTGTCAATTAACAGAGATGTGGGACCAGCTTGGCTGGTCTTCACATCTATAACCTGCCAAGCAATCTTAGCAGGGCAAAAAGTCCAAAGCCTCTACGATTTATAGAGGTCCTGAAATTCCTTGTTTACGGATCATTAGGAAGTGCATTAACATAAATACTGCAGTTGCTAATGGTAGAACAAATGTGTGTAAACTGTAGAAACGAGTTAACGTTGCTTGACCTACACCTACACCACCACGTAATAATTCTACTAATGGTGAACCTACTACTGGAATTGCTTCAGGAACCCCTGTTACAATTTTTACAGCCCAGTAACCAACTTGGTCCCATGGTAGTGAGTATCCAGTTACCCCGAAAGATACTGTACATACTGCCATAACAACCCCTGTTACCCAAGTTGATTCACGTGGTTTTTTAAATCCACCTGTTAAGTATACACGACATACGTGTAATACCATCATTAGAACCATCATACTTGCTGACCAACGGTGGATTGAACGGATTAACCATCCAAAGTTCACCTCTGTCATTAAATATTGAACTGATGCAAATGCTTCTGCTACTGTTGGACGGTAGTAGAATGTCATAGCAAATCCTGTTGCTACTTGTACAAGGAAACAAGTAAATGTGATACCACCTAAACAGTAGAAAATATTTACGTGTGGTGGAACGTATTTACTTGTAATATCATCAGCGATAGATTGAATTTCTAAACGCTCTTCAAACCAGTCATAAACTTTACTCATATATTGAAGACAAACGAAAAGTTAAAAAGTTTTTGGACCATTAAGCTAAATCTAAAAAGCTGGGAAGCTTCTTATCTGAAATATCCACGTTCTTTTGCTACGAATGGTAATAAGCCCATAATACGCGCACTTTTAATTGTTTTAGCAATGTAACGTTGTTGCTTTGCTGTTAAACGTGTTTGACGACGTGGTAAAATTTTACCGCCTAAACCAATATAACGTTGTAATAAACCACAGTGTTTGTAATCAATTAAACGACGGTTGTAAACCGCTTTGTCCACTTTATCAGCTAAAATAATAATTAATGATTTTGGTGGAATTACGGGTTTTAAAGGTTTTTGGCGACGTGTGTCGTTCACACGACGCTGTTTATCTTTACGAACTTTGACAAAAATCTGAGACACAGATAAAACCTTACGGTTTGAACGACGCGATGTTGGCGCTTCAATCTTTGGCCCACGACCTGAATATGTCCCTTGAGTTTTAGAAGGCAATACTGAATTACGCATAAAAAAAGACAAAAAATGAGAGACAGGGAACTCAATGAAAAAAAGGGATCAACGTCAAAGTTCAAGAACTTTGACGTTTCACAATCTGACAAGGTGTTAAGCCTTAGTTACAGATCTATTTTAAAGAAGCACCTTTAGATACTGCTTCGTTAATGTTTCCTACTAAGTAGAAAGCTTGTTCTGGTAACTCATCTAGTTCACCACTTAAGATTTTACCAAATCCTTCGATTGATTCTGCTAAGCTTACGTATTTACCAGGAGATCCTGTGAATACTTCAGCTACGAAGAATGGTTGAGATAAGAAACGTTCAATTTTACGAGCACGTGCTACTACTAAACGGTCTTCTTCTGATAATTCATCTAGACCTAAAATAGCAATAATGTCTTGTAATTCTTTGTAACGTTGTAACGTTTTCTTAACGCTTTGAGCACAACCATAGTGTTTGTCACCTAGAATCCAAGGTTGTAACATTGTTGATGTTGAGTCTAATGGGTCTACCGCTGGGTAGATTCCTTTAGCTGCTAAGTTACGTGATAATACAGTAGTTGCGTCTAAGTGAGCGAAAGTTGTTGCTGGAGCTGGGTCAGTTAAGTCATCCGCAGGAACATAAACCGCTTGAATTGATGTGATTGAACCATCTTTTGTTGAAGTAATACGTTCTTGTAATGATCCCATTTCAGTTGCTAGAGTTGGTTGGTAACCTACTGCAGAAGGCATACGCCCTAATAGAGCTGATACTTCCGCACCTGCTTGTACGAAACGGAAAATGTTATCTACGAAGAATAATACGTCTTGTTTGTTAGCATCACGGAAGTATTCCGCCATTGTTAACGCTGATAACGCTACACGCATACGTGCTCCAGGTGGCTCGTTCATTTGTCCGTATACTAGAGCTACTTTTGAGTCTGCTAAGTTCTTTTCAACGATTACACCTGATTCTTTCATTTCCGCGTATAAGTCGTTCCCTTCACGAGTACGTTCACCTACACCAGCGAATACTGATACACCACCGTGTGCTTTAGCAATGTTGTTAATTAATTCCATAATTAGAACTGTTTTACCAACACCTGCACCACCGAATAGACCAATTTTACCACCACGACGGTAAGGAGCTAATAAGTCTACTACTTTAATTCCTGTTTCAAAGATTGAAAGACGTGTGTCTAAATCTACGAATGCCGGAGCTGTACGGTGAATAGGTAGTGATTCTTGGTTTTGAACTGGACCCATGTTGTCTACTGGTTCACCAAGAACGTTAAAAATACGTCCTAAAGTTGCTTTTCCTACAGGTACGCTTAACGGGTTTCCTGTGTCTAAAACTTCCATACCACGCATTAAACCATCTGTTGGGTTCATTGAAACCGCACGTACACAGCTGTCTCCTAATAATTGTTGAACTTCACAAGTTACGCTCATTTCAACTCCTGCTGTGTTTTTAGCACGGATTGTTAAAGCGTTGTAAATGTTTGGAACATTACCTTTAGGGAATACTACGTCTAATACAGGTCCAATAACTTGCACAACACGGCCTACGTTTTTTGTTTCTAGAGATTCACTCATCGTTTTGACTCAATTAATTTTTTTATTCTTACTAACTTCGAAAAGGCGCGGAGATAACTTATCTCCTCCACCAAAAATAAACACTAACTTAAATCCCAGAAACCACTTTTCTGACGAAAAGGGTCTGACCTTGATACTATAAATAGTATAGCAAAAAAGAGAAAACGAACTAGAACCCCAAACGTTTTGGTTGAGTAATGATTGTTTAGGGATGACAGGATTCGAACCTGCGACACCCTGCTCCCAAAGCAGATGCGCTACCAAACTGCGCTACATCCCTGTAACTAATTTTAGATAAATTATAGAGTCTTTTCTTACAAAAAACAAGAGAGCCTAGCGAACCGACTCAATTATAAGAAAAAGAACCTTTAAAGAGACCCTGGTTACATGTGGAATTAGGGTAGCCTTTATTATAAGGGGCAAATTAAGGGTTCGATGATTAACCTCTATCAGTCGCCTCTATAAAAGCAAATTCAGGAATTAGGCCCAACCGGACTCGAACCGATGACCTATTGCTTGTAAGGCAACCACTCTACCAACTGAGTTATGGGCCTGAATTTATATAGAATAGTATAAGGGGTTTTTTACAAAAAGACAAGTTCTTACCTAAAAAAATGCCTTTTTTGTATGACAAAGACGCTTTAGGTTTATGTCAGGGCTGAGCCCTGACATAAATTATTGCAAGTATTGGGTCAGAAATTATTTAACGATTTCTGTTACAACACCAGCTCCAACTGTACGTCCACCTTCACGGATGGCAAAACGCATGTTTTTCTCAATAGCAATTGGGTTAATTAGTTCAATTGTTGCTTCAATACGGTCACCAGGCATTGCCATTTTGTTTGTGTGCTCGTCTGCTACTGCAGATGGAGTTTTCATTTCTAGGTGTGTAAAGTCTACAATTTTACCAGTTACGTCTGTTGTACGTACGAAGAATTGCGGTTGGTATCCAGTTAGGAATGGAGAGTGACGCCCACCTTCTTCTTTTGTTAGAACATAAACTTGTCCTTTGAATGAAGTGTGTGGTGTGATTGAACCTGGTTTAGCTAAAACCATCCCACGTTCAATTTCATTTTTTTGTACACCACGTAGTAGAACACCTACGTTGTCACCAGCTACAGATGATTCTAAAGATTTTTTAAACATTTCTAAACCTGTTACAGTTGTTTGTTTTGTATCTTTTAAACCTACGATTTCTAGTGTTTCACCAACTTTTACTTCACCACGTTCTACACGTCCAGTAGCTACTGTTCCACGTCCTGTGATTGATAAAACGTCTTCTACAGCTAGTAGGAACGGTTTACTTGTTTCACGTTCTGGTGTTGGAATGTAAGAGTCTACTTGTGCCATTAATTCGTGGATTTTGTCTACCCATTCGTTTTCACCTTTTTTAGTAGCAGGGTTGGCTGCTAAAGCTTCTACAGCTAATAGTGCTGAACCTTTTACGATTGGGATATCATCTCCTGGGAATTCGTATTTGTCTAATGTTTCACGAACTTCTAATTCTACTAGTTCTAATAATTCAGCGTCATCTACTTGGTCTTCTTTGTTTAAGAATACAACCATGTTTGGAACCCCAACTTGTTTTGCTAATAGAATGTGTTCTTTTGTTTGTGGCATTGGACCATCTGCACCTGATACTACTAAAATAGCACCATCCATTTGCGCAGCTCCTGTAATCATGTTTTTAACATAATCGGCGTGGCCTGGACAGTCCACGTGTGCGTAGTGACGGTTTTCTGTTTCGTATTCTACGTGTGCAGTGTTAATTGTAATTCCACGTGCTTTTTCTTCTGGAGCAGAGTCAATTTCGTCGTATTTACGAGCTTGACCACCACCTTGAGCTGCTAGAGCCATTGTGATTGCTGCTGTTAAAGTTGTTTTACCGTGGTCAACGTGACCAATTGTACCAATGTTTACGTGCGGTTTAGTACGTTCAAATTTAGCGCGTGCCATATCTGAGAAATAGAGTTAATTTTTATATGTATAAAATCCAAATTTTCCGGGTAATTGTTGAAATTGAGCTTGAAGGGATTTGAACCCCTGACCCTGTGGTTCGTAGCCACATGCTCTAGTCCACTGAGCTACAAGCCCTCATTCATAAGAGATGAGTTTCTATAATTTCTTATTCTACTTAGATTTCTAGAAAAAACAAGCAAGACTTCACTGACAAATAAAGAACGAGCTTTTCATGGCGCTTCCTTTCAGAAGGCGTTCACAAAAAGCTCGTCTTTTATTTGTTACATCACATCCAGAACGTTCAATTATTCTGCAGTTTCAGTTGCAGCTGTTTTAACGTACAGAATTAAAAGGAATGATGTTGGGATTAGAATAAATAATGCAGTAGCTGTTAATCCAAAGATGTTAACTTCCATGAGGTTTGTTAGAAAAAATAAGAATTGTCAGGCAAATTGAGGTAACTCAATTTTAAATGTTTTTGGGATTTAACCACCTCTTCAAGATGGTGAAAAACTTACAATGAAGTCAAATACTTTGGTACGAAAAAAGAAACCAATGAGCGAATGGTTTATAGGAAATCCGAAAAGCGCACAGGGCTTCGAATTACACTACGAATGAGTTACAAATACCTACTGTGAATACAAGTAAAAGCCATAAGCTTAAACCTGAGAAAACAAATGATTTGTTTTCAGACCAACCGTTTGGTGATGCGAAAACAACTGGCACGCCTACAAGTAAAGCAAACGATACAGCGATTAAAGCTAATAATGCAAGTTGAAGAATTGATGTCATAAAAGAAATGTCTTGCGTTGCAAGATAACAGTTTGTGCAAAAAGGTTAAAGAGATTCAGTGTCCGGGAAAGAAGTGACTCTTCCCAAACCCAGACAAGAATGAAAAGGCACCTTTTCTGCTTAAGCTGGTAGATGTACTCCTTTTAAAGGCAACTAAAACGTCCCTCTAAAGAGTACAATGCCCCATTTTGGGAACCATAAGAGTATTGAGGATTAGCCACGTGTAGCAAAACCATAACTATGTAAACCTTCCCCAATTAAATTTACACCTAAAAAACACACCCAAACCGTTAAAAAACCAAGAGCAGCAATCATGGCCGGTTTTTTACCTTGCCAGCCTTTTGTTAAACGCGTGTGTAAATAAATGGCAAAAACTAACCAAGTTAATAAGGCCCACGTTTCTTTAGGGTCCCAACTCCAATAAGAACCCCAAGCTTCATTGGCCCACACTGCGCCAGATAAAATACCAATGGTTAATAAAGGAAATCCTAACCCTAAAACCCGGTAACTTAAATTATCGAGTTTTTGAGCTAATTTTACCACATTACTACTTTGAGCCTTAAGAGCCGAATCAGTCATGTTTAATGCTAAAGCTGAATTCGTTCCTAATTCGGCAGAAGAGTTCGCAAGGTCTACCTCAGTTGTTTGGGTAAACAAAGTATCTGGTAAATTACGAGCTAAAATTAAAAAAGCGATAGATAAAAGTGAGCCCCCAATTAAAGCGGCATAACTTAAAATCATCACAGTTACGTGCATCATTAACCAGTTCGACTGAAGAGCTGGTACTAAAGGACCCGCCACCTTCATTTCAGCCGGTAAACTTAAAGCAGCAAATGCATTTGTAAATAGGGCCATAGGTGCGGTAATGGCACTTAGTAATGGTTGTTTAAAAGTGAATTCGATTACAAAGTGAAGAGTTGTTAAACTCCATGATAAAAAGAGTAATGATTCATACAAATTACTTAAAGGGAAGTGCCCTGAATCATACCAACGTAGCACTAAAAAAGCCACGAGAGCCACATTAGCAACACCCATAAAAAGTGATGCAAGCTTCCCTTTTTGCCATACAAAGCCAACTTGAATCCAATACATTAACATGCCTAAAAATAAAGAAGCAAAGGCTGTATTGGCAAAAAAGGCTTCTAATGAAATAAAATTAAAAGACATTTTAAATGCTGAAGTTAACAAAACAGGTGAATCGTAAAAATTCACGACATAGACACAGTGAAACGTTTAGAAACATCTCACTGGCTTTAAAAGGAGTAAGTCAATTCCGTGATTAGTGATTGATCATTGAAACAAAAAAACCAGAAATGGGTTTAGACAGTGATTCTAAACCCATAAGAATAAAACGAAGGGTTGTGTTCGGTTTATCCGAATTTACCAGACGTTGAGGCGATTAAGAAGGCCGCATATGTAAAGATATACCCTACAGAGAAGTGTGCTAAACCAACTAAACGTGCTTGAACAATTGAAAGTGCAACTGGTTTATCACGCCACATTACTAGGTTTGCTAGTGGTGTTTTTTCGTGAGCCCATACTAATGTTTCAATTAATTCTTGCCAGTAACCACGCCAAGAGATTAAGAACATGAAACCTGTTGCATAGATTAAGTGTCCAAATAAGAACATCCATGCCCATACAGATAGACTGTTCATACCAAATGGGTTGTAACCGTTAATTAATTGAGATGAGTTTAACCATAAGTAGTCACGTAACCATCCCATTAAGTAAGTTGAAGATTCATCAAACTGTGCTGTGTTACCTTGCCATAATGTTAGGTGTTTCCAGTGCCAGTAGAATGTTACCCATCCGATTGTGTTTAACATCCAGAAAACAGCTAGGTAGAATGCGTCATATGCAGAAATATCACATGTTCCGCCACGACCTGGACCGTCACAAGGGAAACTGTAACCAAAATCTTTTTTATCTGGCATTAATTTAGATCCACGAGCATCTAAAGCTCCTTTAACTAAAATTAATGTAGTTGTGTGTAAACCTAAAGCAATCGCGTGGTGTACTAAGAAGTCACCAGGGCCAATTGTTAAGAATAATGAGTTTTGGTTGTTGTTAATCCCTTCTAACCAACCTGGAAGCCATAAGCTTTGACCAGCTGTACTAGCCGCGCTTTGGCTTGAAGATAGTAGTAGGTCAAAACCGTATAATGTTTTACCTTGAGCTGCTTGAATCCATTGAGCAAATACTGGCTCAATTAAGATTTGTTTTTCTGGAGTACCAAACGCTAACATAACGTCATTGTGTACGTATAAACCTAATGTGTGGAATCCTAAGAATAACGATACCCAGCTTAAGTGTGAAATAATCGCTTCTTTGTGTTCTAACATACGTGCTAATACGTTGCCTTTGTTTGCTTCTGGATCGTAGTCACGAATGAAGAAAATTGCCCCGTGAGCAAAAGCACCACACATAATGAAACCAGCAATGTATTGGTGGTGTGTGTATAATGCTGCCATTGTTGTGAAATCTGACGATAAGAAAGCGTATGGCGGCATTGCGTACATGTGTTGAGCTACTAAAGAACAAATTGTTCCTACAGAAGCTAACGCTAGACCTAATTGGAAGTGTAATGAGTTGTTTACAGTGTCAAATAAGCCTTTGTGACCCGCTCCTAATTTACCCATTGGAGGCACGTGTGCATCTAAAATAGCTTGCATACGGTGTCCAATACCAAAGTTTGTACGGTACATGTGACCAGCAATAATGAAAATTACTGCGATCGCTAAATGGTGGTGTGCCATATCTGTTAACCATAGACTTTGTGTTTGAGGGTGGAAACCACCTAAGAACGTTAGAATTGCATCACCTGCGCCCTCTGATGTACCAAACACGTGACTTGCTGTATCTGGGTTTTGTGCATAAGCTGCCCAGTTACCTGTCCAGAATGGTGTTAGACCTTGTGGGTGTGGTAATACTGTTAAAAAGTTATCCCAACCTACGTGTGTCCCACGTGATTCTGGAATCGCTACGTGTACTAAGTGACCTGTCCATGCTAATGAACTTACACCGAATAAACCAGATAAGTGGTGGTTTAAACGTGATTCAGCATCTTTGAACCAAGATAATGATGGTGCAAAGCTTGGTTGTAAGTGAAGCCATCCTGCAAATAAGAATAAAGCTGATACTAAACCTAAGAAAACTGAACCTGTGTATAGGTCTTGGTTTGTACGCATCCCAACTGTGTACCACCAGTGGTATACACCTGAAGTCGCAATGTTTACTGGACCTGAAGCTCCACCACGTGTGAAAGCCTCTACTGCCGGTTGACCGAAGTGAGGGTCCCAAATCGCGTGAGCAATTGGACGAATGTGTACTGGATCAGTTACCCATTGTTCAAAGTTACCTTGCCACGCTACGTGGAATAAGTTACCTGATGTCCATAAGAAAATAATTGCTAGTTGTCCGAAGTGAGAAGCAAAAATCTTTTGGTATAGATTTTCTTCTGTCATTCCGTCATGACTTTCAAAGTCATGCGCAACTGCTAAGCCAAACCAAATTCGGCGTGTTGTTGGGTCATTTGCTAGACCTTGGCTAAATTTAGGAAACAACTTTGTTGCCATAGTTTTATTACTCCTAATTTGCACTTGCAAAGCGAACTTTGTGACGAAAACTCACTCCTGAATCGGAGTCAACTAAATATAATTGGACTATCACGAGTCAGTGTTTTATTACTTTTTATAAAAGCCAAAACCTTTCTACAATCTATCAAAAATTTTCAGGATAAAAATTTCTTCTGAAAATCAAACATTTCGAAGATTGAAGGTTATGAATAAGCACTCAGCACTTATTTAATGGGTTGTAAATTGATTAATCATTCTAAGTGTCCCTATAAGCTCAAACAGCCTTTAGAGATCAATGCGATAGAACCAAATTCAAACTCTCAACTTTATTGAAAGCAGGAACTTGACTCATACAGGTGGAGAGTAGTTCTATCTTGCTTGAAGGGTTTGTAGAATCCAAAGTTGGTGACACGCATCTTTACAAAAGGAGTTATACTCATATTTATACACCTTCTCAACCTTGGTTGGACCTCTCAAGATAATTATTACTTTAGAGACTCATCTCCCGAATAGAAGAACCGGGTGCGAGCTTATATTGCTTCATCACCAGAGTCTTACGTTCTTAAACCTAAACTATGAGCTTGGCTGTTTCTTTTAGAGAACTTCTCTCAAATGCATTGAGCTTTCATTCTTCATAGAACCCTCCTAATAAGCCCAAGTTGTGAATCAGATGACTTGGCTCTTTCTTCGGCTTTACACAGTGGCAAGATAGCAGGTAATTAATACTCATCCTATGAATGCTAACTGCTTTACAAAGTTTAGGTAGTCACAAAAAAGTTAAAAGGTCAGATGAACATTAAATGTTAACCCTTCATTGAAGTGGGGTTAAACCAACCTGTTTTGAGTCAACAGGTTTTGTCATTTTATACAAGTGAAATTACAGGAAAAACGAAGCCACGCTTTGCTACAATCGCGACCCAGGCTTTGTCTCCTGGCAAACAAAGCCCTAATATCATTATAGGAGATTTGACATTTTAAAAAAAGTAAGCTACACTCTGTAACATCTTCTAGTCATAGTGCTACTTGTAGCCCCCATCGTCTAGAGGCCTAGGACACCTCCCTTTCACGGAGAAAACGGGGATTCGAATTCCCCTGGGGGTAATAGACACATATATTTTACTATCTGGATTCTTCATAAGAGGTCTTTTTCCATCCGAATCTAAGTTTAGATTGATCCACGCGAAACTAATTGATTTCTACCAAAGACTTTGTTCTTTGGTGTCTGATATTTCTAATTAACTCTGAGGTTAATTATCGCCATGTTCTCTTTTCAACTATCTCTATATGGCAGTACCAAGTTTGACATTTTTGTGACAAACAACTTCTAGCATTCGCTAGTTGTTTCCTCGTCTCTGATTATTTTGACACGAAACAAGCTTACAATGGATCGGTTCATTTTAAAATGATGTTGGTTATTTTTAAAATATTACAGAAACACCTTTCATTGACCTACAAAGCTTTCGTTTAACTTTATGACAGTTATTTATCAGGAATTCACGAGGGAAAATGTATGATAAACTTTCTTAAGTTTTTGGATTTTTCAATTCACTCTCTGTTCTACATCAGATACACCTGATGATTTGACGTAATTTAAAGTCTCATTTTGTATAAAATTATTACTTTAATAATTAGTTACTTTTTGGTATCTTAACCTCTAGGAAATCGATTCCACACAACCTATACCCTGTTGACACCTAGCTCACCTGATTGAGTCATTGACTCATTTTATTTTTTGATAGAGAATGCTATTTTGCCTATACTGTTGCTATGACTGCTTCAAATAATACTGAAAAACTTTCAACTTGGCGCTCAACGATGAAAGATCACTTTTCACCCGTTAAAATGGCAGCCGATTTGATTAAATATCCAGTTATTACGGAAAAATCTTATCTAGCTATGTTCCAAAATCGTCAATATACTTTTGATGTAGATTTACGATTAACAAAACCTCAAATTAAACAACTGTTTGAAACATTATTCAGTGTAAACGTAGTTGGTATCAATACTCACTGCCCTCCACGTCAACGTGTTCGTTTAGGTTCTAAAGCGGGATACCGTGCACGTTATAAACGTGTCATTTTAACATTAAAAGAAGGTCAAAGTCTTGACTTTGAAAACTTTCAAAGTGTATAAATAACCGCTTAGTTATGCACAAACTCCTTAATAGGCTTCAACCCTGTCTGAGTTTTCTTTCCCCATTCATGGAGGCGTCAAGTTATTCCGCAAATTGAATGTATTTTTTATGTTTAGAGTTAATTTTTATTTATCAGTTTAATTTTATGGGAATTCGTTTTCTTCAAGCGTTCACTCCTGGAACACGTAACCGTTCTGTTTCAGACTTTAGTGAACTTACTGCAAGCCAACCCGAAAAATCTTTAACACGTCGTGTTCACCGTCCAAAAGGACGTAACAACCGAGGTGTCATTACATGTCGTCATAAAGGTGGCGGACATAAACGTTTATATCGTGATATCGATTTCCGTCGTGACAAGATTGGTATGCCAGCTCGCGTGTTAACAATTGAATACGATCCAAACCGTAATGCTCGTATTGCTTTAGTTCGTTATGATGATGGAGATAAGCGTTATATTTTACAACCACGTGGTTTAAACGTGGGAGATACTGTTTTATCTGATTTATACGCGCCTATTTTAATTGGAAACGCACTACCTTTACGTCAAATCCCTTTAGGGGCGCAAATTCACAACGTAGAATTCCAACCTGGTTCTGGAGGTCAATTAGCACGCTCAGCTGGGTCTAGTGTAGAAATCTTAGCTAAGGAAGGGAATTTTGTAACCATCCGTCTTCCATCTAAAGAAATCCGTCTGATCTCAAAAAATTGTTGGGCAACAATTGGGCAAGTCGGAAATGTGGAAGCTTATAACATTACAATTGGGAAAGCTGGTCGAAACCGTTGGTTAGGCAAACGCCCAACTGTTCGTGGTTCAGTAATGAACCCGAATGACCACCCACATGGTGGTGGTGAAGGACGTTGTCCAATTGGTCGTGCGCGTCCTGTAACGCCTTGGGGCCGTCCGGCTTTAGGTCAACTAACACGCCAAGCTAAAAAATATAGCTCAAACTTAATTTTACGTAAACGTAAATAAGTAACCCTATTTTCTCAACTTCTTATAGTCATCTTGAGCCTTAGGTAGTCCTTTCGGATGCCGCTCTTTAACCCTCTTGTAGAAATGCTAGTTCATTTCTAAGTCTTATATTCTTTTTTCTTACACTCTTATGCCACGTTCGATTAAAAAAGGTCCGTTTGTTGCGGACCATCTATTAAAAAAAATTGAGAAATTGAATGTTGCTGGTCAGAAAAAAGTGATCAATACATGGTCACGTTCTTCAACGATCCTTCCAATGATGATTGGACATACAATTTCAACTTACAATGGAAAAGAATTTATTCCTGTATTTGTGACAGATCAAATGGTTGGTCACAAATTAGGAGAATTTGCACCAACACGTACTTTTAAAGGGCACGTAAAAGCAGATAAAAAAGCTAAAGGCCGTACTCGTTAATCTTTAAGACGCTTTAGTAATTCGATTCCGCATTCGTCTATAGAATGCTCCTTTGACCGAGAAAATACATCAGTTTTCATCTTGCATCTTTTATGGCAAATAAAGCAATGATTCAACGTGAATTAAAACGTCAACGTTTAGTGATGAAATATGCTCAAAAGCGTGCCTTATTAAAAGCCGCATTAAAAGCAGCGACTTCATTAAAAGATAAATTAACAATTCAACGTCAATTACAACAATTACCTCGAAACAGTGCACCAGTTCGTCTACACAATCGTTGTACAATTACGGGTCGTCCACGTGGATATTACCGCGACTTTGGTCTATCACGTCACGTATTACGTGAAATGGCTCACGATGGTTTATTACCAGGGGTACGTAAAGCTAGTTGGTAACCCTCTACCGCCTTTACGATAAGTCTGAGGAACTTAACTAAGAGAAGTCGATCCTGTGGTCGACTTCTCTTGATCAAGACTTGTGTTTCCACAAACTTTGTCCTATTATATAAACATAATTATTTGCGGATGTAGCTCAGTTGGTAGAGCGTGGTCCTTCCAAGTCCAATGTCGCGCGTTCGAATCGCGTCATCCGCTTAACCTTAATTTCAACATATTCTGCTGTATAAGCATCTTTTTCTCTTTATGACCTCTTATGTCAATCTATTCATTTGAGAAACTATTCATTGTGTTAAGACAAACCTGGCATCTACCTGTGGCTTAAAGTCTTTAACCTCTTACAAAGTCGTTTTTTGACTTTTCCCATAACAAATAAATTATATGACTACTCGTACTCCTGAAGAATTAAGCAACTTAATTAAAGGTTTAATTGAAGAATACACACCAACTGTAAAATTAACAGACTTCGGTATTGTTTTTAACGTTGGGGATGGAATTGCCCGTATTTACGGTTTAGAAAAAGTAATGTCTGGTGAGCTACTAGAATTTGAAGACGGTACATTAGGGATCGCTTTAAACTTAGAAGCTAACAACGTTGGAGCGGTATTATTAGGAGATGGTTTAAAAATCTCTGAAGGAAGCCGTGTACGTTGTACAGGTAAAATTGCTGAAATTCCAGTAGGTGAAGCTTACTTAGGTCGTGTTGTAGACGCTTTAGCTCGTCCAGTAGACGGTAAAGGTCCAATCGCAACTTCAGAATCTCGTGCAATTGAATCAATTGCACCTGGTATTATTGCTCGTCGTTCAGTTTACGAACCACTACAAACAGGATTAGTTTCAGTTGACGCTATGATTCCGATTGGACGTGGTCAACGTGAATTAATTATTGGTGACCGTCAAACTGGTAAAACAGCAATTGCAATTGACACAATCTTAAACCAAAAAGGAAAAGGAGTTATTTGTGTTTACGTAGCAATTGGACAAAAAGCTTCATCAGTAGCACAAGTATTAAACACATTCAAAGAACGTGGTGCTTTAGACTACACAATTGTAGTTATGGCTAACGCAAATGAACCTTCTACACTACAATACTTAGCACCATACACAGGAGCAACATTAGCTGAGTACTTCATGTACACAGGTCGTGCAACTCTAACAATTTATGATGACTTATCAAAACAAGCTCAAGCTTACCGTGAAATGTCATTATTATTACGTCGTCCTCCAGGACGTGAAGCATATCCAGGTGACGTTTTCTACTTACACTCACGTCTATTAGAACGTGCAGCTAAATTAAGTGACGCTCTAGGAGAAGGAAGTATGACTTCATTACCGATTGTTGAAACACAAGAAGGTGACGTTTCGGCATACATTCCAACTAACGTAATTTCAATTACAGATGGTCAGATTTTCTTATCTGGTGATTTATTCAACTCAGGTATTCGTCCAGCGATTAACGTAGGTATTTCAGTATCACGTGTAGGATCTGCAGCACAAGTAAAAGCAATGAAACAAGTTGCTGGTAAACTAAAATTAGAGTTAGCTCAATTCGCAGAATTAGAAGCATTCTCTCAATTTGCTTCAGACTTAGACCAAGCTACTCAAAACCAATTAGCTCGTGGTGCACGTTTACGTGAACTACTAAAACAACCTCAGTCTTCTCCATTATCAGTAGCAGACCAAGTAGCATCAATCTACGTAGGAACTAACGGTTTATTAGACACTATTGCAGTTGCTGACGTTCGTGCGTTCGTAGCTGGATTCCGTGACTACTTAGCATCAAGCGTACCGCAATATTCTGAAATTGTAAGCAGCACTAACGCATTCACTGCAGAAGCAGAAGCTTTAGTGAAAAAAGCAGTAGCTGATTACACAGAAGAATTCAAAGCACAAAAAACAGCTTAATTTAAGTTAAGTATTGGTTCCAATCTACTCCCATTCTTAAGAATGGGGTAAAGTGACTTCATTTTATGGGTATTTCTAAATCACGATAAATCAGATAAAATTTTTTAACTCGTTTTTCATGTTAACTCTGAAAATTTTTGTATACACGGTGGTAACATTCTTCGTTTCCCTTTTCGTATTCGGCTTCTTATCAAACGACCCAGCTCGTAACCCAGGAAAAGGTAACTTAGACTAATCAAACGTTCCACGCGGGTTCTTAATAACTCTGCAGCTAAAGGCATTCGCTTTTGGCTGCAGAGTTATCTTTTCTTTCTAACTTTCTAAGGTTAAAACCTAATAAGTTTAAAACTCCTTTTCTTGAAAATGTCGATATCTGTCTAAAAGTTTCTTAAAGTCCATCTTGACGAAGATGATGATTTTACTGTTAATGTCTTTTTACCCAATATGGGTTTTTCTCCAGTCAATCTCTTATGCTTAGGCTCTAAGACCTACAGGAGTGGGTCACAGATGACAGAATTAGGGACTTACCCTAAGACAAGTCAACTCTGTTTGACCCACCAAAATGTCGAGTATGCAAAACGAACCTACAGAGTCAAAAAGTCCTTTTTCCTTTTTACAGAACTTGAGACGTGCCAATGCTGCCAAACAGCAGGTCGTATCCATTACCTATGAAGAAATTGGGCTTTTCCCACGCTCTTTTAACCGGGTGTTTGACCGTTTCTTTAAACAAATCTTCTTTGATGTTGATAATTTAGTCATCCAAGAATATCGTTTCTATCGTTATTTATTCTTAACGACAGTTCGTTGTTTAATGATTTTGTTTTTAGTACCCTTCACAGTCAATTTTATTTCGAAGAATTATTTTATTCGACCCGTGGTTGAGTATTACTGGAATACCAATCAATCTGAGATTTTTATTAACTCTTATCAACAGAAACAAGCCTTCAGTGAGTTACATAGTTTTGAAGAAAAATTATATTTTGAGTCTTTTTTAGGGTCTTCAACTTTTAGTGTTGAACCCCTTGTTTTAGAACCCTCAATTAACCCTTCAGAAGGTGAAGAAAACTTTCAAGAATCAGAATTTGTGCAAGAAACTCAACTTCAACTCATTCAAAAACGTTTACAAAAGAAAACGATTGAATTAGCGCATCATTATAATGATGAAAGTATTGAGTCTGTTACAAACTTTTTTGCTGATGCTTTAAGTTTCAGTACACTCTTTGTATTGATTATGCGCTTGGAAGTGCAAATTAATATCACAAAGTCGTTTTTATTAGAAGTTTTCTTTGGGTTGGATGATAGTAAAAAATCATTATTTATTTTATTTACGACCGATTTATTAGTTGGGTACCACTCACCTAATATTTGGGAATTATTCTTCCAATCTATTTTGGATCACTATGGGTTACCAGAAAATCAAACGACTATTTTCTTATTAGTTGCCACATTGCCCGTATTATTAGATGTCTTATTTAAATATTTAATTTTTAGACATTTAAACCGAGCTTCGCCTGCAACGGTAGCAACATATCATGCGATGATTGAATAAATCATTCCGTGATTATGCTAGTGGCTTTACTCAAATGCATTTTTTAGGTAAAATATGTATTGAGTAAAGCCACTCTTTATCTTATTTTGCAGTTCGTATGTTATTTAAAAAATGCTTCAAAGCCGAGCCGAGTTGATTCGAATCCTCTGTGTGTATTTTTTTAAAGTCTTATATAATTTCACTTGTTGAAATTTCAAAAGACATAAACCTGAAAACTTACATTTATTTATGTCAGCAGTTAACGAAATTATTGAAAAATTAAAAACATTATCTTTACTAGAAGCTTCAGAACTAGTGTCTCAAATTGAAGAAACATTTGGTGTAGATGCTTCAGCTCCGGCTGGTGGTGCTGTTATGATGGCAGCAATGCCTGCAGGTGAAGCAGCTGCAGCTGTAGAGGAAAAAACAACATTTGATGTTATTTTAGAAGATATCCCAGCAGACAAAAAAGTAGCTGTTTACAAAGTTGTACGTTCAATCGCAAACATTGCCGTAAACCAAGTAAAAGAATACACAGCAACTCTACCAAAAGCTCTAAAAGAGGGTCTATCTAAAGAAGAAGCTGAAGCTGCTAAACAACAGCTAGAAGAAGCAGGAGCAAAAGTTAAAATTGCTTAATGTTTAAAATTCGTGTGCCTTTCTTTCAATAGAAAGGCGCATGCAAAAAAATAAGGTCAAGAAAAAAGAAAACCTCCTCGACAAAAACGATCGGAGAGAGAGGGATTCGAACCCTCGGTACAAAAAACTTGTACAACGGATTAGCAATCAGTCGCTTTCGACCACTCAGCCATCTCTCCAACCTTGCAGTCTTTTGGGACTTCCAAGGTAT